ATCCAGAATATTAAAGATAACAAAACGAATAAACTATATCGAGATAAATGTATTATCTCAAGTATTTTGCTTCTTCACAAGAACTGAAACAATTGTAATACGGGATAATCACTCTTGTCAAGTAAATTAATCTTTTTTAACTAAGAATATAACAATGGAAAATTCAAATAAAATAACCTAAACAATAAATAAAAGTTAAAACAAATAAAAAACTTCAAAAATAATGCATTAAAGCTGATCTATTATTTTAATGAAAGATAAAAGAAAACTAATGTAACAAGAATAATAATATAATAATAAGAGTTAATAAGTAAAAAAAATTAATTATAAAAAAGTAAAACACTAAAAGTATATAACTTCTATAATAAAGAGGAAATAAATTGGATAATTATAAGGACAAGATATTAATAGTTGATGATGAAGTAAGTATAAGAAGAATACTAGAAACTAGACTATCTATGATTGGATATGAAGTTATTAGCGCTTCTGATGGAGAAGAAGCTCTACAGATTTTTAGAAAAGAATATCCAACACTAGTTGTCTTAGATGTAATGATGCCTAAGTTAGATGGATACGGTGTATGTCAAGAATTAAGAAAGGAATCAGACGTACCAATTATAATGTTAACAGCTTTAGGTGATGTTTCTGATCGGATAACTGGATTAGAACTAGGAGCTGATGATTATATAGTTAAGCCATTTTCTCCAAAAGAATTAGAAGCTAGAATTCGTTCTGTGTTAAGAAGAATAGATAAAATAACAATTAATTCATCAATTCCTAGCTCAGGGATAATCAATGTAGGATTTCTAAAAATTGATACAAATAAAAGACAAGTATACAAAAATCATGAAAGAATTCGACTTACAGGAATGGAATTTAGTTTACTAGAGCTATTAATTAGTAAAGCTGGTGAAGCATTTTCTAGATCATCAATATTACAAGAAGTTTGGGGATATACACCAGAAAGACATGTAGATACAAGAGTAGTAGATGTACATATTTCACGATTAAGAGCAAAACTAGAAGATGACCCAAGTAATCCTGATCTAATTCTTACGGCAAGAGGAACTGGGTATTTATTTCAAAAAATTATAATTAAAGAATAAACTAATTAATAAAAATAAATACAGATAAATTTAAATATTTAATAATTAATTATAACTTATTTTATTTAATATAAACTTAGAGAACTAATAAAATAGTTAAAAATAAAATATCATTTAAATAGTATTAATCTTATAATAATATATAATTGGAATGAAAAGTAAGATAATGAATCTATTAATTTTATATAAATGAAATAATAAAATATATATAATTACTGAAAATCAAATATTTACTTAATTAATTGGGGTTGGAGAGATTAAATATGACTGTCGCAATTGGACAAGAAAAAAGCCGTGGAAGATTTGACTTAATTGATGACTGGGTAAAGAGAGATAGATTTGTTTTTGTAGGATGGTCTGGACTACTATTATTTCCATGTTCATATTTAGCTTTAGGTGGATGGTTAACTGGAACAACATTCGTAACTTCTTGGTATACTCATGGATTAGCAAGCTCTTATTTAGAAGGATGTAATTTCTTAACAGCAGCCGTATCAACACCAGCAAATAGTATGGGACATTCATTATTACTTCTTTGGGGACCAGAAGCACAAGGTGATTTTACAAGATGGTGCCAAATCGGTGGACTATGGGCCTTCATAGCATTACATGGATCTTTTGGATTAATTGGTTTTTGTTTAAGACAATTTGAAATTGCTAGATTAGTAGGCATTCGACCTTATAATGCAATAGCTTTTTCAGGCCCTATAGCAGTATTCGTTTCAGTATTTTTAATGTATCCTTTAGGACAAGCAAGCTGGTTTTTTGCACCCAGTTTTGGTGTTGCAGCTATTTTTCGCTTTCTATTATTTTTACAAGGATTTCATAACTGGACATTGAATCCTTTTCATATGATGGGAGTAGCAGGTATACTAGGAGGAGCTCTACTTTGTGCAATTCATGGAGCAACTGTACAGAACACTTTATTCGAAGACGGTGATGCAGCAGATACTTTTAGAGCATTTACACCTACACAATCAGAAGAAACTTATTCAATGGTAACAGCTAACCGATTCTGGTCTCAAATATTTGGCGTAGCTTTTTCCAACAAAAGATGGCTACACTTTTTTATGCTGTTTGTACCAGTAACAGGTATGTGGACTAGTGCTTTTGGAATCGTAGGCTTAGCTCTAAATTTAAGAGCATACGACTTTGTTTCTCAAGAGTTAAGAGCTGCGGAAGATCCAGAATTTGAAACATTTTATACAAAAAATATTTTATTAAATGAAGGAATTCGTGCATGGATGGCAGCACAAGATCAACCACACGAAAATTTCATATTTCCAGAGGAGGTTTTACCACGTGGAAACGCCCTTTAACAACAACAACTTAGTTGGAGGTAGAGACCTAGAATCAACAGGGTTTGCCTGGTGGTCAGGAAATGCTAGACTAATAAATGTATCCGGTAAATTACTAGGTGCTCACGTAGCACATGCAGGAATAATGGTATTTTGGACAGGTGCTATGACATTGTTCGAAGTTGCTCACTTTGTTCCAGAAAAACCGTTGTACGAACAAGGGTTTATTTTAATGCCACATTTAGCAACTTTAGGATGGGGAGTAGGACCTAGTGGAGAAATTATAAATACTTACCCCTACTTTGTAGTTGGTGTAATACATTTAATATCATCAGCTGTACTTGGATTTGGAGGATTATACCATTCAATTATAGGACCTGATACACTTGAAGAATCATTTCCTTTTTTTGGATATGACTGGAGAGATAAGAATAAAATGACAACTATACTAGGAATTCACTTAGTTTTACTAGGAATTGGCTCATTTTTACTTGTAATCAAAGGATTATTCTTTGGAGGAGTATACGATACTTGGGCACCTGGAGGAGGGGATGTAAGAATAATTACAAACCCAACTCTAAACCCTTCAGTAATTTTTGGCTATATCTTGAAATCACCATTTGGTGGAGATGGATGGATAGTAAGCGTAGATAACATGGAAGATTTAATAGGTGGCCATGTTTGGATGGGAGTTATATGCATAGCTGGTGGAATATGGCACATTCTAACAAAACCATTTGCATGGGCTAGAAGAGCTTTTGTTTGGTCTGGAGAAGCATACCTTTCTTATAGCCTAGGTGCATTATCAATCATGGGATTAACTGCATCAAACTTTGTCTGGTATAATAATACAGCATATCCGAGCGAATTTTATGGACCTACTGGTCCAGAAGCATCACAAGCTCAAGCATTCACTTTTCTAGTTAGAGATCAAAGACTTGGAGCAAATGTAGCATCGGCTCAAGGACCTACTGGATTAGGAAAATATTTAATGAGATCACCAAGCGGAGAAATTATATTTGGCGGAGAAACGATGAGATTTTGGGATCTTAGAGCACCTTGGGTTGAACCCTTAAGAGGTCCAAATGGATTAGATTTAAATAAAATAAAAAATGATATTCAGCCATGGCAAGAAAGAAGAGCTGCTGAATATATGACTCACGCACCACTAGGATCTCTAAACTCTGTAGGAGGAGTTGCAACAGAAATTAACTCTGTTAATTATGTATCACCAAGAAGTTGGTTAACAACATCTCACTTTTTTCTAGGATTTTTTCTATTCATAGGACACTTATGGCATGCAGGAAGGGCAAGAGCTGCAGCTGCAGGATTTGAAAAAGGAATCAATAGAGAAAATGAAGCTGTACTATCAATGAGACCACTAGACTAATATTAAACTACAACTAATTAAAAAGTATTCTTTAGAATTTACTTTAAAGAATACTTTTTTTTATTTTACTAAATATACAATGACAACTTGTATGACGCAAATTTATTAAAAAATCTAAAATAAAGCAATAAAAATAAATAGAATAGATATTATTTATTTTTATGATTAAAAAATATTAAAATTTAAATAAAAAATAAACTAAACTAAAATAGAAATAACATTGAACATTTACGAAATTTCTCATCCAATAATTAAAATATTATTAACTCAAATAAATAAGAACAAACAAGAAGAAAATTACAAATATATTGGATTTTTATTAATATATGAAATTTTTAGAAAATATATTGATATAAACAAAATATACATCAAACAAGTAAAAAAAGTAAAATACTATGATGTTATTAACAAAAATAAAAAATACTTTATATTAACTAATCTCTCAAATACCTATGATATTATTAATGAAATTAAAATAGTCTTACCACAAATACATATTATACATATTGACTATAGCAACAAAGAACAAATAAAGAAATCAATTAAGAATCTAAAAATAGATTTAAAAAAAGATAAAATTTTAATAGTAGAAAAAGTTATAAAAAATAATACAATAATGAATTTAATTAAGTATTTAAAAAAGAAAAAAGATTTAAATAATCAAGATATTAACGTTGGCTGTGTTATAAGTAATGAAGAAACTTTAAATCAAATAGCACATCATTATCCAAAATTAAAAGTTTATACTACAAAAATTATATATCAAAATAAGTAATATAAAAATCGAATATTTCAATATGACTATTATAACACATTCTCTAAATTTAGTATTTACATCTGTAGCAAACTTCTCTGAAATATACTTAATATTAATATTATTAAAACTATCATTAGCATGGCTGCCAACAGTCAATTGGTACAACGAACCTTTTTGCTCACTTAACAGGCTGACTGATCCATATCTAAGATTGTTTAGAGGTACAATACCTATGATATTTGGAATGGATATGTCACCCATGCTAGGTATTATTTTTTTACAGTGCTTAACAGTAATTTTTAATAATATTAGAATTGAATCAATTACATAAATAACTAATAAAAAAATATATGATACAATAAAATAAGCAAAATATATTTATCGTGATAACATAATCAAAAATGCTCAAAATTAGATTAAAAAGATTAGGCAGAAAGAAACAACCATTTTACAGAATTATACTAATAGACAGTAGAAAAAAAAGAGATGGAAAAGCAATCAAAGAAATTGGTTTTTATAATCCTTTAAGTAAAAGCCATCAATTAGATATTATAACAATAAATAAAAAAATAACACAAGGTGCACAAATAACAAAAACTGTTAAAAATATTATAAATAAACATTATAAATAAATGAATAAGGAGTTAATATTGCAAAAATTTACATTTAAAATTTTATGGCTCGATAATAATGTAGCAATAGCAATTGATCATGTAATAGGCAAAAACATTAGTCCATTAACATCATATTTTTTTTGGCCAAGAAATGATGCATGGGAACAATTAAAAGCTGAATTAGATTCAAAACCATGGATATTAGAAGATGAAAAAATACATTTGCTAAATAAAGCTACTGAAATTATTAACTTTTGGCAAGAGAAAGGCAAAAATAAATCATTAAATGAAGCACAGGAAAAGTTTCCAGAATTTATGTTTGCAGGTACTAATTAATTAATATTTTAAAGAATACGTCGAAACAATCTTATAGCATAACAAATGAATCATGATTAATAAAAAAATAGACTTATTATTAATAAGTCTTGAAATTCTTAACATATACTTTATAAAAAATCAAAATATACTTGAATTCCATAAAATACGTCAAGATTTAAAAAAGAATAACTTTAGTACAAATCATGGATTTATTAAATTAATAAAAAACATATATACAATAAAATTAATTATAGATAAATATTTACTAAATGAAATAGCTAATGAAATATTAAAAAATTATGCAAAATCTAAAAAATGTAAATCTATTAATAAATATCATAAAAAATTTTATAAGAGATATTATGAAAAAAAGGAATACTATAAAAACTACAAACTATTACATAGTAGATATAAAGTTGATATCAATAATATAGCCCTTATTAATTTATATATAATCTCTAAATCAATAAAAAAAGACGGCATTTATCTTCTAATAAAATATTTATTACACTAAATTTAATTAATTAATCGCTATCAACAATAATACATTCAGTAGTTAAAATCATAGAAGCTATAGATGCAGCATTTTGTAAAGCAGAACGAGCAACTTTAGCAGGATCAATAATCCCAGAATTATACATATTAACTAGTTCATTAGAATTAACATTATAACCTACAGGAAAATCATGCTGTTTGACTTGCTCCACAATTACAGCACCATTAATACCGGCATTTGTAGATATTCTACTCAAGGGAAATGATAATGCTTTTTGAATAATTAAAGCTCCAACTAATTGTTCACCAACTAAATTATTATTAGCCCAAGATAAAAGTTCTTTAGACAAATGAACATACATTGAACCACCACCAGGCACTATTCCTTCTTCAATAGCTGCACGGGTAGCATTAATAGCATCCTCTAATCGTAATTTTTTATTTTTCATTTCAGTTTCAGTAGCAGCACCTACTTTAATTACAGCAACACCACTAGACAATTTAGCTAATCTTTCTTGAAGTTTTTCTCTTTCGTAATTATTATTACTAGCTTGAATTTGTTTACGAATTTCATTACACCTAACATTGACTAATTCTTGATTACTATCAGCAATAATAGTTGTACTATCTTTTGATACTTGCACTTTTTTAGCAATACCTAAATTAGATAAAGATACTTTATCAAGAGTTAATCCAGTATCTTCAGTAATTAATTGACTCGAAGTAAGAATACTAATATCTTCTAGCAATGCTTTTCTTCTATCACCAAAACCAGGAGCACGAACAGCAACAATATTAACAATACCTCTTAATTTATTGATAACCATAGTAGCTAAAGCCTCTTTTTCAACATCTTCTGCAATTATTAATAAAGATTTGCCTGTCTTAGCTATTTGTTCTAAAATTGGTAATAATTCTTGCTGAATTAATGTTATCTTTTTATCTGTTAATAAAACATAAGAATTTTCTTGAACTACTTGCATTTTACTAGTATCGGTAACAAAATATGGAGAAATAAATCCTTTATCAAACTTCATACCTTCTTTTATATCTAAAGAAATATCAGTAGATTGACCCTCTTCCAAAGAAATAATACCTTCATTCCCAACTTTTTCTATAGCTTTTGTAATGATTTCGCCAATCTGTACATCATTGCCAGCAGAAATAGAAGCTACTTGCATGATATCTCGTGAACTAGTAATTGGACGTGAATACTCTCCTATTCTTTTAATAATAAATTTAACTGCTTTATCAATACCTTTCTTAATTACAATTGGGTTAGAACCCGCAGCAACATTCTTTAAACCTTCTTTAACAATAGCATAAGCTAATACTGTAGCTGTAGTAGTTCCATCACCAGCAACATCATTAGTTTTTGAAGCTGCTTGTCTAATTAAGGCAACTCCTGTATTTTCAATAGAATTTTTTAACTCAATTTCTTTTGCAATAGTCACTCCATCATTAATGATTTGAGGAGATCCATATTTTTTTTCTAAAACAACATTTCTACCTTTAGGACCTAAAGTAATTGATACCGCCTCAGATAGAATGTCCATACCTCTCTCTAAGGCTTTTCTTGCATTATCTTGATAAAGTATAGTTTTACTCATAAGCAATTTACCTTAACTATTTATTAAAACAAAATTAAAATATCAAATATATTTATAAAATATAAATATATTTTAAAAATATCAAGAACAAATAAAATAAAATTCTTATTTTATTAATATAATGCTATTATTTTAATAGAATGGGCTTGTAGCTCAGTGGATTAGAGCACGTGGCTACGAACCACGGTGTCGGGGGTTCGAATCCCTCCTTGCCCGATATATAATCAACAAACATATAACAAAAAATAATCACAATGCAACCGCTAAGAGGAACAAAAGATATACTACCTAAAGAAATACAAGAATGGCAAAGAATATATAAAATAGCTAATAAAATCTTAAACATTTATAACTATCAAGAAATTCGAACCCCAATTATTGAAAACACCGAACTATTTACAAGAAGTATCGGAAACTTCACTGATATCGTAAATAAAGAAATGTATAGCTTTAATGACCAAGGCAACAGAAATTTGACTTTAAGACCAGAAGGCACTGCTAGCATTGCCAGAGCATTTATAACAAACAAACTCTATATAGAAAAATCTATAAATAGACTATGGTATTTAGGTCCTATGTTTCGATATGAAAGGCCACAAAAAGGAAGACAACGACAATTTCATCAACTTGGTATTGAATGTATCGGTAGCAAAATGCCCATAGCAGATATTGAAGTAATCAAATTAGCTAACGATATATTAAAAGAAATAGAATGCAAAGAAAAATACCTGCTAGAAATTAATTCAATCGGTAATTTAGAAGAAAGAGAGATATATAAAGTTAATTTAGTTGAATATTTAAAAAAGTATGAAAATGAATTAGATACAGAATCAAAAAATCGAATAAATAATAATGCATTAAGAATATTAGACAGTAAACACTTAAAAACAAAAGAAATTTTACAAGAAGCACCAAAATTAAAAACTTATTTAAATAGAAATTCAATTGAACATTTTGAAACAATTTGTGAACATTTAGAATATTTAAATATTAAATATAAAATTAATGATTATCTAGTTAGAGGATTAGATTATTATAACTACACAGCATTCGAAATAAAAACCAAAAACTCCAATCAACAAAATACAATTTGTGGTGGAGGAAGATATGATAATTTAATACAACAATTAGGAGGACCACAAATACCAGCAGTTGGTTGGGCAATTGGTCTTGAACGATTACTTATTTTAATACAAGAGAACTTAGATCATAAAATTGAAAAACAAAAGATATACATAACAGTACAAAATTTTAATAAATTTAATATAATCTGGGACATTATTAATATATTACAAGAATATCAATTAAAATTTGAACTTGACTTAAGTCATCAGAATTTAACTAAACAACTAAAAAGAGCAAACCAACTAAAATCAAAAATTTGCTTCATTTTAGGAGAACATGAAATAAATAATAACTCGATAGCAATTAAATGGTTACAAACAGGAACACAACAAACAATCAAATTATCCTGCTTAAGAAAATATATACAATATTTAAAAAAAATTTAGTCACTTGACAGAATATTAAAAATTATTGTAAAAATAGATTTACTACGGTGGGGTGTAGCCAAGTGGTAAGGCAGCGGACTTTGACTCCGCCATTCGCAGGTTCGAATCCTCCTACCCCAGATTATAAATTAGCGAAACACTCTGAAAAATAGGCTATACACATATCAAGGAGAAAATATGGCAGTTATCCAATTTATTAGTGGAATAGATGAAACTGGTATACCAAATATCAAATTAACAAGATCACGTGACGGTAGTACAGGCACTGCAACATTTAGATTCAATCAACCAGATATTATCAAGCCAGAAATGCAAGATAAAGGAGAAATTAAAGGAATGTATTTAAAAGACGAAGAAGGCGAGTTAATGACGACTGATGTAAACGCAAAATTTATTAATGGCAAACCTGAAGGTATTGAATCTATTTATATAATAAAAAATCCATTAGAATGGGACAGATTTATGAGATTTATGGAAAGGTATGCTAATAACAATAATCTTTCATTTACAAAAGCCTAAATAATGTAAATCAATTAAAATAGAAATAGAAAAACAAAAATGAAATTTTCATGGCAGCTAATTAATAATTTTACTGATTTAAATCGTATAGATTTCAACCAATTCAAAGAAAACTTAACATTATCTGGTTTAGAAATTGACAACGTAGAAAATATAGAAAAATATAAAGATAAAATAATAGACTTAAGCATAACGGCAAACAGAGAAGAATTATCTTCTTCATTAAGCTTAGCAATAGAAGCTAGTACTATTTTCAATACTGCACTAAAAATAATACCCATACAACTTAACTATAAAAAGAGTATTCAATATAATGATAAAACATCAAGAAATAAAAAATATACACACATAGCTTACATTAGAATTATTACACTAAAAGAAATAGTCACTAATACAACACCTAAATGGTTATTAAATCAACTAGAAATACATCAAATAGATCAAAAAGATATATTAAATAATATAAAAGAATACATAAAAATAAAATGGGGACAATCATTTAATATAACTAATTATAATAAAATACAACAAGAAAACAATATAATTCAAGACTTTACCTCAATTAAATTATTTAATCCAAAAGAGATTAATCTAATAATTAAAAGTATTAGAAATACAAATAAATCTGAAATTAATAAACTAAATCTGTTAATTTTTACAACTATAAATAAAATAAAGAATCAACATTTTATTAACTATGAATTTAGCGAATTTTATGAAAACATGTTCATTGACAGCATGAAATTAATTACAACAATAATTGGAGGAACAATACCAAAATATAATGACGCACATCAAAAAATTTTCATTAAAAATAGTATAATAAAAATAAAAAAACAAAATATAAATAAATCTTTAGGATACATTCAAAGAAAACAATTAAAATTTATTAACACACAAAATATCGCAAAGATACTACAACAACTAAAGCTTTACCCAAAATATCATAAAAAAGACAAATCATTTGAAGTAACGATACCTTCTTACAGAAAACATGATTTAAAAAGAGAAATCGATATTATAGAAGAAATTGGAAGAATATATCAATTTAAACATTTTTTTAATGAAATAAAAAAAAGTAGTAAACAAGGTTGGAAATCTAAAAATCATATAAAAATAAAAGAAATTAAAAATACACTTCGTAGATTAGGATTACACGAAGTAATTAATTGCTGTATTCATAACAATATCAATAACAACTTTATCAATCCTAAAATATACAATCCAATTACAAATACACAGCAAGAATTAAGAACAAATATATTAGAAAATTTAATTAATAATTATGAACATAATATTAAATATTCAAAAAATAATATAGAAATATTCGAAATTGGCAAAATATTTCAAAGGTATAATACAGACAATAACACTTATATAGAAAAAAGACATCTAAGCGGATTAATACATAATAAAAAATACACACGAAGTAACTGGAATAATGACGATAAAAATATTACAATCTTTCACTTTAAGAATATTATAGAAACATTCTTAGAAACAATAAATTCAAGAGCAATACTAAAAGAAAAACTAATAAACAACGAAAGAAAAGACTTCAATTATCCAGAATACTTATTAAAAAAAAATAAACAAATAAGCATTTATGATCCACAAACAAAGACAATAGTTGGCCTCATAGGCGAATTAAATAACAAATTCATAAAGAAATCTAATTACAAAAATGACAAAATATATATATTTGAAATCAATTTAAATCAACTAATAGAAACTACTAAATCAATAAATCACTTAAACTATACTTTACAAAAATACTCTAACTATCCGAGTGTAACTAGAGATATATCAATAAAACTAAAGAAATACGTAGAAATCAACAAAATAAAAAAAACTATATTAGAGGGAGATAAAGAATTAATAGAATCTATTGATGTATTTAATGAATATTCAACCAATCATAATATAGATCATAATAGAGTAAGATGTGTAGGTCTAAGAATTACTTATAGATCAAAGAGTAGAACCTTAAATAATAAAGATATCATAGGTATAGATACAAATTTAGAACACAAACTTCAAGAATTACAAGAAACTTAAAGAAGCAATATATATAGGGCAAAACATAAGCCGGGTTTGGTTCTTTTCACAAGTTAAATTATATAATTTAATAATGAAAAGGGTAATTATTAATCTTCAGTAAAACTAATTACTTTATGCAGTATCAACAATTAGTAACATAAGAAATATACAGAACTTATAAAAAGATTACTGAGATACAGAAACTAATCTCTTTGCTCAAATATGGGGTTTACCTAGCAAATATTTTAACAATACATCTGGTACGCTCTTACCGAACCATTGCACCCTTACCTATACAAGTTAGGCGGTATATTTCTGTGGCACGATCCTTATAGTTGCCTATACTACATTTTATGAAGCTATATATTTATAAACAGAGCCCGGACTTTCCTCAAGTTTGTAAAAAACTTGCAATTACCTACGCTTACCCCTAATACATTAATAGTATATAAAAAATTAAAAAAAAAGAAGTACTTTTACATGACTACAAGGAAAAATAAATTTGCAGAAATACTAAAACAATATCATTATAAACTACATAGTGGAGATATTGTAGCAGGAACAGTAATTCATAATGAAAAGATTGGATTTTTAGTCGATATAGGTACAGGAAAAGTTGGATACTTACCAAAAGAAGAATTAATCATAAATTTGAAAAATACAAAGCATAGTGATTTAATGCTAATAAATACAACAAGAGATTTTTTTTTAATAACAAAAAACACACATACAGAACAATATACTTTATCTATAAAAAGATTAGAGTATATTAGAGCTTGGAAAAGAATAAAGCAAATGTACTTAGAAGATATTATATTTAATCTTAAAATACATTATGTCAATAAAGGAGGAGTCATCACTTATCTCGAAGGAATTCAAGGATTTATTCCTAAATCACACATAGGTATGATGAAAAATAAATTAAGTACTGCATCAATAAAACAAAGTAATATAAAATGCAAAATTCTGACAATTAATGAAAATAAAAATCAACTCATTTTAAGCAATAAAAGCGCACAATTAAAATTATCATTACATAAATTTAAAATAGGGCAACTGCTATACGGACAAGTCATAATACTAAAATCCTATGGACTCTTTATAAATATATATGGAATCAAAGCACTACTTCACGTATCAGAAATTGGAGAAGCAAATCGCAATAATAATCCAATATTGATAAAAGATCAATTGATAAAAGTAAAAATAATACACCTTAATAATAAACACGGTCAAGTATCAGTTTCAATACGTCATCTTAAAAATGTTACTAACCACCACCTACAATACTGATAATTTCAAGACAATCATTTGGCTTAAAAAATAAAGAACCAAATTGAGTGTTATCAAGAATATCATTATTATATTCTATAACAATATTATTAATATCAATATCTAAATATGTTAAAATATCAAATAAAGACATAGAATTATGACAATTAAAAGGATCTCCATTAATTAAAATAGTAAAATAATCTTTCATAAATACAATAAATAAAAAACTCTATATAAGTAGACCAAAATTATAAAAAAATATTATAATAAGTTTAAGATAGATATACATATGGCGGATGTAGCCAAGAGGTTACGGCAATGGATTGTGACTCCATCATGCGCGGGTTCGACTCCCGTCATTCGCCCTTAAATATAAGCAAGAAATAATTTTATTAATTCTACTCTATTACGAGTATTAGTTTTATTTAATAATCGACTTACGTATTTTTCAATAGTTCTTTGACTTACATCTAAACTAATTGCTATTTCTTTATTCATATAACCATGAATAACTAACATCAGCACATTTTTTTCACCCTGAGTCAAGTCAAAAAGATTAAATAATTTAGAATCAATAAACAATTTACAGTGATTTACTAAAGCACTTGTACGTAATAAATGAATTTGATTAAAAACATTATCAATAATAGCAATTAGTTTTTTAGGATCAAAAGGTTTTATTAAATAAGCATGACAACCTAAATTATAGCCTATAATTCTATCAGTAGTCAGGCCTTTAGCAGTGAGAAAAATAACAGGGATATCAAGATATAAAATATTAAGCTTTAATAACTTCATCAAATCATAACCATTAAGACCTTGCATCATTATATCAGAAATGACTAAATCAGGACAATATTGCCTTATATAAACTAAAGCATTACGAACATTATTTACTGAATTAACGGAAAAATTAAAAGCAACTAAATAAGAAGATAAAAGAGCACACAAATTTTGATCATCATCTACTAATAAAAATTTTTTCACTTTTTTAATTTAATAAGAAATTATACAATAGAAGAAAATAATAATTATAGTTAACAACTTATAATGAAATGGATTAAGTTTTTGACAAATAAGAAAATACCCTATTACATATATAAACTTAAAAAAGAAGATTGTATCATATTAAATAACGTAAAAAATAAGAACAATAATATTCTTATTATTTTATCTGGAACAATCATTATTACTAAAGTTTTTCCTAATAGAGAATTATTACCAGTAGCAATACTTAATAAAAATAATATATTAATAAAAAATAATAAAGAATTAAAAATATACCACAAACTAGTTGCTTTAGAAAAAACATATGTACTAACTTTAGACTTTTTTATATTAAAACAAAATAAAACAAATACTTTACTTAGAATAAATATGCTAAATGCTTATAAAAAAACAATAGAACAATATGAAGTAATAAATAATATTATGAGTCAAAAAAATATAAAAAATAGGATATTACAACTTATATTAAACATCTGTTTACGATTTGGCCAAGTAAAAAATCAACAAATTTTTATACCATTTCAATTATCTAATAAAAACATAGCTATTTTAACTGGAACTAGTAAAAATACTGTCAGTAAAATTATGAAAAAAATATATAACAAAAATATTATAAAAAATTTAAATAAAAAAGTAATTTTTCTTGATAATATTTTAAATTTAGATTTAAAATAAAAAATCTAAATGTTATAATATATATGGCAACAAAATAATTACAAAATAATAGTTTAAACGCAAAAATTTAAAATATCAAAAAAATTTATATGGGAAAAGTATACGACTGGTTTGAAGAAAGATTAGAAATACAATCTATTGCAGATGATATTTCAAGCAAATATGTACCACCACATGTAAATATATTCTACTGTATTGGAGGAATTGTATTTACATCTTTTCTGATTCAAGTAGCAAGCGGATTTGCAATGACATTTTATTATAGACCAACTGTAGCAGAAGCTTTTTCCTCTGTAGAATACATAATGACAGAAGTAAATTTTGGTTGGTTAATAAGATCAATACATAGATGGTCTGCAAGTATGATGGTACTAATGCTAATATTACATGTATTTCGAGTGTATTTAACTGGAGGGTTCAAAAAACCACGAGAATTAACTTGGGTCACTGGGGTTATATTAGCTGTTTTAACAGTTTCTTTTGGAGTTACTGGATATTCACTACCATGGGATCAAATAGGTTATTGGGCAGTTAAAATAGTAACTGGAGTACCAGAAGCAATACCAGTAATAGGTAGTACAATCGTTGAACTTTTAAGAGGAAGCGTAAGTGTTGGACAAAGTACACTAACTAGATTTTATAGCTTACATACTTTTGTTTTACCTTTATTAACAGCCGTTTTTATGTTGATGCACTTTTTAATGATACGCAAACAAGGTATTTCAGGTCCACTATAAACAAATAAAAAAATAAGGTTATCTAAATATGTCAATTATAAAAAAACCAGATCTTACAGATCCAAAATTAAGAGCAAAGTTAGCAAAAGGAATGGGACATAATTACTACGGAGAACCGGCTTGGCCTAATGACTTATTATATATTTTTCCAGTAGTAATTTTAGGAACAATAGCATGCAATGTAGGTCTTGCTGTATTAGAACCTATGGGAATTGGAGAAGCAGCTGACCCATTTGCTACACCTCTTGAAATATTACCAGAGTGGTATTTTTTTCCTACTTTTAACCTATTACGAGTTATACCAAATAAACTAATAGGAGTTTTATCAATGGCATCCGTACCATTAGGCTTAATTACTATACCTTTTATAGAAAGTATCAATAAATTTCAAAACCCTTTTAGAAGACCAATAGCCACAGCAGTATTTATAATAGGAACATTCATAACAATTTGGCTAGGAATAGGAGCAACTATGCCTTTATCCAAAGCTGTAACACTAGGATTATTTTAATAAATAAAAAAATGCAATAGAGATAACACAAATGTGAAGCATCACTATTGCATTTTTTTTACTTAATTGAGACTTTAGCTCCTACTTCTTCTAATTTAGATCTAATCTCTTCCGCATCTTCCTTAGAAATACTCTCTTTAATTGGTTTAGGAGTAGATTCAACTAACTCTTTTGCTTCTTTCAAACCTAAAGCTGTTAAAGAACGAACTACCTTTAGAATTGTAATTTTTTTAGGTGCAGGAACTTCTTCTAAAATAACGTCAAACTCTGTTTGTTCTTGTATCTCTTCAACAGCAACGTTATTTGTATCACTTGGCATCATTACCATTCCTGTATTAGGAATAGCTGAAGCATCTACACCAAAAGTTTCTTCTATCTGTTTAACTAACTCAGCTGCTTCTAATAAAGTCAAAGACTTTAATTCTTCAATAATATTATCAATTTTATTACTCATACTAAATTTAAAAATAAATATAACTAATTATAAACTACCCTGTTTTTATATCTTTAAAATATTTAAATCAACAGGAATACCTGGTCCCATTGTACTAGATAAATATAAAGATTTCCAATATTTACCTTTAGAACCACTTGGTCGATTTTTATCAATTGATTCTTGTAAAGCTTTTAAATTCAAACTCAAATCATCAACAGAAAAATTAAGTGTACCAATAGGTACATGAACTATACCTGTGCGATCAACCTTATATTCTAATTTACCAGCCTTAAATTCACTAATAGCACTTTTTAATTCATTAGTTACAGTACCTGATTTAGGAGAAGGCATTAATCCCCTAGGTCCTAAAAAACGGCCTAATTTCGCAATAAGCAACATCATATCAGGAGTTGCAATTAACTTATCAAAATCTAAACGACCTTTAAATATGTCTTCAATTAAATCTTCGGAACCAACTAAATCAGCTCCTGCAGAAATAGCTGTATTAATTTTATCTCCCTGAGTAATAACAGCAACTTTAACAGATTTACCAGAACCTTTAGGTAAAATAACCGTTGATCTTAACTGTTGATCTACATATTTAGGATCTAAACCCAATAAAATATGAGCTTCTAGGGTTTCTATAAAATTAACAGAAGACAATTTTTTTAATAATAAAAATGCTTCATTAGGACTATATAATAAATTTTTATCTAATTTTTGTAAAATGCTTAAAAAACGGCGTGAACGTTTAACCATAAAATAAAGAAGTGCCTCCTTGAATGAAATATTTTGACTATTCAACTAAAATTCCCATGTTACGCGCTGTGCCACTAATGATTAATATTGCTTGATTAATATCATTAGTATTTAAGTCAGGTAATTTGGTAATAGCAATTTGATGTAAATTAGATTTAGAAATAGATCCAACCTTTTGAGAGTTAGGAGTACCAGAACCTTTATCAATACCCGCGGCTTTAGCTAATAACACAGAAGCTGGAGGAGTTTTTAAAATAAAAGAAAAACTACGATCTTCATAAATCGATATTTCAACAGGAATCACTAACCCAACTTTATCAACTGTTTTAGCATTATATTCTTTACAAAACATAACTATATTTGCTCCATGTTGACCTAATGCAGGTCCAACAGGAGGAGCTGGTGTTGCTTTACCAGCTGACAATGCTAATTTAACAAAACCAACAACTTTTTTAGGCATAAAAATTCAAAAAAATTTTTTTTAAAAATATACTATATTTATCTAAATATAAATAAATCAAGAGCTAAATAATTAACAAACTATACAACATTATATGATTAATAAATAATTTGTCCAATATAAAAGTCAAAAATCTATTAAACACGCCCTGAAGGACTTGAACCCTCGACATCAGGTTTTGGAAACCTGCGTTCTACCAACTGAACTAAAGGCGTAATTAAATACTTGCGCGCTGAATTCATTATACCCTAATACCCTAAAACAAAAAATAAATAATGCTAAATATAAAAGATCAAAACGAAATACAACTATCAAATAAGGAATACCAGAACTACTCTAAACAAATAGTTTTAGAAAATATAGGAGTTCAAGGACAAAAAAGATTAAAAAATGCAAAAGTACTTATAGTGGGAGCAGGTGGACTAGGTTGTCCAGTAATGATTTATTTAGCAGTATCTGGAATTGGGCATATTGGAATAATTGATGCAGATAAAATAGAAACTTCAAATTTAAATAGACAAATACTATATAATAAAAATGATGTAAAGAACTTTAAAGTAATTTCTGCAGAAAAAAAAATAAAAACAATTAATAGTAACTGCGTAATTATCAAACATCAATATCAGTTAAATACAGAAAATAGTATTGAAATAGTATCTTATTATGACATAGTAATAGATGCTACAGATAACTTTAAAACACGATATATTATAGATAGAATATGTTATCAACTACATAAAATATACATATATGGAGCTGTTGATCAATTTGAAGGACAAATAGCTATATTCAATTACAAAAATGGAGTGAGATATAAAAACTTATATACACCAGAATTACTATTAGAGAATAATAATTGCAACCACCATGGCATTATGGGCATTGCTACTGGATATACAGGAACATTACAAGCTATTGAAACAATAAAAATTATTTTAGGACTAAACAAAAAGTGTAAAAATTTTTTGCTTGTATACAATATTATTAAAATAAAAAACAAAAAAAGAAAAATATATTTAAAAAGAAATAAAAATAACAAGATTAACAAACTTGATTTAAATAACATTATATCTAAGAATCAATTAAATACCGTTACAAATAATTTAATTATTATAGACTTAAGAAAAAATTTTGATTTTAATAGAAAGCATATTAAAAAATCAATTAATATACCGATAAAAAAATTTCAATTAAATGAAACAATTAAATTAATTGAGTATTTCAAGAAAGCTAATGATTTAATTATATATTGTAATACACTAGAAAGATCTATGATAGCATCAAGTTTTTTAAATAACAAAAATATTTCACATTACATTTTGCATCCAATTTAATAAATATTTAAACAAAAACTAAAAATCTGATAGTATTAATAAAAAATATTTATTACTTAATAAATTCAATATATGAAAAAAAAAGTTGACGTAATACTAATACAAAATAATTTAACAATAGGAAAAAGAGGATCAGTCATAAATGTTGCCCGTGGATACGCTTTTAATTATTTAATACCAAATAAAATAGCAGAAATAGCTACAAATAAAAAAATAAAGCATATTCAAATGTTTGAAAACATAGCAATACAACAAAAAGAAACTAGTAATATTGAAATTAAATTACTAAAAGATAATATTCAGAAAATTGATAGTATTTCCATATATAAAAAGAAAGGAGAAAATAATTTCATTTTTGGCAGCATAACAGAAAAAGATATAACAAAATGGATAAATAAATACACAAACTTATTAATCAATAAAATACAAATTAAAACTTTGGAAATAAAATTAATTGGAGTCACTCACATGAAGATTCAAATTAATCCAAAAGTAAATATTAGTATCCCATTAAAAATAATACCCACAAACATATAAAATCAAGATAAATTCATGAGTAAATTATCTAAATATAAATTTATTCCACAAAACCATATAGCAGAAGAAATATTATTAGGTATAATATTTATTTATCCAAATATTTTTGATTCAATTAAAAATATTATAAAAAAAGAATATTTTTTTCTAGAAACAAATCAAATAATATATTTACTATTAAGCAATATAGATAGACAAAATCAAAATAACACATACAAAATAATATATAAACTACAAAACAAAAATTTATTACTCAAAATAGGTGGTATAGAAAAAATTAGTAAGATGATGAAACAAAGTCAAATTTTTATATCATCATCAAAAATTAATTATTATACAGACAATTTAATTAGAAACTTAAAGTATCAATACATAAAAAGACTTATCATTCAGTTTGGATATAATATTATCAAAATAGCATATATAGAAAATTTGAATAATAATAGTTTATATACAAAAATTTTATCATATATATACTTAATCGAAAAACACATAAACCAAGATACACCCAATACAATATTAAATATAAAAGACTTAGTTGCTAAGAAACTATTAGAACTTAAATATCAGCATATAAATTTATTCCATCAGATAGAAAACACAATTACTAAATCAGGATTTTTTGAAATAGATAATATGATTCCTAATTTACCAAAAGGTAATTTAATTATTATAGCAGGTAGACCATCTATTGGCAAAACATCATTTGCAATAAATATTGCCTATAATGTTTTTTTTTATCAAAAGATCAGCGTACTTATATTTAGCCTTGAAATGTCTAACTACGAAGTATTTAATAAAATTATATCCATAGCATCACAGATTAATATTAATCCACAAAACATAGCACAATTGACTAAACAAGAATGGAATAAAGTAAGTAGCATATGCAATATATTATTAAATCATAACATATATATTAATGATAAAAGTAATGTAGGAATAGATTACATTAATCAAATAGCTAAAAACCTTAAAAAAAAAACTGAGCACCTTAATTTAATTATTGTAGACTATTTACAATTAGTCGAGTTTTCTAGAAATAAAGAAAAAAAATATAGCAGAAGCCAGGAAATTGGATATATAACAAGAAAACTAAAATTATTGGCCCAATTTTTAAAACTACCAATAATCATTATTTCGCAGCTTAACAGAAATATAGAAATTAGAAGCAATAAAGAACCATTGCTATCAGACCTAAAAGAAAGCGGATGCATTAGAGATAAAGATAATATAAATATTAAATCAGCATATAGTCAAGAGATTAATATATATAATATACAACAACAAATCAAAAATAAGAAGATACTAATACTAAATAATGAGAAAAAAGATAGAACTATAAATATAAAATATAATAAAAGCATCAATAGAACTATTAGCTTTATTAAATTATCCGCTCAATATATTTTTCAATGCATAAATAACAAAAAAATTTTATTGCTTACTCACAACCATCAATATTTATCTCAACATTATTGGATAGAAACTAATCAAATATTATTATCAACAACAATAAATATAACTAAAAGGCATATAATCTATAAAAAATATATTAATACAATATTTTTTCAGATATACTCCAAATCATACGATGTCAATCAAAACCAATATTTTAACATTATATCTCAAAGAATAATAACACATAATTCAATAGAACAAGATGCAGATATTGTACTTATTTTATATGAAACAGAAGCAATCAAGCATAATATAAATTTAGAACATAAAACAACAATTAATTTAAAAGTATGTAAAAATCGTAATGGTAATACTGGTTTCTGCAAACTATATTTTATACCAGAAATTAGCACTTTCAAAGATATAAAATAAAAACTTCTTTAATCATTTACTATAAATTATAATATAATAAGATTAACTCGCCGGGATAGCTCAGTTGGTAGAGCAGTGGACTGAAAATCCTCGTGTCACCAGTTCAAATCTGGTTCCTGGCATATTATATAAATATTAAGAAGATATAAATATAGATAGAAAGCATTAATGTACAAACTATCTATATAAAATAAAATTAGGAACTATAGTTTTTTTTCACTATACTGGTAACTTATCACGAAGCAATACTTTAACTATTCCATCATCAGCAACATCAACAACAGCACTATCTCCTGACTTAATCTTACCTGCTAATACCTCTTCTGCTAAGCTATCTTCTAATAGACGCATTACAGCACGACGTAATGGACGTGCACCATAACTAGGATTATATCCTTCATCAACTAACTTGTTCTTAAAACGATCAGTAACACTCAAAATTATATCTTGTTGCTTAATTCTATCAAAAACCTCTGTTAACATTAAATCAGCAATTTCTCTCACTTCTTCTTTAGTTAGTTGCCTAAATACAATTATTTCATCTAATCTATTTAAAAACTCTGGACGAAAATACTGTTTAAGCTCTTCATTAACAAGAGACTTAATACGATTATATTGCGACTCTATTTGTGATTCTCCAAGTTCAAAACCCAAACTTCCTCCACCTTTTTCTATTACTTTTGAACCAATATTGGAAGTCATAATCAATAAAGTATTTTTAAAATCAATAGTACGTCCTTTAGCATCTGTTAAACGACCATCTTCTAAAATTTGTAATAGTAAGTTAAAAATATCAGGATGAGCTTTTTCAATTTCATCAAATAAAATGACTGTATAAGGTCTTTTTCGGACAGCTTCTGTCAAATATCCACCTTCACTATAACCAACATAACCAGGAGGTGAACCAATTAACTTAGAAACTGTATGTCTTTCCATATATTCTGACATATCTAATCTAACCATTGCTTCTTGAGCACCAAAGAAATATGATGCTAAGGCTTTAGTTAACTCAGTTTTTCCTACTCCCGTAGGACCAGAAAAAATAAAACTTGCAATAGGACGATTAGGGTTTTTAAGTCCCACTCTAGCTCGTCGAATAGCTCGTGAAACTGCTACAACAGCCTCTTCTTGACCAATGATTCTGCCATGCAATGTTTCTTCCATATGCATCAATTTTTCTGACTCACTCTTAGTTAACTTAGTAACAGGAATACCTGTCCAAAACGCAACAATTTCAGCAATATCATCTTCAGTAACGATTGGATCTTCAAGCTGAAGATCGGGTTCAGAGTTTTTACTTTGAGCAATAGCAGCTATCTGAGCTTTAATCTCCATTTCTCTAGTTCTATATTGCTCAGCCTTTTCATATTTTTGTGCTCTAATAGCTTCATCTTTAGTTTTTAAAACAGATCTTAATTCTCTATCTAATTCACGAGCAGCAGGTGGTAATTGTGAATTCAATAAACGAACTCTGGAACCAGCTTCATCAATTAAATCAATTGCTTTATCTGGAAGAAACCTATCAGAAATATATTGATTAGCATATTTAGCAGCAGCAGCTAAAGCTTCATCAGACATTTTTAATTGATGATGTTTTTCATAGCGATCTCTTAATCCAAATAAAATTTCAATTGTCTCTTCAACTGTTGGTTCTCCAACTAAAACTGGTTGAAAGCGACGCTCTAACGCCGCATCTTTTTCAATATGTTTACGATACTCTTCCAAAGTAGTTGCACCTATACACTGCAACTCACCTCTAGCTAGAGCAGGTTTTAATAAATTAGCTGCATCTATGGCTCCTTCAGCTGCACCAGCACCAATAAGAGTATGGACTTCATCTATAACTAAAATAACATTTGTTGCTGACTTAATTTCATCCATAATTCGTTTAAGTCTTTCTTCAAATTCACCTCTATACTTTGTTCCAGCAACTAATAAACCAACATCTAAAGTTATTACCAACTTGTCTTCAAGAATAGAAGGAATATCTCTATTTGTAATTCTTTGAGCCAAACCCTCAGCTATTGCTGTTTTACCTACACCAGGCTCTCCAATTAATACAGGATTATTCTTAGTACGACGTCCTAAAATTTGAATAACTCTTTCAATTTCTTTTTGCCTACCTACAACAGGATCTAGAACACCTTCAATAGCTAATTCTGTTAAATTAGAGCCAAATTCTTCTAAAGTAGGAGTTTTACTTCTAGCTTGCATATTATTACTTCCATTAGTACTAACATCAGCATTATCTCCTAACATTTGAATTACTTCTGTTCTAATTGATGCAACATTAACAGCTAAATTTTCTAAAACTCTTGCAGCAACTCCTTCTCCTTCTCTTACTAAACCCATTAAAAGATGTTCAGTACCAATATAATTATGACCTAATTGTCTAGCCTCTTCTAAAGATAATTCTAAGACACGTTTAGCTCTTGGTGTAAAAGGAATTTCTACGGCTACAAAACCAGAACCTCTACCTATAATTTTTTCTACTTCAATTCTTGCATCTTTTAAATTAACATTCATAGATTTAAGCACCTGAGCAGCTATTCCAGTACCTTCACCAATCAACCCTAATAATATTTGTTCAGTACCAACAAAATTATGCCCTAACCGTCTTGCCTCTTCTTGAGCTAACATAATAACTTTTATGGCTTTTTCAGTAAAGCGTTCAAACATATAAATTTTAAATCAAAAAACTTAATTACCTTTGATAGTAATTTATTATAACATAAGTAAAGAAAAAACTATAACTATTAAATAAATAAATAAAAAAGATGGTTGACTAACATTAAAAATATTAAATAAAATAAAACTAAAAATATTAAATATGATTAAAAAATTAAAACAACAAAATAACTTAATCAATAAAATACAAAAAACATACATTAAAAACAATATACCCCAAATAAATGTAGGTGATAGTATAAAAATAAAAAAAATGATACAAGAAGGTAATAAAGAAAGAATTCAAGTATCAGAAGGAGTAGTTATTTCTCAAAATAATTCACAGGTAAATCAAACTATTACCGTTAGAAAAACAGTACACAATATAGGTGTAGAAAGAATATATTTATTACATTCCCCTCAAATTTTAGATATAGAAATAATAAAAAAATCTAAAGTTAGAAGATCTAAATTATACTATCTTCGTAAGAGATCAGGTAAAGCAACTAGATTAAAACAAAAATTCAGTTAATATAAACTAGGATACATAACTCAGATGGTTTAGAGTATTACGTTGACACCGTAAAAGTCACTGGTTCAAATCCAGTTGTATCCAAAAAAATTGTTATGACTTAAGATTGATTTTTATATAAAAATTTAATATAATTATTTTTGATTAAATACAAAATTTGCTCAAAAATACATGGGTCGGTGCCCGAGTGGTTAATGGGGGCGGACTGTAAATCCGCTGGCTTAGCCTACGTTGGTTCAAATCCAACCCGGCCCAATGAATATAAAAATTAAATTAGAAAAAAATATTATTTTGAACTCAATGAAATGTTAACATTTTTCTCGATACCTAATATTGATGACTGTTTAACTAAACCAATCATCTGAGAATTACTTTTACCAGGAGCTACCATTGGATAACAATTTTCTTGCTCTTTAACATTACAATTTAAAATAACTGGTCCATTATAATCACAGAATAATTGTAAGATTTCTTTCAAATTTTTTCTCGATTCAATTTCTAAACCTAACAGACCAAATGAATGAGCAAGCTTAATTAAATTAGGGGATCCTTTTTCCATATTAGAATGAGAATACCTTTCACCATAAAAAGCTTCTTGCCACTGTCTAACCATACCTTGCCATTTATTATTAATTACAAGAATTTTAACAGGCAAATTATATTGAGCAATGGTACCTAACTCTTGTAAATTCATCTGAAAACTAGCATCACCACTAATACATATAACTTTCTGATCTGGATGAGCAATTTGAACACCAATAGCTGCTGGTAAACCATAACCCATTGTTCCTAAACCAGAACTAGACATCCAATGTCTAGGTAAAACATTTAAAAACTGAGCTGCCCACATTTGATGTTGACCAACATCAGTAGTATAATAAGCAGTTGGTTCAAGACTTGAAACTATATACAAGATTTCTTGAGCAGATAAAAAATTCACGTTCTTTGGCACTAACAGGGGATATTGTTTTTTCCAAACACAAATTCTTTGTTTCCATGAACTAGTCTGTTCATTATTATTTATAAATTTTTTAGAATTACTCAAATACATTAAAAATTTTGTAATAACATCATTGACATCACCAACAATTGCTAATTGAGGAATTCTATTTTTACCTACTTCTGCTGAATCAATATCAATATGAATAACCTGAGCATTACACGCAAATTCATCTAACTTGCCAGTAACCCTATCATCAAAACGTGCCCCTAGAGCAATTAATAAATCACATTCACTAACAGCAAAATTTGCATAAGCAGTTCCATGCATTCCTAACATACCTAAAGATAATAAATTATTTTCATCAATAATTCCTTTACCCATAAGTGTTGTAGTTATTGGTATTTGAAATAATTTAGCAAACTGTATAATAATATTAGAAGCATTAGATGCAATAGCACCGCCACCTACATACAAAAGAGGTTGACTAGATTGCTGAATTAATTCAAATAATTGACTAAAATGTTTCTCTTTAATGGGCTTTAAATGTTTACATCCTAATAAACTTAAATCCACCTTAGGAACAAAACTATAATAAAACTGTTCAAGACCTACATCTTTAGGAATATCAATTAACACTGGACCTGGTCTACCATGATTTGCAATATAAAAAGCTTCTGCAACAATTCTACTCATATCCTGAGGATCTCTTACAACATATGAATGTTTAACTATAGGTAAAGTAATACCAAAAATATCAACCTCTTGAAATGCATCTGTACCGATAAAAGGACGAGCCACTTGACCAGTAATTAAAATAAGAGGAATAGAATCCATCTGAGCTGTAGCAATACCAGTAACTAAATTAGTTGCACCAGGTCCAGATGTAGCAAAACAAACGCCAGTTTTTCCAGATGACCTTGAATAGCCATCAGCTGCATGAACAGCACCTTGTTCATGTCTACATAGAATATGTTGAATTAAATTTTTTTCTTCCCAACGGAATAATTCATCATATATAGGTAAAATAGCACCACCTGGATAACCAAAGATATGAAATACGCCATTTCTAACAAGGCTATCCATTAAAGAACAAGCGCCAGAAACGAAATTAGAAATAGACACACACAAACCTCCAAAGAATAAATTGTATTATATATATTATATATGTTCAATTTTTTATATATTGTCCGTAATTATTTGGATTATTCTATAGAATAAGACTATTGTTATTGTTATTGTTGCTATAACTAATAACTTATCTTTTCTATTCTTTAATAACTTAAAAACTGGTTGAAAAGTTGTCAAGAAAAATCCCATTAGTACACTTATTAAAAATCTTGGAAATTTATATAAATTTACCCAAAAGTCTGACATAATATTTTATTATATTATTTATTAAGCATTGTTATTGTTTCTATTTTCATAAATTATTAATAATAAATAAGTATTTAAATGTCAAATTCTGTAAGCGCTGAACGTTTCTATTTTTCTGTTGATACCTTATCTTTAATTCGTAAATATTCTGGTTCTATTTTTGTTATTAAGTATGGTGGATCTGCTATGAAAAATAAGTCGTTACAACTAAATATAATTCAAGATATTTCTTTGCTTTATCTTTTAGGTATAAAGATTATTTTAGTTCATGGTGGAGGATATTTAATTGATAGTTGGTTACGTAAATTAAATATTGATCCAATATTTAAAGAAGGTTTACGTGTGACAGATGCAAAAACTATGGAAGTAGTTGAAATGGTTTTAAGTGGTCATATTAATAAGCAATTAATCTCTTTATTAAATCAAAATCAAATTCCTTCTGTTGGTTTATCAGGTAAGGATGCTAATTTAGTTACTGCTGTTCCTTTGATTAATAATTCTAATAATTTTACTGGAAATGTTCACCGTATGAATAGTCAAATTTTAAGTACTCTTCTTGATAGTAAATTTTTTCCAGTGATATCTAGTGTTGCTTCTGATGAAAAAGGAGATACGTATAATATTAATGCAGATACTTTAGCCAGCTCTATAGCTTCTTCTATGCAAGCTGATAAGTTAATTTTGCTTACTGATACTCCTGGAATTCTTTACAATATTAATGATAAATCTAGTTTAATTAAGAATATTAGTTTAAATAAAATTGATGATTTAAAATCTGCAGGAATTATTACTAATGGTATGATTCCTAAGATAGATTGTTGTATTGATGCATTAAAAAACAATGTACCTGCTGTTCACATTATTGATGGTAGAGTTCGTTATTCTTTATTATATGAAGTTTTGACTAATGATAGATTGGGTTCAATGTTAGTTGCATAAGTATTAGTTTGTTTATTTTATATTTAAATGTTATAGTTTCATTGTATGATAATTGGCTCAGTAGCTCAGTTGGTTAGAGCAGGGGACTCATAAGCCCAAGGTCGCAGGTTCAAGTCCCGCCTGAGCCATTTATTTTATTTTTTATATGAAGGGAGAGGTGGCTGAGAGGTTGAAAGCGGCAGATTGCTAATCTGTTGTATAATAATTATTATACCGAGGGTTCGAATCCCTTCTTCTCCTATATATTATTTAGTTGACAATCAGTAGTATTTTCAATTAATATAAGTCTCACTGGGACTGTAGTTCAACTGGTTAGAGCACCGCCCTGTCACGGCGGAAGTTGCGGGTTCGAATCCCGTCAGTCTCGTATCGATTTCTAAAGCTGATTAAATTTTTTGCGGTACTTTTGTGTATTGTTTAATGATGTTTGCAAATTCATTCCCATCAATTGTTTCTTTTTCAATGAGTAAATCTACTAATTTATCTATAATTACTCTATTGTTTTTTATGATATCTCTCGTTTTTTTATGACATTCATCTACTATTAATTTAATTTGAGAATCTATTTTGATCGCAATTTCATCTGAATATTCATTGTTATTTCCCATGCCTCTACCTAAAAATGGATTAGAATCTTCATTCTCTAGTGACATTGGTCCAATTGTAGACATTCCAAATCTTGTAACCATTTGTCTTGCCATTGATGTTACTTGTTGTAAATCATTGCTTGCACCTGTTGTAATTTCTGATTCTCCAAAGACAATTTCTTCTGCTGCTCTGCCTCCTAAAGCTCCCATAATTCGAGCTTTAATTTGAGATCTTGATATTAAACTTTGATCTTCAGATGGAGTAAACCAAGTTAATCCTCTGGCTTGTCCTCTTGGTATTAGTGTTACTTTTTGTACATTTTCATGGTCTTTTAGTAATGTTCCTACAATTGCATGACCAATTTCATGGTAAGCTATTAGTCTTTTGCTTTTGCTATCAATTAATGCAGTTCCTTCCATTCCTGCTATTATTCGATCAATTGCTTTATCAATCTCTTTTAGTGTTATTTGATTTTTTCTTTCTCTGGCTGTTAATATAGCAGCTTCGTTTAGTAAATTGGCTAAATCTGCTCCTGAAAAACCAGGTGTGCGTCTTGCAATTATAGATAAAGAAACATTCGTGTCAATTTTCTTATTTTTCGCATGTACATTTAAAATATCTAATCTTCCTTTAAAATCTGGTATATCTACGTTTACTTGTCTGTCAAATCTTCCTGGTCTTAATAAGGCAGAATCTAATATATCAGCTCTATTAGTGGCTGCTACAACAATTATTCCTGTGTTACCTTCAAACCCATCCATCTCTGTTAGTAATTGATTTAAAGTTTGTTCCCTTTCGTCGTTCCCTCCACCTACACCAGTACCTCTTTGTCGTCCTACTGCATCAATTTCATCAATAAATATTATACATGGTGCATTTTCTTTTGCTTTTTTAAATAAGTCTCTTACCCTTGAGGCACCTACTCCTACGAACATCTCTACAAATTCAGATCCAGATATACTAAAAAAAGGCACATTTGCTTCTCCTGCTATAGCTTTTGCTAGTAGTGTTTTACCTGTTCCTGGAGGTCCTACTAGTAATACTCCTTTTGGTATTTTTGCTCCAACTGCTGTAAAGTATTCTGGTTTTTTTAAAAATGTGACAATTTCTTCAAATTCTTCTTTTGCTTCATCTATACCTGCTACATCATCAAAAATAATACCTGTTTTAGCTTCTATCTGAAATAAAGCTTTCGATTTTCCAAATGACATTGCTTGCCCAGGTCCTCCTGTTGCGTTATTTGATCTTCTGAATAGTAATGTTAAGCTAGTAACTAAAAGTAGTGGAAAAAATAAGTTTCCTAGTAAACTCCATAGTGCTGTATTGTTTTTAGTTGGATGAGCATCTAAGTCTATATAATTTTTTTTAAGTTTTGTGATTAGTTCTGGTGCACTTGCTGGTAATTCTACTCTGATTTTTTGCATTCTATTACCTATTTCTGGTCCAATAGCTTCTATCACTGCAGTATGTCCATTGTCATATATATCTACTTTTTTTACCCATCCCATTTCAATATATTCTAAAAATCTTCCATATGTCATTCTTGAATTAGTTAAGTTTGTTTTATTTTCGTTTGCTATTGGTGCAAATAGACCTTGCCAAAGGAAAAAAGATATAACAATTATAGGTAAAGACCATAATAGTAGATTTTTCCATGAAAATTTCATAATTATTTACTTCTGTATTTTAGTTCTATTTATTATTTATATGAATGTAACATCTTTGTAATTGTATAGGCAACTGTACAGTAAACTCTATTCTAAATTTGTAAAAGTTAATATTTATTTTCAATCTTTAATTTTTATTATAAAATTAATTTATATTTTTTGTAATGTTTTCTTATTATATTTAAGGTGAATTTATTCTATGTTTGAAAAGGGTGGAAAAGTTAAAATATTAAGAAAAGAATCTTATTGGTATCAAGATACAGGTATTATTGTAAAAGTAGATAAAGGAATTAAGTATCCTATTTTAGTTCGTTTTAGTAAATCCACTTATAGCGGTGTGAATACTAATAATTTCTCTCCAAATGAACTTTCATTAGTAAGCTAATTCAAAATTTAATTATATAGACAAGTATTGTCTTTTAATACTTGTCTTTGTTATCTAATTTCCTAAGCTTGCCCAGTCAACATCTACATTTTCTAAAATTAATGATGAATTGTAGATCTGTAAAATAATTAGTAAAAATAAAAAAAACAATAACATAAATATTGCCATAATAGGGGTTGTTCCCCATCCTGGTGCTACTTTACCATATTCTGAATTTAATGGTCTTAGTATTTCTCCGAGTCTAGTTCTTAAAGCCATAGTTAGTTTTGTTAATTTGTTTAATTAATAGTGCTTATAATAATATTATAAAAATAGCTTAGTTTTATTTGTTATTAAATTATGGAAATTGCAACAGTTCTTAGTATTTTTATTCTTAGTTTATTATTTGGTGTTACTGGCTATTCTATATACACTTCTTTTGGTCCTGTTTCTAAAGATTTGCGTGACCCTTTTGAAGAGCATGAAGAGTAATTTTTAAATTATATTTATAAAAAATGTAAATAGATATATTTACATTTTTTATTATGATTATTTATTTAGCTATTCTAGGTGGATCTCTAAAAAAAACTGCAAAAAATATTACCATTAGTGTTCCTACTAATAAAAATACATATACTAGTGCTTCCATTTTTTATTCCTTAATAAACATTTTGAGTTTTTTATTTATATTATTCTTGAGTTAATATTGTTATAATATTATACTGCTCCTTGTTTCTTACTACTACGATCACCAAGTTTTTGGAAGGCTCCAAATTCTACTTGTTCTGTTACTTCTGCTCCTATACCTGCGAATACATCTCTAAATATTGTTCTTGATCCATGCCATAAGTGTCCAAAAAAGAATATTAATGCAAAATTTGCGTGTCCGAAGGTAAACCACCCTCTTGGACTACTACGAAATACTCCATCTGATTCTAGGGTTGTTCTATCAAATTCGAAAACTTCTCCAAGTTGTGCTTTACGTGCATATTTTTTTACATTTGGTGCATCATTAAATGTTTTGCCATTTAATTTTCCACCATAAAAGTTTACTGTTACACCTACTTGTTCAATACTATATTTTGACTCAGCTCTTCTAAATGGAATATCTGCTCTTATAATTCCATCTTTATCTACTAAAATTACAGGAAATGTTTCAAAGAAAGCAGGCATTCTTCGTACTGTGAGTTCTCTACCTTCTTTGTTTTGAAATATTGGATGTCCTAGCCACGCTTCTGAAATTCCATCTCCTTTATCCATTGGTCCAGCTCTGAATAATCCTCCTTTTGCTGGGTTATTGCCTATGTAGTCATAGAATGCTAATTTGTCTGGAATTTTAGACCATGCTGCTTCTGGTGTAGCTCCTTCATTTAGTTCATTCTCAACTCTTCTCTCTATTTCTTGTTGAAAATATCCACTGTCCCATTGATATCTAGTTGGTCCAAAAAGTTCAATTGGTGTTGTTGCTGAACCATACCACATTGTGCCACATGTTACAAATGCACTAAAAAATACAGCAGAAATACTACTTGATAAAACTGTTTCTATATTCCCCATTCGTAGTGCCCGATAAAGTCTTTGAGGTGGTCTAACAGCTAAGTGGAATAATCCAGCTAATATTCCGACAGTCCCTGCAGCTATATGATGTGATGCTACACCGCTTGGATTAAATGGATTAAATCCATCAGGTCCCCATGCTGGCGCTATTGGTTGAACTTTTCCTGTAATTCCATATCCATCAGAAATCCATATTCCTGGTCCAAATAAACCTGTTGTATGGAATGCTCCAAATCCAAAACATAGTAAGCTAGATAGTAATAAATGAATACCAAATATTTTGGGTAAATCTAGTGCAGGTTCTCCAGTTCTTGGGTCTCTAAATAGTTCTAAATCCCAATAGACCCAATGCCATATCGAAGCTAAAAATAGCATTCCAGAAAGTACTATGTGTGTTATTGCAACACCTTCAAAGCTCCATAATCCTGGATTTGATACGCTTTCTCCGGTAATGCTCCAGCCTCCCCATGAATCAGTAACTCCAATTCGTGTCATAAATGGCATTACAAACATGCCTTGCCTCCACATAGGATTTAATACTGGATCTGAAGGATCAAAAATAGCTAGTTCGTATAATGCCATTGATCCTGCCCATCCTGAGACTAATGCTGTATGCATTAAGTGAACAGAAATTAGTCGACCTGGATCATTTAAAACGACTGTATGTACGCGATACCATGGTAATGCCATATAAGGATATTACTCCTTGTTAACTTTTTTATTATATATGTTGCTTTTCTTACTATTTGTACTCATTTATATATATTATAACATTTCTTTTATATAACTGATTAATTTTAATCATATTTGTATTTAATTATTTTTCTTACTATTGTAATGCTTATTACGTTAATTAATATTAATATTAATATGCCTTGTTGAACATTAATTGTTAACCAATTGGCATTAATTATTTCAGTATTTACTGAAATTGATGTATGCAAGCTGTGGCTTCGTATGATTTCTATAGCGTATGTTAATGGATTTGTACAACATATTATTTGTAGCCACGTTGGCATAAAGGATAAAGGAGCTAATGCTGTACTAGCAAATAGAGTTGGTAGATTAATTAGTAATGTTGTTAGTGCTATAAATTCTATATGTCCTGGGAGAATTAGTGCATTACAGATGCTAATTGCGGATATATTGGTAATTATTACTGTACTAATACTTATATTTATAATTAATTGGTTAATATTGAAGCTTATGTTATTATTTGTTTGATAGATTGTAATAAGTATTATTGCTATGATTTGAGTTGTAGCTATTAACCATGTATGTATAACACATGAGTATATTATTGAATTTTTGTTAGTAATAGGTGAAATTAAAATTCTATTAAGAAATCCGAATTCTCTGTCAAACATTAATGGTAATCCTGCATTAATAGCACTATTAAAACCAGTAAATATTATAATACCCGGATTTAAAAATTCTCTATATTGAATTTTGTATTGTTCAAATAAATATATAGGTGCATTTTGAAATAATGCTCCGAATAGTAATAGCCAAAGTAATGGTTGTATCATATTTATAATTAAACTACTTGGTCTTCTAAGGCTTTGTAAGTACAATCTATGAATTATTTCTTTTGTTTCTTTGTATGTTTTTTGTTGATTTAAATTTAGTTGCATCTGCTTCTTAGGAACAAAAATAGTGTAGTTTGTTCTCTGAGTTGTTTTGTATAAGTTCATTTTATTGTTTTAGTATATTAATTGTATAAAGTTATCTATGAATTTATTGATTATTTATATTAATTTGATTATGTGCTATATGTTATTATTGATATAAAATACATATATTATTCTTTTGATTATTTATGATTTTATGTTTAAATAGAAGTAGCTTAAAATTTTATTAATAACAAGATATATAATTAATACATATTTTAAGCTGATGTATAGGTTTTATATTTTGATCTGTTATATTATTACTTAATTATTTAAGTAAGGAGAATTTTTTTATGCCTAGCTATAATGTGAAGTTAAATCTAGATGATGGTTCATCACATGAGTTTATGTGTGATGATAGTACTTATATCTTAGATGCGGCTGAAGAGTCTGGAGCTGAATTACCTTATTCTTGTCGAGCTGGTGCTTGTTCTAGTTGTGCAGGTTTTGTAGTAGAAGGACAAGTTGATCAAGCTGATCAAACATTTTTAGATGATGATCAAATGGCATCAGGATATGTTCTAACATGTGTTACTTATCCTAAAAGTGATTGTGTAATTGACACTCATAAAGAGTCTTCTTTATATGAATAAAAAAGATATTCTGAGATCTTAATTTAAAAGTTTGACAAACGTAATATTCTGTTGCGTTTGCCAAACTTATTAACTTATATTTTTACTTCAATATCTACACCTGATGGTATGTTTAGTTTCATTAATGCATCAACTGTTGTGCTTGATGGTCTATAAACGTCTATTATTTTAGTATAAATCCTTATTTCAAAGTGTTCTCTTGAATCTTTATCAACGTGTGGTGAACGTAAAACACAATAAATTCTACGCCTTGTAGGCATTGATATAGGTCCCAAAATTTTCGTTCCTGTTTTACTAATTGTATTTATAATATTATTGCATGAGGTTATAAGTAGTTCGTTCTCGTATGTTTTTAGTTTTATTCTTACTTTATTCTGTATTATTTGATCCATTTTATCTGGTATTAGTTATAATTATTTTAATATTTTAGAAACTACTCCAGCGCCGACTGTTCTTCCTCCTTCCCTGATAGCAAATCTCATACCTTGTTCAATTGCTATAGGATGTATTAGTTCTGCATTCATTTTTATTCTATCTCCTGGCATTACCATCTCCGCAGTAGATCCGTCGTCTGCTGTAAATTTATTGATTGTTCCTGTGACATCAGTTGTTCTAACGTAAAATTGTGGTCTATATCCTGAAAAAAAAGGAGTATGTCTACCTCCTTCTTCTTTTGTTAAGATATATACTTCTGCTTCAAATTCTGTGTGTGGAGTAATTGTTCCTGGTTGCGCTAAAACCATTCCTCTTTGAATTTGTAATTTTTGTATACCTCTTAAAAGTATTCCAATATTATCTCCAGCCATTCCTTCATCTAAGGTTTTTTGGAACATTTCTAACCCTGTAATTGTTGTTGTTTTAGTTTCTTGTAATCCCACTATTTCAATGGTATCTCCTACCTTTATTATTCCTCTCTCAATTCTTCCAGTTGCAACTGTTCCTCTACCAGTAATTGAAAAAACATCTTCTACTGCCATTAAAAATGTTTTTTCTGTATCTCGTTGTGGAGTAGGTATATATGAGTCTACAGCATCCATTAATGAATGTATCTTATCTACCCATTCATTATCTCCTCTTTTAGTGTTAACGTTTTCTGTGACTTTTTCTAATGCTAGTAAAGCTGATCCTGCAACAAAAGGTATACTATCTCCAGGAAAGTCATATTTTTCCAATAATTCTCTTACTTCGAGCTCTACTAATTCTCGTAGTTCATCATCTTCTACTTGATCTTGTTTATTTAAAAAAACTACTATATTTGGTACTCCTACTTGTTTTGCTAGTAATATATGTTCTCTTGTTTGTGGCATAGCACCATCTACTGCTGATACTACTAATATTGCTCCATCCATTTGTGCTGCACCAGTGATCATATTTTTTACATAATCTGCATGACCTGGACAATCTACATGTGCGTAATGTCTGTTTTCTGTTTCATATTCAATATGTGCTGTATTAATTGTAATTCCACGGGCTTTTTCTTCTGGAGCTGCGTCGATTTCATCAAATTTTTTAGCTTGTCCCTGATTTTCTGCAGCTAAAGTAGCAGATATTGCTGCAGTTAATGTTGTTTTTCCATGATCAACATGACCAATTGTACCAATGTTGACGTGTGGTTTTTTTCTTTCAAATTTTTCTCGTGCCATCTTTTTTGTCCTTAATTTTTAATTGGATGATTTTATTTAATATCTATAATGTGCAAAAGCTTTATTAGCTTCGGCCATTTTATGTGTTTCTTCTCTTTTTCTAATAGCATTACCATTTTCATTTGCTGCATCAATTATTTCATTTGCTAATTTTATAGACATGTTTTTGCCTGTTCTTTGTAACGCGAATTTTGTAATCCATCTAATTGCTAAATTAGTTCCTCTATATGCTCTAACTTCCATTGGTACTTGGTAAGTGGATCCACCTATTCTTTTTGCTTTAACTTCAACTAATGGAGTAGTATTTCTTACGGCTTTTTCTAACATTTCTAATGGCTCATTTTGTGTTTTGTTTTTAATGATTTCTAGAGATTCATATATAATTTTTTGTGCTAATCCTTTTTTTCCATTTTTAAGTACTCTGACCGTTAGTATGCTGATTAGCTTACTGTTATATATAGGATCTGGATATACAGTTCTTTTTTTTGCTGTGTTACGTCTTGACATTAGTAGTTATGATTATTTTTTCTGTTTTTTAGTGCCGTATTTTGATCTACTATTATTTCTATTTTTAACTCCTGCGGAATCTAGTGTTCCTCTTACTACATGATATCTAACACCAGGTAAGTCCTTAACACGACCGCCTCTTATTAATACAACAGAGTGTTCTTGAATATTATGTCCGATACCTGGTATGTATGCAGTTACTTCAAAGCCGGAAGTAAGTCTTACCCTTGCTACTTTACGTAATGCAGAATTAGGTTTTTTAGGTGTTGTAGTATATACCCTTGTACAGACTCCTCGTCTTTGTGGGCAAGCTTTTAGTGCTGGAGATTTTGTTTTTTTCTCATATTTTTTTCTTTCTGATCTTACTAATTGTTGAATAGTTGGCATTTTTTATTTCTGTAATATTCATTCAATGATGAATTTTCTATAAGATTATAATGATTGTATCATCTAGTGTCAAACTTAATAAAATATCTTTTTTTTCAATAGATATATTGTTTTATTGAAGATTGTATTTCTTCATAAATTTTTCTACTCTACCTTCAGTATCGATGATTCTTTGTGAACCAGTAAAAAAAGGATGATTACCAGACCAAATATCTATTTTTAAATTCTCCTTAGTAGATCCTACGGTCATAATATGTTGTCCATCGCAGTATATTTTAGATTCATTATACCATTTTGGATGAATATTTTTTTTTGCCATAAATATTAATTATTGTTAGTTATATAAATATTAAGTGCTTGATGTATCAGAATATCGTCATTATTATTATCTTTTTGAATATTGTGGTGCTTTTCTTGCTTTGCGTAGACCATATTTTTTTCTTTCTTTACTCCTTGCATCTCTTCTCAGTAATCCTTCTGATTTTAACATAATACGATTTTCTGGATGGATGTGACATAATGCCCTTGCTAAACCTAATCTAATTGCATCTGCCTGACCAGTTAGTCCACCACCTCTTGCTTTAACATAGATGTCATACTCTTTATTTAAACCTAATATGCTGAGTGGTAAACATGAAATTCTTAAGTAGTTTGGACTAAATTGTAAATAAGATTCCCCAGGTAGTCCATTGATTATTAGTTTACCTGAACCTGGTATTAAGTCTACTCTTGCAACAGATGTCTTTCTTCTTCCTGTTCCTGAATATATGATTTTTTGATGATATGAAGTTAACATATTTATTTAGTTAATATTAAGCTTAATTAGTTTATGGTTTTTATAAGGATGTATATCATCTGGATAAATTTTGACGTTTCTCATTAACTGTCTCCCTAAAGAATTTTTAGGGAGCATTCCTTTTATCGCATGTTCTAAAATTCTATTAGGAATTCTTTTTTGAAGTTGTTCAAATACTTCTATTTTGAGTCCTCCTGGTCTTCCTGAGTGTCTTTTATATTGTTTTTGTTTATCTTTATTTCCAGTAACCTGTATTTCTTTTGAATTAATAATTATAATTTTCAATTTTCCTTTTTGATATGGTAAATAGTTTGCACTGTTTTTATTTATTAATATATAAGCTATTTTACTACTGAGTCTACCTAATTTGTATTGTTTTGCATCAATTATATACCAACTAATTATTGTTTCTGATTTTGTTACTATTGTTTTATTTTTATTTATATTCATTGTTGCTATGTGTAGAGGTATGTATAAATACATTATACAATATATTGATTTCTTCTAAAGAATTTAAATTTTCTCTTTTTGTAGATTGATATTCAATTTTTCATTTAAAGCTTCAATTACTTCTTCAGCTGACTTTTGACCGAAATTTTTAATTTCTAAAAGTTCTTCTTGTGAGTAGTCAAGCAAGTCAGCAATTGAATGAATTTGTGCTCTTTTTAAACAATTGTATGCACGAACTGATAGTTGCAATTCTTCTATTAAAATTTGGTGAATTTGTTTCTCTTTAGTGTCATCTATTTCAGTTTTAGATGTAAAGCTAATATTGGTTAATGGATGAAATAAGCTTGTCAATGTATGAGCTCCTTGGCTTATTGCTTCTTGTGGTGATATACTCCCATTAGTCCAAACTTCTAAGAAGAGTTTTTCATTGATTGTTGTATTGTTAACTTTTTTTTCTTCTACTCTGTAATTGAACTTTTTTGCTGGCATAAATATTGCATCAATTTGTAAAAAATCAATGGATCTATTATCAATACCTTTTTCTACAAGTTTGTACCCATGTCCTTTTTCTATTTTAAATTCCATTTCAAATATTGTATTACTACATATTGTTGCAATATATTGTTTTGGATCAATAAGCTCAATTTCTGGAGGTATATCAAATAATCCAGTAGTGATTACAGCAGGACCTTGTATTCTTAAGCGACCTATTTGTGGTTCCAGACTATGACTTTTTAATATTACTTCTTTGAGATTCAAAATGATTTCTAAAACATCTTCTCTAACACCTGTAATTGTTGAAAATTCATGATTGATACCTGCTATTCTGACAGCTACAATGGCTGTTCCTTGAAGATCTGAAAGGATAGTTCGGCGTAAAGAATTTCCAACAGTTATTCCTTGTCCTTTCTCTAATGGTTCTAAAACAAAATGTCCATATTGTTCTCTGGCTCCTTTTGTTTTTGACTCTATGCATTCTATTTGAAAATGAGTCATTTCTTTATTTTTCTTAGTGTAGTTCGTTAATATTTATATATTTTGTTCTTAAACTCTTCGTTTTTTTGGAGGTCTACAGCCATTGTGTGGTACAGGGGTAATGTCTTTAATTAATGTAATTTCTATACCAGCAGCTTGTATTGCTCTAATTGCAGTTTCTCTTCCTGCACCAGGTCCATTGATCATAATTTCTGTTTGTTTCATTCCATAATCAATTGCAATTTTTGCTGCTCTTTCTGCTGTTGTTTGTGCTGCAAAAGGAGTGCTTTTTTTTGCTCCTTTGAATCCGCTAGCTCCTGAAGAACACCAAGTAATTGTTTCGCCCTGAAGGTCGGTAATTGTAATAATTGTATTATTAAATGTTGACTTAATATGAGTAATTCCATTAACTATGTTTTTTTTCTTTTTGTTCTGATTCTTTTTTATTTGTTTGGCCATTTTATCAGTAAATTAAATTATTCTTTATAATTAAGTTATTTTCTTGGAGCTTTTTTCTTACCTGCAATTGTTTTTTTTGTTCCTCGACCTGTCCTTGCATTTGTTCTAGTTCTTTGTCCTCTAAGAGGTAAGTTTAATCTGTGTCTTCTTCCTCTATAGCATCCTATTTCCATTAGTCTTTTTATATTCATTGTCTCTGATCTACGTAAGTTACCTTCAAGTTGATAGTTATTGCTCAGTATATTTCGTATTGATATTATTTGTTCATCATTTAGATCTTTAACTTTTATATTTTCGTTAATATTCGTTGTATATAAAATTTCTGCTGATTTAGATAGGCCTATTCCATATATATACGTTAAACCAATTTTTATTCTTTTGTTTTTAGGTAAATCAACCCCTTCAATTCTAGCCATAATTATTGTTTTGATGTTTTTTGTTTATTTTATTAATTATCCTTGTTTTTGTTTATGTTTTGGATTTTCACATATTATCATTATTTTTCTATGTCTTCTGATTATGCGGCATTTTTCGCACATTTTTTTTACGGATGGTCTAACTTTCATAGTAATTTGTTGTTGGTTTATTTAAATTTTGTTTACCCCATAATATTATCATATTGTTCTGAAATTATATATGTTTGTATTTGTTTAGCAGTTTCTATTGCTACTCCTACTAGTATTAATAGTGATGTTGTACCAAAACCTTGTAATATATTAATTTGAGTAATTTTTGAAGTTATTAATGGAAATTGTGCTATGATAAACAAAAATAATGCACCAATAAAAGTTAACTTGCTAATAATTTTGTTTAAATATTCAATTGTCTCTTCTCCCGGTCTAATATTTGGTATACTTGCACCCATCTTTTGTAAATTTTCTGCTATATCTTTTGTATTCAAGATAATTGATGAATAAAAGTAACTGAATGTTAATATTAAAATGGAATAAAATATTAAGTACAGTACATTATTTGAAAAAATCGTGTTTAATGTTGTTTTTAATATTGAATTATTAATATTTATTAAAAGATATTGAGGTAAGGTAATTGCTGCAGATGCAAAAACTATTGGCATAACACCTCCTTGATTTAATTTAAGTGGAATATAGTTTTGTGTATTGAGTTTATCTTTTTCTCCTAGGTGTCTTGATGCAATAATCCTAATTTTTCTTTTGCTATCTTGGATGATTATATTAATAATTAATATTGCTAGAGATGATATTAACAATAATAAAATTATTTTTAAGTTACTTGGATTATTCGTATTATAATTTTGTAAATTTTTGGGTATATTTGATACTATATTTTGAAATATTAGTAGTGATGCTCCATTTCCTATGCCGTATTCAGTAATTATTTCTGAAAACCACATAATAATTACTGATCCTGTAGTTAAAGTAATTACTAAATCAAGAAAAAAAATGAAATTCCAATTAAATGTATATGGTTTTATCCATAAGCCTATAGAAATACTTTGTATTACTGCCCATAATGTAGTTAAGTATCTAGTTATTTTGTTTATCTTGTGTTTACCTATTTCTCCTTCATTTTTTTGTATTTCTTCTAAACTTGGTATTATTTTTATTAGTAGTTGCGTAATAATAGATGAATTAATATAAGGAATAATGCCTAAGCTAAATATACCTATTGTTGAAAAACCTCCTCCAGAAAACACATTTAAAAAGTTTATAATTGTATTTTGACCTATACTTGTGTTAAATTCTCTTTGATTAATTCCTGGTATGGGTATAAATATTCCAATTCTTGATATAAATAGGATAATTAAAGTTATCGTAATTTTGTTTACGAGTTTTTTTTGTTTTTCCATATAACTTTGTTAATATAGTTTTTTTACCTCAATATCTCTAATTTTAGCTGTTTCTTGAAATGTTCGTAAGTTATTTAATGCATTTAATACTGCTCTTGCATTGTTTAATATATTATTTGATCCTAATTGTTTAGCTAAAATGTTCTTGATACCTGCAAGTTCTAGTACAGTTCTTGCAGATCCGCCTGCAATTACGCCTGAGCCGGTTGCTGAAGGTCTTAACATAATTTTTGCTGCTCCTGATGTCCCATTGATAGGATGTGGAATAGAGTAGTATTTAGTTAATGGTATATTTACTATATGTTTTTTTGCATCTGCTACGCCTTTTTTTACTGCTCCTATAACGTCACTAGCTTTTCCAACTCCTACACCTATTTGTCCATTTTCATTACCAATTATTAAAACAGCTCTAAAGCTTAGTTTTTTGCCTCCTTTAACTACTTTTGTTACTCTTTTGACTTGTACAACTTTTTCTTCCCAATTGTTTTCTTCCTTGTTTTTATTGTTCTTTTTTTTCATATTTAATAAAAATTTGTTAATGTTTTTATGTTAAAAGATTATTCCTTCGTTTCTTGTAGCATCTGCTATAGCTTTTACTTGTCCGTGATATAAGTTTTTGCCTCTATCAAAAATAATCTCTTTAATTCCAAGTTTTTTGATTTTTAAACCAATATGTTTTCCGACTATTTGTGCGGTAGCACAATTTTTAAAGGATTTAATTTGATGTTTTATGTCTTTTGATATTGTTGAACTACTTGTTATGACTTGTTCTTTTTCATCATCTATTAGATTTGCATAGATGTGTTTATTTGATTTAAAAATGTATAATCTAAGTTTTTTTGTATTGTGTGATCTCATTTTTGTATTCAATATTAATAATAAGTTTTATTTACCTGCTTTACCTACTTTTCTTTTTATTACTTCATTTTCATATCTAATTCCTTTACCTTTATATGGTTCTGGTGGTCTAACTGATCTAATTGTTGCTGCAATTTGACCAACTGTTTCTTTATTAATACCTGATATGAAAATATTGGTGTTGTTTTCAACTTTAATGTTTATATCTTGAGGAGGCTCTATTTTTACTGGATGGCTATATCCCATGTTCAAAATCAAGTTTTTGCCTTCCATTTGTGATCTATATCCAACTCCTTGGATAATTAGTTTTTTTTCAAATCCTTTTGATACTCCTATTATCATATTATTAATTATACTTCTTGAAAGTCCGTGTATAGCTTGTGCTTTTTGTGTATGATTTTTTTTTGTTAATTTTATTCTGTTCTTTGTTGCTTCTATTTCTATCAGTTCCGATATATTATAAGATAATTCTCCTTTAATACCTTTAACTAATATCTGGCAGTTATTAAGAGTAACTAGAATATTATCCGGTATAATGATTTCTTTTTTACCTATTCTTGACATATATTTTTTAAATTTTTATATAATATCTTTACCATATATAGCAGAGAACTTCTCCGCCTAATCCAAATTGTCTTGCTGTTTTATCTGTCATAATACCTTTTGAAGTTGATATAATAGCAATACCAATTCCACCTAGTACTTTTGGTAATTCTTTATGACTTGCGTATACTTTTAATCCTGGTTTACTGATTCTTTTTAGTTCTGTAATAATTGGTTTTTTATTTTTTCCTTTATATTTTAAAGATACTAATATATGATTTGTTAAATCTGATCCCATTTCTTCAAATTCATAGATGAAACCTTCTTCTTGTAGAACTTTTATGATATTTCTAGTCATTTTTGTGGCTGGAACCTGAACAATTTGATGCTTGGCTAAATTAGCATTCCTTATTTTTGTGAGCATATCTGAAATTATGTCATTGATCATATTTTATATTTTGTATATTTTTATACTATTTATTGTTATTGTCTAAAAGGCATCCCAAATTTTTTTAGTAGGATTAAACTTTCTTTATCGCTTTTAGCTGTTGTTACAATTGTTATGTTCATTCCTCTAATTTTATTTATTTGTTCATAATTAATTTCTGGAAAAATTATTTGTTCTCTTAAACCTAAGTTGTAATTTCCACGACCATCAAATTGTTTTGAACTAATACCTCTAAAGTCTCTAATTCTTGGTAAAGATAAATTAATTAGCTTATTTAAAAAATTGTACATTTTTTCTTTTCTTAAAGTTACTTTTAGACCAATAGGTATATTGTCTCTAATTTTAAAGCCGGCTATCGATTTTTTTGTTTTAGTAATTATAGGTTTTTGTCCTGTTATATATGCAAATTCTTCTATACTTGTATCTATTGCTTTATTATTTTGAGCAGCTTCTCCTATCCCTCGATTAATGGTTATTTTAATTAGTTTTGGTACTTCGTGCACATTTTTATATTTAAACTCTTTTATTAACTCTGGAAATATTTTATTTTCATAGTTCTCTTTTAATGATTGACTCATAAGTAATATTTATATTGTTTTCTTTATTAATTTTATATTAGAGTAATGTATTGGTGTTTCTATCTTTTTTATATATCCTTTATCTTCTGTTTGTTTTGGTTTTATGTGTTTGGTTTTGATATTTATATTTTTTATTAATACTTGGTTTTTATTTTTTATTATTGAAAAAACTTTTCCATATTCACCTTTATGTTTTCCTGATATTATCTTAACACTATCGCCTTTTTGAATTTTCATTGTATTCTTGTATTACACTACTTCTGGTGCTAATGATATAATTTTAGTAAAATTTTTGTCTCTTAATTCTTTTGCAATTGGCCCAAATACTCTTGTCCCTTTAGGATTTTTATCTTTATTTATTATAACAGCTGCATTTTCATCGAAGCGTACACTCATTCCATCTGATCTACGTAGTGTTTTTTTTGTCCTAACAATGACTGCTCTAACAACTTCTGATCTTTTTATAGGCATATTAGGCGAAGCATCTTTAACAACTCCTACAATGACATCCCCTATCTTACCATATTTGGGATTATTTGTACCTAAAATTCTAATACACATAATTTTTCGTGCACCGCTGTTATCTGCTATGTTTAAGTAACTTTGTGTTTGTATCATTAGTTCTTTATTCGTTTAACTATTTTCCAACATTTATTTTTGCTTAATGGTCTTGTTTCTTGTATCCTGACTCTATCACCAATGTTACATTCATTTAAAGGATCATCTACATAATACTTATTAGTTCGATTAATAATTTTACCGTATTTTTTGTGTGCAACTGGCTTTTTTACTACTACCGTTACAGTTTTATTCATTTTGTTACTTACTACTGTTCCGAATGTTTCTTTATTAGGCATTTAGTTCTTTTTATGATGATTTATTTTAAGTATTTGAGAAATTTTGTGTTGAACTTGTTTAGTTTTATGTCTTGCATTTTTTTGTTTTGTAATCTTATCCATTCGTAGTATAACTAGTTCTTTTTTTAACTTTATTGTTTCGTCTTCAATCTTCATAAAAAATTTTTTGAAATAAGTAATAATATATTTGTATAAAGTAAATTAGTTTTTTATGATAAATTTAGTTTTTATTGGTAATTTATATGATGCTAAATGCATTGCTTGTTGTGCTATTTTTTGAGGCACTCCCGCAATTTCGAATATAATATGACCTGGTTTAATGACTGCAACCCAATATTCTGGAGCACCTTTTCCTGATCCCATTCTTGTTTCAGCTGGTCTTGCAGTTACTGGTTTATCAGGAAAAACTCTGATCCATAGTTTGCCTCCTCTTTTTACATATCTTGTAATAGTTCTTCTTGTTGCTTCTATTTGTCGTGAAGTTAACCATGTTGGTTCAGTTGCTTGTAAAGCATATTCTCCAAAAACAATAGTATTTCCTTTACTTGCAGTTCCCTTCATGCGCCCACGATGTTGTTTTCTAAATTTTGTTCTTTTAGGACTTAGCATAATTAGATTTTTTATATTTATACTTTAATTTTTTCATCTTTAAATAGCCATATTTTAATTCCTAATATACCATAGATTGTATGTGCTTTAGTATATGCATAGTCAATATTGGCTCTAAGTGTTTGTAATGGGACTCTACCTTCACGAACCCATTCTTTTCTAGCAATTTCTGCTCCATTCAGTCGGCCAGATATTTGTATTTTGATGCCACTTATGTTTACTTTATTTGCTTTTTGTATTCCTTGTCTAACAGCTCTTCTAAAGGCAATCCTTTTTTCTAACTGTTGAGCTATCCATTGAGCAAGTAGTATTGCTTCTCTATCAGGCTCTGTAATTTCTATTACGTTAATTCTAATTTTACTAGAAATTTTTAACTTTTTCATAATTTCATGTCTTAGTCTATCTATTCCTGATCCTGCTTTACCTAAAATAATTCCTGGTCTTGCCGTATGTATATGTATTTCTGTTTGATCAAGCTTTCGATCTATTTTGATTTTAGCAATATTAGCTTTTTTTAAGTCGTTTGTTATGTAAGATCTTATTTTATAATCTTCTTCTATAAGGTTGGGGTATGTTTTCATACTTGAAAACCAAGATGATTTATGTGATTCAGTTATTCCTATTCTAAATCCTGATGGATGTATTTTTTGTCCCATGTTATTATGATTCTAATTTTATGATTATATGGCATGTAGGTTTTCTAATTGGAAATGCTCTTCCTTGTGCTCTTGGTTGAAATCTTTTTAAAACCGGTCCTTTATTTGCATATGCTTCTATTATTTTTACTTTTTGTTTATCAATACTCTGATTTTGGTTAATATTGTGAAATGCAGAATCTAGCGTTTTAATTATTATTTTACAAGCTTTATACGGCATAAATTCTAGCATTAGTCTTGCTTCACTGTATCTTTTTCCTTGAATTTGTTGAAGTACTCTACGAGATTTATATTGAGATGTTCTTATGTATTTAGTTATAGCTTGAGATTGAATTTTTGTGTTATTCATATTCTATTTTCTTGTTCTTCTATCATTTTTTATGTGACTTCTGAAAGTTCTTGTTGGTACGAATTCTCCTAATTTATGACCAATCATTTGTTCTGATATAAATACTGGAAAATGTTGCTTACCGTTATAAACAGCAAGCGTATGGCCAATCATATTAGGAATTATGGTAGATGATCTTGACCAAGTTCTTATAGTATCTTTTTTACCATTGCGATTTAATTTTTTAATTTTATTGAGTAGTTTAACTTCGATATAAGGTCCTTTAAATAGTGATCGTGACATGTTAAGTATCTAGTTTATTATTGTGTTTAATTTATTTGCGGCGACGTAATATATACATGTTGCTATATTTTTTTTTCTTTCTTGTTTTTTGTCCTAAAGTTGGTTTGCCCCAAGGTGTTACTGGTTGTGGTTTGCCTATTGGCGATTTGCCTTCTCCACCTCCATGTGGATGGTCAATTGGATTCATTACTACTCCTCTAACTGAAGGTCTTTTACCTAACCATCTGTTTCTTCCAGCTTTTCCTATTTTGATATTATTGCAATCGATATTTCCTATTTGTCCTATTGTTGCATAGCATTTTTTATGGATAGTTCTTATTTCACTAGAAGGTAATTTTAGCGTAATTAAATTACCTTCTTTTGCTATAATTTGAGCGTATGTTCCAGCTGCTCTGACAATTTGTCCACCTTTATTTTGTTTGAGCTCTATGTTATGTACAGCTGTTCCTAAAGGAATTTGTTCTAATGGTAAAGCATTTCCTATTTCTATTGGTGAGTTATTTCCTGCAATAATTTGATTTCCAACTTTAAGTGATCTTGGTTGTAAAATGTATCTTTTTTCTCCATCTTCATAATTAATTAGTGCAATTCTTGCATTTCTATAAGGATCATATTCAATACTAGCTACGATTCCAATGAGATCTCTTTTATTTCTTTTGAAATCTATCATTCTATACTGTTTCTTATGGCCACCACCTCTGTGCCTTGAAGTAATGGTCCCTCTGTTATTTCTTCCTTGAAATGAATGGTTATGCTTTATAAGCTTTTTTTCTGGTTTGTCTTTAGTAATTTCGTTGAATGTAGATACAGTTCTGTTGCGTGTTCCTGGAGTATATGATTTATATAAACGTATTGCCATAGATATGATTAATAAAGTTTTATTTTACTGTTGTGTAAATTTTAATCTTCAAATAATTTAATTGTGTATTGTTTATCTAGTTGAATTATAGCTTTTTTATATTGTGTAGTTCTTCCCTTAAATTTTCCTATTGTTTTTGTTTTATGAGGTATGTTAAGTGTGTTAATTTTTCTTACCTTTACATTGAAAATTTTTTCTATTGTAAATTTTATTTGAGTTTTATTGCTATTTTTTGTTACTTTAAAGCAATAACTATTGTTTTCCATGTTCTTTGTTGTTTTATCTGTTATAATTGGGTACCTTATTATATCTGGTTCTATTTTTATTTTATTTTTTTGTATCATTTTTATTTAAATAGTATATTTATTTATATTTTTTAGAGCGCTACTAGTTATCATTATTATATCAGCTTTTAATAAAGATAATATATTCATACTGTGTACTTCAATTAATTCTAAATTTTGAATATTACGAAATGATAAATGTAAAATTGTTGTTTTTTTATCTACAATTAAAAGTATGTTTTGCGTTTTTTTTATCTTAATTCCAAATTTATTAATTTCTGAAATTGCGACTTGTGTATTAGGTTTGACTAAATCGTTTAATATGTTGTTTATTATAATCGTTTGGTTAAATTTGTTTGCTATTATAGTATTAATTGCAAGTCTTTTTTCTTTTTTATTAATTTTAGATTTATATAGTTTTTGTCTTGGCCCAAATATTATACCTCCTCCTTTCCATAATGGAGATCTACTAGATCCAGCTCTTGCTCTACCTGTTCCTTTCTGTTTCCAAGGTTTTTTTCCTCCACCTCTCACTTCACTTCTAGTTTTACTATGAGCATTTCTTACTCTATTGTTAGTAAGTTGTTGTTTTAAAGCTCGATGAATTAAGTACATCTGTTTTTCATTTTCATTGCTAACTTTTAATTCAATATTTTGTGAGCAAGTTTCTTCAGTCATAGACGAAAATTTATATATTAATTCTTTTTTGATACTCATATTTTATTTTTGATGTATATAAATGACATTTCCTTTTTTACCAGGTACTGATCCTTTGATAATAAGCATATTATTTTGAAGATCTATCTTTAATATTGATATATTTTTTATACTTACTTGTTTATGTCCCATTCTTCCGGCCATTCTTTTACCAGGAAATACTCTACCTGGTGTTGTTCCTGCACCTATTGAACCTGGTGCTCTATGATTTTTTGAACCGTGTGACATTGGCCCTCTATTAAAATGGTGTCTTTTTTGGTATCCACTAAATCCTTTTCCTATACTTACTCCTGATATATTAATAGACTCATTTTTATTGAGCTGTGAAATATTAATAATTTCTCCTATACTTACTTGTTTTAAGTTATTACTTTTATATTCTTTTAAATGCTTAAAACATGGTATCTTTTTCTGTTTAAAGTGTCCTATTATGGGTTTATTTAACTTATTGGGTTGTATATATTCATAGCCTATTTGAATTTTTATATTTTCTTTTGCTTTTTTTATTTGAGTTATTGTGCAAGGTCCAATTTGTAGTAAAGTTGCTGGTATGGCATATCCTTGTTGATCAAATATTTGTGTCATTCCTATTTTTTTTCCTAGCATTCCAATTGACATTAATTTTCCCTTTTTAATCAATTAATTATTTTAAATTTTTATATACATTATCTTGTAATTTTCATTAATTTTCAAGTTTATCTATTATATTTTAAATCTTTAATTCGGTAATTACTACTTTATTCTTTTATTAATATAGTACAATACTTATATGTATATTAATTAATTATAAATTTGGAGTTTTTCAATGACTAAAATAATAGGAATTGATTTAGGTACAACGAATTCTGTTGTTGCCGTTATGGAAGGTGGTAAGCCAACAGTTATTTCTAATAAAGAAGGGCTACGTACAACTCCTTCTGTTGTTGCTTATACAAAAAAACAAGATAAATTAGTTGGCAATATTGCTAAAAGACAAGCTGTCATGAATCCAGAAAATACTTTTTATTCTGTAAAAAGATTCATTGGTCGTAAATATGAAGAAGTATTCAAAGATATGCGTCAATTATCTTATACTGTAAATACAGATAACCAAGTCAATGTAAAGCTAAATTGTCCAGCTTTAAATAAAAGCTTTGCTCCAGAAGAAATCTCTGCTCAGGTGTTAAGAAAGTTAGTAGAAGATGCTAGTACTTACTTAGGACAAAAAGTAACTCAAGCAGTTATTACTGTGCCAGCCTATTTTAATGATTCGCAAAGGCAAGCAACGAAAGATGCAGGACAAATTGCTGGTTTAGATGTTTTAAGAATTATTAATGAACCAACTGCTGCGTCATTATCATATGGTTTAGATAAAAAAAATAATGAAACTGTTTTAGTGTTTGATTTAGGTGGTGGTACATTTGATGTATCTATTTTAGAAGTAGGTGATGGGGTATTTGAAGTTTTATCAACATCAGGAGATACTAATTTAGGTGGTGATGACTTTGATCATCAAATTGTAGATTGGCTAGTAGCTGAATTTAATAACGATGAAGGTATTGATTTAAGTAAAGATCGACAAGCTTTACAACGATTGACTGAAGCAGCTGAAAAAGCTAAGATGGAACTATCTAGTTTATTACAAACTGATATTAATTTACCTTTTATTACTTCTACTGATACAGGTCCAAAGCATTTAGAAAAAAATATAACACGTGTAAAATTTGAAGAATTATGTCTATCATTAATATCACGCTGTCAAGTCCCCGTTGATAATGCTCTTAAAGATGCACAGTTAAATTCGCAAGATATTGATGAGGTTGTATTAGTTGGTGGTTCTACAAGAATACCTGCTATTCAAAAATTAGTTAAAGATCATATTGGTAAAGATCCTAATCAAAGTGTAAACCCAGATGAAGTTGTAGCAATTGGAGCCGCAGTTCAAGCTGGAGTTTTAGCAGGTGAAGTTAAAGATATTTTATTATTAGATGTTACTCCTTTATCTTTAGGTGTTGAAACTCTCGGAGGTGTAATGACTAAAATTATATCTAGAAATACAACTGTACCTACTAAAAAATCTGAAGTTTTTTCTACAGCTGTTGATAATCAACCTAATGTTGAAATTCATGTTCTTCAAGGTGAAAGAGAGTTTACTAAAGATAATAAAAGCTTAGGGACATTTAGGTTAGATGGAATTATGTCAGCTCCTAGAGGTATTCCTCAGATAGAAGTTACTTTTGATATTGATGCTAATGGTATACTTTCAGTTACAGCAAAAGATAAAGGTACTGGAAAAGAACAATCTATAACAATTACAGGCGCATCTACATTGCCTAAAGAAGAAGTAGAGCAACTTGTCAAAGAAGCTCAAGAAAATGCTGAGTTAGATAAACAACAGCGTGAACAAATAGATTTAAAAAATACTGCTGATTCCCTTTGTTATCAATCTGAGAATCAAATGAATGAATTAGGTGGTAAGTTAAGTCCAGTTATGAAAAAACAGTTAGAAGAAAAAATTTATCAATTACGAGAATCAATAAAAGATGATAATTATGAAAAAATAAAAACTTTACAAAATGATTTACAGCAGTTAACTATAAATTTAGGTAAAGAGATTTCTGATATAAGTAAATCAGAGAATTCAGAAGATACTGTAATAGATACAAATTCTAAAGAAGCATAATCATCTTTTTATAAATTAATAAGCGGGTAACGCGATTCGAACGCGCGACATCAACCTTGGCAAGGTTGCGCTCTACCACTGAGCTATACCCGCTAAAAATATAACTTATAGAAATATAAATATCAAAGAATATAAGATTTGTCAATTTAATAATTATTAAAGGTAGAAAAGACTTATCTTCTGTTCTACCACTTTATTTTATTATTCTTATGCAATAAATGAGTTTAGAATACTTGTCACGATGATAATTCCAACCCATACCCCTATGCTAGTATAAACTAAGTTTTTTGATTTTTCCCATTGACCTGGTGATGCAAGTGTAACTGGTATTCCTATTACTAAGATAATTGATAAAATCACTAGTGCTAATACTAATAATTGAACAACAAGTATCATAAACTTATTTCCTTCATAATATGTTATTTGAATATATATTATACTCTATTAGTATATAATACTATTTTATTAATTATAAAATATTTTACTTATACAATTATGTATATATATTGCGTATTTTTATAATAGATAACATAAATATGTATATTTATTGTAATCTTATATATGAGTGTAGATAGTTATCAATTTATTATTATATTTTAAGAGGTGTTATGCTTACAGTCATTTTTTTAACTAAGTTGCCAGATGCTTATTTGTTGTTTCGTCCATTAGTTGATATACTTCCAATAATTCCTGTGTTTTTTTTATTATTAGCTTTTGTTTGGCAGGCTGCTGTTGGTTTTAGGTAATGGTTGATATTTTTTGTTCTTTATTATGATAAAATTTTTATTTACATTATTTTTTTACTTTATATATGGTAGAACCACTTTTATCAGGAATAGTCTTGGGATTGATTCCTGTTACATTATCCGGTTTGTTAGTTGCTGCTTATTTACAATATCGTAGAGGTAATCAATTAGGTCTATAGCTCTTAGCTTTTTGATATACTATTTTTTCTTTTGTTAATTCTCTAGTGAGGATATTTATCTAGAGAATTATTTTATATTTTACCAACTAGATTTTTTCACACCTGGTAATAAGCATTCATGGGCCATTTCTCTTAATACATGCCTAGATAAGCCAAAATCTCTATAGAAACCTCTACTTCTTCCAGTCATCCAGCATCTGTTTCTTTTTCTGCAATTTAAACTATTTCTTGGTATTTTTTGTAATTTTTGTTGTAGTTGAATGTTTGTTTCAAAATTTGTACTGAGTTTTATTGAATTTTTAATACTTTTTTTTTTGTCGTAATACTTAAGAGATAATTTTTTTCTTTTAATTTCTCTTTGTATCATGTTTTCTTTAGCCATAAACTTTTTAATTATATAGATATTAGAACATAACTCAATTATATCGTATTTCTTTAACTATTTCAATCTTTTAATCAAGCAAAAGATAACTTAATTTTCATGAATTATCTTTTGCTTGATTAAAAGATTGAATTTTTATTTCAATATTTTACCCAAGCTTTGAGCTTGTTGATGCAATAACAAATGCAGCATAAGTCAATATATATCCTACAGAAAAATGTGCTAACCCCACTAATCTTGCTTGTACAATTGATAGTGCCACTGGTTTATCTTTCCATCTTACTAAATTTGCTAATGGTGTTCTTTCATGAGCCCATGCTAATGTTTCTATTAATTCTTGCCAATATCCTCTCCATGATATTAAAAACATGAAGCCTGTTGCCCATATTAAGTGACCAAATAAAAACATCCATGCCCATACAGATAAATTATTCATTCCATAAGGATTGTAGCCATTAATTAAAGGGGAAGAATTAAGCCATAAATAATCTCTTAACCAACCCATTAAATAGGTAGATGATTCGTTAAATTGGCTAGTATTGCCTTGCCAAATAGTAATATGTTTCCAATGCCAGTAAAAAGTTACCCAACCTATAGTGTTTAGCATCCAAAACACAGATAAATAAAATGCATCCCATGCTGATATATCGCATGTGCCACCTCTACCTGGACCATCGCATGGAAAACTATACCCAAAATCTTTTTTGTCTGGCATTAATTTTGAACCTCTTGCATCTAATGCACCTTTTGATAGTATTAGAGTTGTTGTGTGTAAACCTAATGCAATTGCGTGATGTACTAAAAAGTCTCCTGGACCTATTGTTAAAAATAGTGAATTTTTATTGCTGTTAATAGCTTCAAGCCATCCTGGTAACCAAATGCTTGTTCCAGCTTTGCTGGCTACGCTAGAAGATGAAGATAGTAATACATTGAATCCATATAATGCTTTACCTGAACTTGCTTGAATCCATTGTGCAAACACTGGTTCTATTAATATTTGTTTTTCTGGTGTGCCAAATGCTAGCATTGTATCGTTATGAATGTATAGACCAAGTGTATGAAAACCAAGGAATAAAGAAACCCAGCTTAAATGTGATATAATTGCTTCTTTGTGTTCTAACATTCTGCTTAATACATTATTTTTATTTTGTTCAGGATCGTAATCTCTTACGAAAAATATAGCTCCATGTGCAAAAGCTCCGACCATTAAAAATCCTGCTATATACTGATGATGAGTATATAGTGCTGCTTGAGTTGTGAAACTTTTAGCCATGAATGCATATGGTGGTAATGCATACATGTGTTGAGCTACAAGTGATGTTATTGTACCTAAAGCACCTAATGCTAATCCAAGTTGAATATGTAGCGATTCAGTGATTGTTTCATATAAACCATTATGTCCGTTGCCTAGTTTCCCACTTGGTGGATTGTGAGCCTCAAGAATTTCTTTTATATTATGTCCAATACCCCAGTTTGTTTTATACATATGACCTGCAATAATAAATATTACTCCTATTGCCAAATGATGATGAGCCATATCTGTAAGCCATAAAGATTGACTTTGTGGGTGAAAACCTCCAAGAAATGTTAAAATTGCTGTTCCGGCTCCATCTGTTGTTCCAAATATATGTTGTAATTTATCTGGTTCATTTGCATATTCAAACCATTTTCCTGTAAAAAATGGAGTTAATCCATCTGGGTGAGGTAGAACTGTAGTAAAATTGTTCCACCTTATGTGTTGTCCTCGAGATTCTGGTATTGCTATATGAACTAAATGTCCTGTCCATGCAAGAGAACTTATACCAAATAGACCTGATAAATGATGGTTTAATCTTGATTCATTATTTTTAAACCATGATATTCCTGGCTTAAATTTTGGTTGAAGATGTAGCCATCCTGCAAATAACATAATAGTTGAGAGTACTAAAAGGAAAAGTGCTCCATTATATAAGTCAGTGTTAGTTCTCATGCCAATTGTATACCACCAGTGATATAATCCTGAAAATGCTATATCAACTGGATAAGATGATCCTTCTTTACTAAAAGCTTTAATAGCTGATTGGCCAAAATGAGGATCCCAAATTGCGTGAGCTATTGGTTTTGTTTTAAGTGGTTCTAATACCCATTGTTCAAAGTTGCCTTGCCATGCCACATGAAATAAATTGCCAGATGTCCATAGAAAAATTATGGCTATATGACCAAAGTGAGAAGCAAAAATTTTTTGGTATAAATTTTCTTCTGTCATGCCGTCGTGACTTTCGAAATCGTGTGCCGTAGCTATTCCGTACCAAATTCTTCTTGTGGTAGGATCTTGTGATAGCGCTTGGCTAAATTTTGGAAATTTTGTTGCCATTTTTATTTATCCTTATCCTACTGATATTATTCTTGCTAGGAAAAATGCCCAAGTTGTACCTATTCCTCCTAGTAAATAATGAGCTAATCCAACTGCTCTTCCTTGTGTAATGCTTAAAGCTCTTGGTTGAATTGATGGTGCTACTTTAACTTTATTATGTGCCCAAACAATTGATTCAATTAATTCTTGCCAGTAACCACGTCCGCTAAATAGAAACATTAAACTAAATGCCCATACAAAGTGTGCGCCTAAAAATATTAATCCATATGCTGATAGCGCTGATCCATAAGATTGTATCACTTGTGATGCTTGTGCCCAAAGGAAATCTCTTAACCATCCATTAATAGTTATTGCTCCTTGAGCAAAATTTCCACCAGTTATATGAGAAACCGTTCCATTGTTTGTTATGCTTCCCCAAACATCTGATTGCATTTTCCAACTAAAATGAAATAGTACTATAGATAGTGAATTATACATCCAAAATAAACCTAGAAATACGTGGTCCCAAGCAGAAACTTGGCATGTCCCACCTCTTCCTGGTCCATCACATGGAAAACGAAAGCCTAAATTGGATTTATCAGGTATTAATCTTGAATTTCTTGAAAATAAGAATCCTTTTACTAAAATTAATACAGTTACATGTATAGTAAATGCATGTATATGGTGTACCATAAAATCTGCTGTTCCAAGTTTGATGGGAGCTATTGCTATTTTATTGGCTATTGATATTATGTCACCACCAAATACGTAACTCGCAGTTGCTAATGAATTTGGACTTGTATTGCTAGGTGCTAATGTGTGTATGTTTTGTATCCATTGAGCAAATATTGGTTGTAACTGTATTGCTGTGTCTGAAAACATATCTTGTGATCTACCTAATGCTCTCATTGTGTCATTATGTATATATAGTCCGAATGAATGAAAACCTAGAAAAATACATAACCAATTAAGATGGGATATGATTGCATCTCTGTGTCTAATAATTCTATCTAGTACATTATCATAATTTTGTGCTGGATTATAGTCGCGAACCATGAAAATTGAAGCATGTGCTCCTGCTCCTACTATACAAAATCCTCCAATCCAGATATGATGTGTAAAAAGTGATAGTTGAGTTGCATAATCTGTAGCTATGAAAGGGTAAGGAGGCATTGCATACATGTGATGTGCAACGATAATACTTAAAGAACCCATCATTGCTAAGTTAATTGCTAGTTGTGCATGCCAAGATGTTGTTAAAATTTCATACATCCCTTTATGTCCTTCTCCTGTAAATGGTCCCTTGTGAGCTTCAAGAATTTCTTTCATGCTGTGTCCAATACCCCAATTAGTTCTATACATGTGGCCAGCAACTAAGAATAGTACAGATAAAGCTAAATGATGATGTGCTATGTCGCTTAACCATAATCCTCCATTAATTGGATTTAATCCACCTTTAAAAGTTAAAAAATCAGAATATTCATTCCAATTTAATGTAAAAAATGGAAGTATGCCTTTTTCAAAACTAGGATATAATTCACTCATTAAACTTCTATTAACAATAAACTCATGGGGTAGAGGTATTTCCTGAGGAGATACACCTGAATCTAATAATTTATTGATAGGTAATGCTATATGTATTTGATGTCCAGACCATCCAAGACATCCTAATCCTAATAATCCAGCTAAATGATGATTCATCATCGATTCAACGTTTTGAAACCATTCTAGCTTTGGAGCTGCTTTATGATAATGAAACCATCCAGCAAATATCATTAGTAAAGACATAAAAAGTCCACCAATAGCAGTTGCATATAGTTCAAGTTCTGTTGTTATACCTGATGATCTCCACAATTGAAAAAAACCTGAAGTTATTTGTAGGCCTTGAAATCCTCCTCCAACATCTGCATTTAAAATTTCTTGTCCAACAATTGGCCAAACTATTTGTGCGCTTGGTTTTATTATTGTTGGATTACTTAACCATGCAACATAATTAGAGAACTTAGCTCCGTGAAAATACATTCCGCTAAGCCATAAAAATATTATAGCTAATTGGCCGAAATGCGCACTAAAAATTTTTCTAGATATATCTTCTAAAGAGCTTGTATGACTATCAAAGTCGTGTGCATTTGCGTGTAGATTCCATATCCAGGTAGTTGTGCTTGGTCCTTTAGCTAATGTTCTTGAAAAATGTCCAGGTTTTGCCCATCTTTCAAATGATGTTGCAACTGGATTTTTTTCTACTGTTACTTTTACTTTGTTTGTCTCTTGCTCTGTTGAGCTAGTTGTCATCGAGATTCTCCTATCTATAATTATATTCATAAAATGAGACAATTAATAAAACACTCAAATTAAAGATGTATAAATTTATGTTATTACTATGTTTATTTTCTCATGTATAATGAGTTATGAGTTTTTATCATTCTACTCTATTATTATAGTTTATAGTTGCTATAGTTATTCTTCTCTGTTAACAATCGTTAAAATCTATCTTTTATTTTACTTTGATTTTCATAAGTGCTTGTCCGCAATCGACAATATCTCCATCTTTTACTAAAACTTCTACAACTTCTCCTGTTACTTCAGACTCTATTTCATTCATTAATTTCATTGCCTCGATTATACAGACTATTTGTTTTGGTTTTGCAATTTCACCGATTTCTATAAAAGATGGTTCATTAGGAGCTGGTGATTTATAAAAAGTGCCAACCATTGGAGAGATAATTATTGAATAAATACTAGAATGTTCTAATTGATTATTTTTTTTTCCATCTTGTTTTTTTTCGATCTTTTTATTTATTAAGTTTATGTTTTTTTTGTTATTTTGATTATTATTAATTGTATTTAAAATTTTATTCTGTTTTTGTGATGTTTTTACTTTATTAATTGTAATTTGAGTACTTTGTTTTGTTATTTTTAGTTGATTTATGTCATTTTGATAAATAGAGTCAATAAGTTTTGTAACATTTTTTATGTTTATCATAGTAAATTAAGTTTATGTTATTTAGTTAATAAGAATTAACTTTGTTTATAAAATTTCTTCTTTAAGTAGCCATATTCTTTTTTTATTTGGAAATTGTATAATAGGCATAATATTATGTTTTGAGATTTCTTTGTAGCCAACGAATTTTAAATTTTTGTACGGTTTTTCATTAAATTTTTTTTTTATATTATTAGGGATAAATTTTATTTTTACTAAATATTTTTGCATATATTTATCTTTTATAGTAACTTATTATATTTTAATTAATATTTTTTTACTATATAATTAGTGTAAATTATTTATAGTTTTAGCTTATATTTTTTATATATATAATCATATTTTTAATTTAATTGAATGTTAATAGCTGATGATTTAGATAAGCTTTTAGATATATTACCTGAATTTATACAAGATCCTTTAGATAAGCATAGTAGAAAGAAGTCTTTGATAGAAATAGTTATGGATTTAGGAAGAAGACCAGAAGCTCGTTTTCCAGATGGACCAGAATATTTGTCAACAATAAATATTTCTTGGAATGATTTAGATTTATGTATAAAAAAAATACCTCAATTTAGTGGTGATAATAGATCAGGTATTGAATCTACATTACATAGAATAAGTTCTATAAAAAATAGAAAAGGAAATATTATTGGTTTAACTTTTCGTGTTGGTCGTGCTATATTTGGTACAATTAGTGCAATTAGAGATATTTTATATACGGGTAAATCTATCCTTTTATTAGGTAAACCTGGAGTTGGTAAAACAACTGCTATACGTGAAATAACAAGAGTTTTAGCGGATGAAATGGAAAAAAGAGTTGTTATTATTGATACGTCTAATGAAATTGCAGGAGATGGTGATATACCTCATCCTGCTATAGGACGTGCTAGAAGAATGCAGGTTGCAAAGCCTGAATTACAACATCAAGTGATGATTGAAGCAGTAGAAAATCATATGCCTGAAGTAATAATAATAGATGAAATTGGTACTGAATTAGAAGCCATAGCAGCTCGTACAATTGCTGAAAGAGGTGTGCAGTTAGTTGGTACAGCTCATGGAAATTATTTACATAGTATTATTAAAAATCCTACTCTTTCTGATTTAATTGGTGGCATACAATATGTTACTCTAGGTGATGATGAAGCTAAAAGACGTGGTTCTCAAAAAAGCATTTTAGAAAGAAAAGCTATTCCTGCTTTTCAAGTTGCAATAGAAATTCATGAGCGTAATAGCTGGATAATTCATGAACAGGTTGATCATATTGTTGATAATATACTTCAAGGATCTACCATATCTTTACAACGTCGCAAATTTAATTTTGATGGATCTATTTCTATTGAATGTGAAAATTCAAATTTTACTGAGTTTATTTCGTATAGTAATAGTTTTATTTCTAGTAAATCTAGCGTATTACCATATAATAATGCATCAAGTATACAAGATTATACTTCAATAAATTCTTGCGAGTTATCTAGTAAAAGTGATCTTCATTCATTTAATATTCTAAGTAAAAATCCATTAATACGTAAAAATGCTGTATCAAAAAGTTATAAATTAACTAAACTATATGCTTATGGTATAAATATTCAGCAAGTAGAATCCGTTATTCAAGATTTACAGTTATCTATTTCATTAACTCGTGATTTATTAAAAGCAAATTGTATTTTGGGACTTAGATCATCTATAAAGCATAATCATAGAATCCGTCAAATTGCCAAATCTAGACATATTGTAATCTATACAATACATAGTAATAGTTCCAATAATATTATTAGAGCTTTAAAACAAATCTTAGATATAAAAAAAGTTTCTTATATTAATTGGCAACAAATCTGTTTACATAAAAATTTTAATGAGTTGAATGCTTTAAATGAAACAAGAGACGCTATAGAAAAAATTGTACTCTTTTATACTGATTCAGTAGAGTTATTACCTCGTAGTTATAATTTAAGAAAATTACAGGCTCATTTAATTAGCTTGTATCAATTAAGGTATACTACATTTGGAAAAATGGGTTATCAAAGACTGATTATTTATCCTAATTAATATATCATCTTATTTTTTATTATAGTTTTTAAATTTATTACTATAGATACAGGTCTTTAATAATCTTATTTTTATATTTAAGGAGTATTTATGTCAGTAAAAGAAAAAGATTCAAAAATTTTTGAAACAGTAAGAAATATTGTTGCTCAACAATTAGGAGTTGATAAACAGTTAGTAACTTTAGAAGCAAATTTTGCTAATGATTTAGGGGCTGATTCGCTTGATACTGTTGAATTAGTAATGGCTATTGAAGAGGAGTTTGATATAGAAATACCTGATGAAGATGCAGAAAAAATTGCAACTTTAAATCAAGCTGTGACTTTTATTGAACAAGCAGTTAATTCTAATTAATTCTTCTATTTAATTTTTTACGGAGAGGGTGGGATTCGAACCCACGGAACCTTGCGGTTCATCTGATTTCAAATCAGACGCAATAAACCAACTCTACCACCCCTCCTATCTAAATATAGTTACATTCTAACAAAAAAAGACTGTAAGCACAATCTTTTAATTGTTAGTATTTTATTGAATTCATTCGTATGTTGCTCGACCTGTAAATTTTTTATTTACAGGATTATCGTTTTGTCCAATATTATATTTTATATTACCTATTCCAATTCTTCCTTCATTTACATTTTCTGGAAAAACGCCGTCTTTTGGATGTAAATATTGTACTTCTCCGTTTGGAAAAATTCTATAAATTTTGAAATTAGTAATTTTAAATTTTTTCTTTAATTGACTAGATAGCGCAAGACATTGTTCTTTTTTTGCTAAATATAATAAATTATCTCCTTCAGCCATTATTGCTGATCCGCCAGTAGGCATCTCAAATATATTTTTTTTATTAGTATTCCATGTAATAGCATATTTCTCTTCTATTTCTGCAGATCTGAGCCAGCCTCCTGTACTACCGCCAAAAGTAGGAGATGGCATCTTAAAATTGATAGTATTATTCATTTATATCCTTAAACTATATTAATTTACATTATAAATATTAAATTTTAATCTGTTTATTTTTAATAAAAGAAATAAAGCTTTACACTTTTTTACTTTATTGTATCATTTATACTATAAGATTCTATTGGTTTTATTAAATAAAGTTTTACTATATTTAGTGTTATTTTTGAATATATGTTAACTATTTGCATTAATTCTAATGGTGTCTTATTTGTTTTCTTGTTAATTTCAATTAATTTCTTATTTTCTGAAGCACATATATCTAGATATTTAAAGAATTCTGGTTTATCAATATTTAAGGCTATTGGAAATACTCTTGAAGCACTTTCGTTTGTTTTACGTATAACTTGCATATCATATTGTCTTGCATCTAAACCTATTGATTTATAAAAATCAGATCTTTGAAAGTCATTGAGATACATTGTGGCAAAAACACTTATTAAAAAAAATCTACACCATAGTCTCGATTCTAAATTGTTTAAAAATTGTGGTTGTGATTTTAGTAATGCTGCAAAAAAGTCTCCATGTCTATTTTCATCCTGACACCAATTTTCAAAAAATTTAAAAATTGGATAAACGCGATATTCAGGGTGTTTTTCTAAATGTCTATATATAGTTATATATCTCCAATAACCTATTTTTTCAGATAAATAGGTTGCATAAAAAATAAATTTAGGAGAAAAAAATGTATATTTTCTACTTTTAGTTAAAAAACCTAAATCTAGAGATATATTGAAATCTCCGATTGCTTTATTCAGAAATCCTGCATGTCTTGCTTCATCTCTAGACATTAATAAAAAACATTCAGCAAGTACTGGATTAGTTTTATTTAATCTTCTTGATAATTCTTTGTATAACAAAAATCCAGAAAATTCTGCAGTACAAGATCTTTCTAAAAATTCGATGAATAGTATTTTAGTTTTATTATTTAATGTATTCCAAGATTTATTAAATTCTTCATCTCTTATAAAATGTCTTTTGTTGTAATCACTTCTAAATTCTTGTAGTAGTGCCTCAAATTCTTCTGTATTAAGAGATATATCTAATTTTGCCATTTCTTCAAAATCAGTAGTATAAAATCTAGGTGTTAGTAAAGTTTCTTTAATTTTTATCTCTGTATTTTGTATAGTGCTTTGCATGTCTTGTTTTATGTTAAAATTTGTTGTATATAGTAATTTTTATTTTTATACTAACTCTAACTAAGAGTTTATATATATATACTTTTTAAAAATTTACATTTATCTATTAAGATAACAGTTTTATTAATAAAAAATACTAATGATTAATTTCTCTATTTGTTAGTATTGAATTAACTGAATTTTTTTTTAGTAATTACTAAATTTACTATTTTTATTATATAAGTATTTTATTATTATTATTATTAGGTATCAATGATAGATATTATTAGTTTAGGTTGGGGATCTTTATTAGCCGTATGTACATTTTCTATAGCTTTAGTTGTTTGGGGTAGAAATGGTTTTTAGTGTAGCTTTAAATTAAAAGGAGTATATTCAATGTTTTCAGAAATAGTGACGGCTGCTTTTATTAGTCCATTAATCATACTTATTGGTCTGGTATTAGGTTTTATTCTTTTAAAAATACAAGGTGATTAATTTTTGTTTGTATTGTTTTTATATTTAATTCCAAATAAAAAAATTTAATGAAATTTAGATTGTTAAATTTTTTGTTTTTATAATAATCTTATGTTTAAATTTTTTTGGTATCTCTTTAGTTTATTGACTTTATGTTTTGTTTTGCTTAATACACCTAATAATAGTAATATTGGGTCTTCTATTAACCAAAATCAAATATTTCATTTTCAATCTAATAAGTTATTTGTGCAAAAAGTAATTGCGTTTAACGTATTTATGTTTTTTATCTGTACTATATTTTCATTGCTATAAATTTCATATTAATATTAATGTTTATATTTTTTTATTAAAATGCTCTATGTTTAGTACAAAAAGTGATTGTCCTGTTCCATTTGATCAGCAGCCTTTAAATGAATATCTTGCATTAAAAGAATCTTTTTTATTTTCTTGGTCAATGTCTACTAACAAGTCTTTTGTAGTTAATTTGTTTTATCTTTTTATTTCTTTATCTTTTGTTTTTAGTATTTTTCTTGTTGTATTTACTAAGACTAGTGAATTAGGTCAATTTTTTTTATTAGATCTAATTTTTTCTAATGTAGTGATCTTTTTTTTATTTATTAGACTTTATCTGGGTTGGTCTTATGTTGTTAAAAGATTAATGAGTGCGACTGTTTTTTATGAAGAATCAGGTTGGTATGATGGTCAAGTTTGGATTAAAACATCAGATTACTTAATTCAAGATAGATTAATAGGGATTTATCAGGTAACTCCTTTTATAATACGTATTAAATACTCATGTTTAAGTATTTTTGTTAATTTTATAGCTATTTATTTATTTGTTTCTATATTTTGAATAATATCTTTATTTGTTGTAAAATAGTTGTGTCCGCGGGGTAGAGCAGTCTGGTAGCTCGTCGGGCTCATAACCCGAAGGTCAATGGTTCAAATCCATTCCCCGCTATTTTTTTTAACTTTGTTTTTAACACAAGATGTATTAATTTTATTTGATTATGTAATATACTATTTTTATGCATCTTAATTTTTATAAATTTTTATCTTAATAAATTAATCTTATATTACTATGTTAAACAAAAATTTTTTGCAAGTTGGAGATAAAGCTCCAAATTTTTCTGCTACAGGTGTTTATCAACAAGAATTTAAACAAATTAAATTATCAGATTATCTAGGTAAGTATTTAATTTTATTATTTTATCCACTTGATTTTACATTTGTTTGTCCTACTGAAATTATTGCTTTTAGTGATATGTATGACCAAATTAAATCTTTAAATGCAGAAATTTTAGGTATATCTGTAGATAGTGAATATTGTCATTTAGCATGGATGCAGTTAGATCGAGGATCTGGTGGTGTTGGTGATTTGAGATACCCTCTAGTATCAGATTTAAGTAAAACAATAAGTTTATCCTTTAATGTTTTAAATGATGAAGGGAAATCTTTAAGAGGTCTTTTTATCGTTGACAAAGAAGGAATTATACAACATTCTCTTGTTAATAGTTTAGATGTTGGAAGAAATGTTGAAGAAACAATGAGAACTTTGAGTGCAATACAGTACGTTCAAAATAACCCCGATGAAGTTTGTCCTGCAAATTGGCAACCTGGTCAATCTGCTCTTAAAAGTAATGTTAATCGTTCTAAAGACTATTTTCAATCGATTTAAATTTTATTATAGTTGATTAAATTATTGAAATTTTTCAATATAATCTATTCAATTATATTTTATTATTAATATTAAAATCATAGTCTAAATTAAGATAATCATTAGCTATTTAATTAAATTTTTGTTTTAGAAAAGGAGATTAAAATGTCAACAAATTTAGCGCAGCAATTGCGTGAAGGAACAACTAAGTCTCATAGTATGGCTGAAAATGTGAGTTTTGTTAAATCTTTTTTAGGTGGTGTAGTAGACAAGAAGTCTTATAGACAGTTAGTTGCCAATTTATATTTTATTTACGAAGCTATTGAGGAGCAAATAGAAAAAAACAAAGATAATTTATACGTAAATGCTATCTATTTTCCACAATTATACCGAAAGAAAAGTTTAGTTAGAGATCTAGATTATTACTATGGTAGTAGTTGGATTAATCAAATTCAACCTTCTTCAGCTACTCAAATATATGTTGATAGAATTCATCAAATTGGTTATTCAAATCCAGAGTTGTTAATAGCTCATTCTTATACTCGATATATTGGTGATCTTTCTGGTGGTCGAATCTTAAAACAAATAGCTCAAAATGCTATGCAACTTCCTAATAACAAAGGTACTTCTTTTTATGATTTTGAATTAATTGATAATGAAAAATTGTTTAAAGATGTTTATAGAGAATCTTTAAATAATATACCTCTAGATAATAAGCAAATTGATCAAATTATTTCAGAAGCTAATATTGCTTTTAATTTAAATATGAAAATATTTCAGGAACTTAATTCTAATTTAATTAAGATTATGTTAATGTTGCTTATATCTTCTATTAATAATTTGCGTAAAAAATTTTCATGATTCTTATTGTATTTGAGTAATAAATATGTATAAATTAAAAACTAATCAGTCAATTAGTAAGCGTTTTAAAGTCACTAGTCTTGGTAAAATATTAAGACACAAAGCATGTAAAAGTCATTTGTTACAAAAAAAAAGTAGTAAAAGAAAGAGTAAGTTACGTAAAGTTAGTATTGTTAATTTTCGTGATAAAGGTAATTTTATTAATAATTTACCTTATTTTAATTAAATAGGTATTGTAAAAGTATGTATGACAAGAATTAAAAGAGGTAATGTTGCTCGTAAAAGAAGAAAAAAAATATTGAAATTAGCCAAAGGATTTAGAGGTTCTCATTCTAAACTTTTTCGAACGGCTAAACAACAAGTGCTTAAGGCTTTAAAGTATTCATATATTGGTAGAAAACATAGAAAACGTAATTATCGTCGTTTGTGGATTATTCGTATTAATGCTGCAACTAGATTCTACAATATTAATTATAGTCAATTCATTCATTTGTTGAAAAAGAGAAATATTGCATTAAATCGTAAAGTTTTATCTCAGCTAGCTTTAATTGATGAGCAAGCATTTACTTATTTTATTCAATTTATTAAATCTAGTAACTGATCGGTTTAGTGAATTCTTTCTAATATATAATATGTTATTGATAATAACTCTTTATTTTTATTATAAGGATATTTATTTTTTAATATATGTATAGTTAGTTGAATATGCTCTTCAGCTATATCTTTAGCCTTTTGTATAGCATTAGTGTTTTTGATTGTAGTGATAGCTTCATTAATATTTGCCTTAAATTGAAATTCTTCATTTATCATCTTTTTAAGTTTAGATTCTTTCTTTAAAGCTAATATTAGTGGAGCAGTTAAATTCCCGTTTTGTAAATCTGAACCAGCAGGCTTCCCTAAATTTTGTGATATTCCTGTCAGATCTAATATATCATCAATTATTTGAAAAGCCAAACCTAAATGTTTACCATATAAATAGAAGTCATTTTGTATTTCTTTACTGCTTTTACTTAGTATAGTTGTAGCCTTACAGCTACAAGCAAGTAATGAAGCTGTTTTATAGAAAGATTTTTCTATATATTCTTCTATTGATATTAGAGAATCAAAAGATTTAATTCCTTGTTGTACTTCACCTTCTGCAAAATCAATAATTATTTTTGAAATTGTTTTTACAACATTTAAATTGTTTAAATTTGCTAAGTACCATGATGATTGTGCAAATAAAAAATCTCCTGCTAGCACAGCAATTTTATTATTAAATACATTATGTACAGTATTTATACCTCTTCTTGTATCACAGTTATCTACTATATCATCATGTACTAAGCTAGCTGTATGTATTATTTCAGTAATTTCTGCTAGTCTTTTTTGCTCTGTTGATATTGAGTTTTCTTCACTGATAAGTTTAGATATTAAGAATATAATAGAAGGTCTAATTCTTTTTCCCCCTGCGTTAAATAATTGTTTTGCTGCTGAGTATAAAATAGGATTTTCTGTAGCAATCATTGTATTTAGATTGTGATTTAACTGTTTTAGTTCAATTTGTATTGACTTCATATTTAAATTAAAAAAATAGTTTATTATAAAATTGTATCTATTACAAAAATATTATCATAATATTTTTTATAGATACAATTTTATAATAAACTAATTATATTTTATGTCTTATTCATATAATTATGATATAATGAATTAATTAGTATATTTATTTTATATATTAATCTTCTAGGAGATACTGAGATTAAGATGTGTAAAGAAAAAAGAAAAACAGTTTTACCTTTAGCTATTTTATCAAATGTTATTAGTAATACTAATAATATTAGTAAAGATGAAGTTATTACTTTATATAAAGATATGTTATTGGGACGCTATTTTGAAGATATGTGTGCACAGATGTATTATCGTGGAAAAATGTTTGGTTTTGTTCATTTATATAATGGACAAGAAGCTGTATCTACCGGGGTTATTAAGTTACTCAACTCTGATGATTATGTTTGTAGTACATATCGCGATCATGTTCATGCTCTAAGTAAAGGTGTTTCTCCTAAACATGTTATGGCAGAATTATTTGGTAAAGAAACGGGATGTAGTAAAGGACGTGGTGGATCGATGCATCTATTTTCTGCTAAGCATAATTTTTTAGGCGGTTTTGCTTTTATTGGAGAAGGTATTCCAGTAGCTGTTGGAGCATCATTTCAAAGTATTTATAAAAAACAAATTTTAAATACAAATAGTTTATTGAGTGTTACAGTTTGTTTTTTTGGAGATGGAACTACTAATAATGGTCAATTTTTTGAATGCTTGAATATGTCTGTATTATGGAAATTGCCTATTATATTTGTTGTAGAAAATAATCAATGGGCAATTGGAATGGCACATCACCGTTCAACTTCTTTGCCAGAAATTCATCAAAAAGCTAAAGCATTTGGTTTACCAGGTATTGAAGTCGATGGTATGGATGTTCTAGCTGTAAGAAATGTTACAAAAACAGCTATTGTCAGAGCGAGATCTGGTAAAGGTCCTACTTTAATAGAGGCATTAACATATCGTTTTAGAGGACATTCATTAGCTGATCCTGATGAGTTAAGATCAAGGCAAGAAAAAAATGCATGGTTAGCTCGTGATCCTATTAAAAACTTTAGAAATTATATTGTTAAGAATCAATTAGTTGATTCTACTATTTTAAGTGAACTTGAATTAAAAGTGAAACAAAATATTCAGCATTCTGTTGATTTTGCCTTATCTAGTCCAGAACCTAATATCGATGAACTAAAAAAATACTTGTTTGTAGAAGATTAAATTATTTGTTTCCACTTTGATAAATTTATAAAATAATATAGTAAAATCATGAGTAAAATTTTTTTATTTGATGCTTTACGTGAAGCTACTGATGAAGAAATGCATAGAGATAGGTCTGTTTTTATCTTAGGAGAAGATGTGGGACATTATGGTGGATCTTATAAAGTTACTAAAGATCTACACGTGAAGTATGGAGATCTTAGAGTTTTGGATACACCAATTGCTGAAAATAGTTTTATGGGTATGGCTATTGGAGCTGCGATGACTGGTTTAAGGCCAATAGTTGAAGGAATGAATATGAGCTTTTTGCTTTTAGCATTTAATCAAATTTCTAATAATGCAGGCATGTTACATTATACTTCTGGAGGTAATTTTAAAATACCTTTAGTAATACGTGGACCAGGTGGTGTTGGTAAACAGCTTGGTGCTGAACATTCTCAAAGGTTAGAAGCATACTTTCAAGCAATACCAGGTTTAAAGATTGTTGCTTGTTCAACTCCTTATAATGCTAAAGGACTTCTTAAGTCTGCTATTCGTGATAATAATCCTGTCATTCTTTTTGAACATGTCTTACTTTATAACTTACAAGATGATATTCCTCAGAACGAATATTTTGTTCCTTTAGATAAAGCTGAATTGGTTAGATCTGGAACTAATGTTACTATCGTTACTTACTCTCGTATGCGTTATCATGTGTTACAAGCTGTAGATATATTAATTGAATCGGGATGTGATCCTGAAGTAATTGATTTAATTTCTTTAAAGCCTATTGATATTAATTCTATTGTTGAATCTTTACAAAAAACTCACCATTTACTAATTGTTGAAGAATGTATGAAAACTGGTGGTATAGCAGCAGAAGTGATTGCTCAAGTAAATGATAATTATTTTGATCTTTTAGATGCTCCTATTGTTAGATTATCTTCTCAAGATATTCCTACTCCGTATAATGGTACTTTAGAAAAAGCAACTGTTGTACAGCCTCAACAAATTGTTGAAGCTGTACAAAAATTACTTTCTTGATATTGTTATAAAAGATTTATTAAATAGTATTTATAATTATCTTTAATATTAAAATTTCATTTCTGCTGCTTGTACTTTTTCCCATTGTTTTTTCTTTAAAACAAAAAATATCTGTGCTAGTGTAACACTGATAAAAAATAGAATCATATTTTTAATTCTTGTAGGATTTTGTAGTACTATTTCAGTTTCATTTTGACCAAATCCTCCAACATTTGGATCATTAGTTAAATTTTGATTTATTGAAATATTATTACCTTCTGATACTAAAATTGTTAAACCTTTTGGAATTTTTTCACTAACAGTTTCTCCATTAGTTTTTTCTATATTAATTAAAAATTCTCCTGAAGTTTGTTCCTCAATCTTATTAATTTTACCATTTACGTTAGAAGTAATTACATTATTATTAGATTTATCTCCTGTTGGATATATCTGACCTCTTCCTCTATTAGCTCCAACATATATTGGGTATTTTAGAAAAAATGTATCTTTATCTTTTTTTGGATCTGGAGATAGTATTGGAAATATAATTTCTTTATTATTTTTACCTGATAAAGGTCCAATAACTAATATGTTTTCTTTTGATATGCTATAAGGTTGTACATAGAAGTTTTTTGTTTTGTTTTTTAACTCATCATTTAGTATATTTTTAGGAGCTAATTTAAAGCCTTCTGGTAATATTAGTATAGCGCCTGTGTTTAAATTTCCTTTTGATCCATTTCCTAATATTTGTTCATTATTAGATTCATAAGGAATAGAAATTTTAGCTTCAAAAACGCTATTAGGTAATACAGATTTTGGTACCTCAATTGATACTGTTTTTTGAGCTAAATGACAATTTGCGCAAACTATACGTCCTGTAGCCTCCCTTGGATTTTCATATCCTTGTTGAGCATAAACTGGAAAGCTATTTGCCGGATATATTGTCATACTCATTATACTGGTAATGCTGAATAGTATTAGTAAAATTTCTTTGATGTTTAATAGTATACTATTTTTTTTCATGTTTAGATTTAAATTTGCTTTTAATTTTTTATTTATAATAACATTCTATATTCATTCTTGAATATAAAATCATTAATTTGTATTTTTAGTTAAATTGATTATGTCGTTATTGTTTTTAGTATCATGATTCCTCCAAAGTATAATATAAGCATAGTTGTTGTCATATATATCTGAGTTATTGGATCAGTTGAGGGTGTTATAATAGCTCCTACAATTGTTGCTATAAATATTACATATTTCCATTTTTTTAGCATTGTTTTCCAGTTTATTGTATTTGTAATTCCTAATATAATTTGTATTATTGGTATTTGAAAACATATCCCCGTACTCAACATTATTATAGTTACAAAATTAAAGTATTCGTCAAATGACCATATAGGTTCTATGAGTTCGGATCCGTAACTAATTAAAAATTTTAATGTTATTGGAATTAAGAACGTGTAGGAAAACAATGTTCCGATAAAGAATAATAGTACAGAGCTTATTAGTATGGGAATTAAATACAAGCTTTCTTTCTTCGTTAAACCAGGTAAAATAAATTGTAACATTTGGTATATAACAAAAGGGCTGCTAATAATAACTGCAGAATAAAGTGAAAGTTTTATCGAAACAAATAGGTATTCTCCTGGTGCTAATTGTAAAAATTTAATTCCTATAGCAGGCTTTTGTACAATTAGTGCTATTTCTTTTGTATAAGTTATACAAATTATTGATGCTATAATAAAAATGATAAATGATAAAAATATCCTTGTTCTCAGTTCATTTAAGTGTTCAATAATAGGCATATATTTGTTTCTATTTTGTTCATATATTTGTTTCATATTCTTATTATTGCTGTAAGTATTAAAAAAGTTATCTTTATTCAAGGTAGTTTTTATATTTAATTATATTATATTAATAATTTTATCTATTTGTTATCGTATACATATAACAAGGTTTAATCTTATTATTAATTTGTAAAATTAAGGATTTATATTTCTTATGATTGTTAAAGCTAGTGGCGGTAGTCCTGTAGTGAAACCTAAACTTTATAAAACAGTTTCTTTATCTAGTATTTTACAAGCTGAGCAGCAAGATCGATTTTTGCAATTAGGTGAACTTAATCAATTAGTTTCTTTTTTTAGTTCTGGCAATAAACGTTTAGAAGCAGCTCAGTTGCTAACTAAAAATGCTGATTCTTTAGTTTCTAAAGCTGCTGATAAAATTTTTGTTGGAGGCTCTTCGATCTCTTATTTAGAAAGACCTCAAGCTTCATTTTTGGATAGTAATTTAAGTAGTGAAATTTCTATGTCCCAGGAATTGTCCGGAAATTCTTCAACTAGTTTATTCGATAATATTTCTTCTTCATTGTTTGATGCTAATGATCCTTTCCCGCCAGGTTTTAAGCCAATTAATATTGTAAGGTATGGATCTGAACGTATGAAAAAGTCTTTGCGTGATTTGGATTGGTTTTTAAGATATTTGACTTATGCAATTATATCTGGAGATTCTAATATTCTTTCTGTTAATATACGTGGATTGAGAGAATTGATTGATAATGCTTGTTCTAGTGCTGCTGCAATAGTAGCTTTGCGTGAGATGCGTAAGTTGTCTTTGAATTTATTTGATTATGATATAGAGGCTAAGCAGTTAGTAAAGCAATATTTTGATGTTTTAATTTTAGAATTTGAATCTTCTAGCCTAAGTGATAAATTACGTAAAAGATCATCATCTGATATGCAAGGTTTACGTTTACCTCAAGTTTATAATAAAGCTGGTGTTTCTAATCAAAGATTTGTAATTAAAAGTAGTTTATCCACAGATGAAAAGAAAGTAGTTATAAGTGCTTGTTATAGACAAGTTTTTGAGAGAGATATTTCTAAAGCATATAACTTAAAATTTACTGATTTAGAATCCCAAGTAAAAATTGGTAAATTATCCATTAAAGAGTTTATTAGATGTTTAGGTAAATCATCTATTTATAAACAACAGTTTAATCAACCTTTTGTTAATAGTCGTGTTATTGAGTTATCTTCTAGACATTTTTTAGGTAGAGGTTTAAGTTCAATAGAGGAATTTCAAAAATATTTTGCTATTCTTTCTAATAGCGGCATTAATAGTTTGATAGATAATTTAATTAATTCTCAAGAATATGCAGATTATTTTGGTGAAGAAACAGTGCCTTATTTACGTAATTTAGGAGAAGAAGCTCAAGAATCTAAAAATTGGGGACCCCAGATTAGGTTGTTTAATTACAGCACAGTTTTTAGAAAAATTCCTGAATTTATTACTTTATTTGCTGATTATAAATCTAAGTTATCTAATCAACATCCATATGGATTAAGTAATGATCCTTTGTCATTACAATTTGGTGCTATTTTTCCTAACAATATTATTGCTTTAAAAACGAAATCGTCTTTTTTTACAAGAGATACGAGGAGACTTTTAGTAAGGTATGGGCCAGGTATATATAATCAAATGAGTAGTCCCAATTTAAGAAATAGGGATGTTAAGATTATAGGTCCAGTCATCTTTAGTAAAAAAGATAGTTTATTGACAACTCAACAAATAGTATCAGCTATTTACTTAAGAATTTTTGGTAGATTTGTTTATAGAGAAGAATTATCTTCTCTTTTAAAGTATGAAAATCAGTTTCAAAATGATTTAATTTCTGTTAAAGAATTTATTAGTTTACTTTTAAAGTCTTTTGTGTTTAGATCATTATATTGGGATAAATTATATATCTGTAAAGCTATTGAGTATATACATATTAAATTAATTGGTAGACCAACATATAGTAGACAAGAAATCGATCAATATTTTGATCTTGTTTATAAGGAAGGTTACTATTCTATGATTGATTTAATGCTAAATAGTTTAGAGTATAATGAGTCTTTTGGAGATTTTATTGTACCTTATGAACGTTATGTTACTTCAAGTTCTATTTCTTCTAGGGGTTTATCAAATAATAGTATTCTTCTGAGTTCTTTCACTAAATTGAATCAAGTTGATTTTATTAATTTAAGTCAAATTAAAGAAGAGCGAAGTATTAATATTATGAAAAAAAGAATTTTGCAAGGCGTTACTAGTAAGAGATATCAATTTAAGCTATTTGTATTAAATGAATCATCAAATTTTTCTGATAAAATTCAAATTTTACGAGCTACTTATAGGCAGATATTTGAAAGAGATTTGGGTTCTTTTTCTATTGGTGATGAGTTTTATGGTTTAGAAAAAAGTTTTATAAATTCTCAAATTACAGTGAAAGAGCTAGTTCAAAAAATAGGTTGTTCTATTTTGTACCGAAAAGAATTTTATGAGCCTTATCCAAATACTAAAGTTATTGAATTATCTACAAAACATTTTTTAGGCAGAGCTCCTAATAATCAGTCAGAGATTAGATACTATAATCAAATTTTGGCTTCTCGAGGTTTATATTCTCTTGTTTATGTAATAGTAAATAGTAATGAGTATAAACAAATTTTTGGTGTTAATAAAGTTCCTTATCGTCGTTTTCCTACGTTACCAGCAGCTAATTTTCCAAATACAGAAAAGTTATACAACTCTCTTACTAAGCAAAATACTGATATTCTTGTATCAAGTTTTCGGTCAATATCTAGTTATTAATTATCTACTATTTATTATTTTAAGTGTAAGTTTATATCAACTTTCTTGCTTTAGTACTTTTTTTTAAAATATATTTAGTTATTTCTAAAATGATTTGATTATCCATTTTTTTTATTATTCTATTCTTTAGATATATAGTCAGATGAAGTCAATTGTTTTTAGAATAATTTAAATAAATTTAGTTCTAGCTTTATAATCTATATAATTGATGTAAAAATATAAGGAGTTTAAATTATGAGTATTGTTACTAAATCTATTGTAAATGCAGATGCAGAAGCAAGATATCTTAGTCCTGGAGAATTAGATAGAATTAAAAGTTTTGTACTATCTGGTCAAAGGCGTTTAAGAATAGCTCAAATATTGACTGATAATCGTGAACTTGTTGTAAAGCAAGGAGGTCAACAGTTATTTCAAAAACGAACTGATGTAGTATCTCCAGGAGGTAATGCTTATGGAGAAGAGATGACAGCAACTTGTTTAAGAGATTTAGATTACTATTTAAGACTTGTTACTTATGGTATTGTAGCTGGAGATGTAACACCTATTGAAGAAATTGGTTTAGTTGGTGTTAAAGAGATGTATAGTTCATTAGGTACACCTATTTCTGGTGTTGCTGAAGGTGTTCGTTGTATGAAAAATATAGCTTGTTCTTTGCTTTCTGGTGAAGATGCTGCTGAAGTAGGTTTCTACTTTGATTATACTTTAGGTGCTATGCAGTAGTTTAATTTTTTGACTGTATTTTAATTAATTTATATTTACTAAAATTTCAGATTAGCTTTATATTAAAACATAAGGAAATTTATTTTATGCAAGATGCTATTACTTCTGTAATTAATACAGCAGATGTTCAAGGAAAATATTTAGATGATAATTCATTAGAAAAATTAAGAGGTTATTTTCAAACTGGTGAATTAAGAGTGCGAGCAGCAGCTACTATTGCTGCTAATGCTGCTACTATAATCAAAGAGTCTGTTGCTAAAGCGTTATTATATTCAGATATTACTAGACCAGGCGGCAATATGTATACAACTAGACGATATGCTGCTTGTATTAGAGATTTAGACTATTATTTAAGATATTCTACCTATGGAATGTTAGCAGGTGATCCATCAATTTTAGATGAGCGAGTTTTAAATGGTTTAAAAGAAACATATAATTCATTAGGTGTTCCAATTGGGGCAACAATACAAGCAATACAAGCAATGAAGGAAGTCACTACTTCGTTGGTAGGATCTGATGCTGGAAAAGAAATGGGGCTATATTTTGATTATATTTGTTCGGGCTTAAGTTAGTTGATTTATCTTTTCTTTATATTTTAATTAAAACCTGAAAATTCATGTTCAGGTTTTAATTAAAATATTTAATTATTACTTACTATTGCAGCTTGTAGTTTTGCTTTTGCTTTTCTAAGTATTTGAGTTGCTTCTATTTTTTCTTTACTTGAATTCGCTTCTTCAACAGCATTGGTTGCTTCTTCTAAATCATTTTTAGCTTTTTCTAAATTAATTTCTGTGACTTCTTCAGCTCCATTAACTAGTATTGTTATATTATTATTTTTTACCTCTGCAAAACCACCTAATAATATAATAGGCTTCCAGTCTTTATTTATTCTAACACGCATTACGCCAATATCTAATGCAGTTAGTAGTGGAATATGTCCTGTTAATATACCTAATTGCCCCGTACTACTAGGTAAAATAATTTCTTCTGCTTCTGCATCCCAAACTATTTTATCTGGCGCAATTACTCGAATTTTTAGTGTCATAATATTATTTTATCTTAAAGTTTCTGCTTTAGTTATTGCTTCTTCTATATTTCCTACTAAATAAAAAGCTTGTTCAGGTAAATCATCTAATTCTCCTTTTAGAATCATTTGAAAACCTTGAATTGATTGCTCTAGTGAAACATATTTACCTGGAGATCCAGTGAATACTTCTGCTACAAAAAATGGTTGTGACAAAAATCTTTCAATTTTTCTAGCTCTAGCTACAGTTAAACGATCATCTTCAGATAATTCATCTAGTCCTAAAATTGCAATTATGTCTTGTAATTCTTTATATCTTTGTAATGTTGATTTTATTTGTTGAGCTGTTGAATAATGTGCAGGTCCTACAATATCAGGCTGTAGCATTGTTGATGTAGATCCTAGAGGATCTACAGCTGGATATATTCCTTTAGCAGCTAGTCCTCTAGATAAAACTGTTGTTGCATCAAGATGTGCAAAAGTTGTTGCTGGAGCTGGATCTGTTAAATCATCTGCTGGTACATATACAGCTTGTATAGATGTAATAGATCCATCTTTAGTTGATGTAATTCTTTCTTGTAACGCACCCATTTCAGTTGCTAATGTTGGTTGATAACCAACTGCTGAAGGCATACGACCTAATAAAGCTGATACTTCAGATCCAGCTTGTACAAATCTAAATATATTATCAATAAATAGCAGTACATCTTGTTTATTAATATCACGAAAATATTCTGCCATTGTAAGAGCAGTTAAACCTACTCTCATTCGAGCTCCTGGTGGTTCATTCATTTGTCCATACACAAGTGCTACTTTAGATTCTGTTAATTTTTCTGCATTGATTACTTTTGATTCTTTCATTTCTTCATATAAGTCATTTCCTTCTCTTGTTCTTTCTCCTACTCCGCCAAATACAGATACTCCTCCATGTGCTTTAGCTATGTTATTAATTAACTCCATGATTAATACAGTTTTGCCTACTCCTGCTCCGCCAAATAGCCCAATTTTTCCACCTCTTCGATATGGAGCTAGTAAGTCTACCACTTTAATGCCTGTTTCAAATATTAATAGTTTTGTTTCAAGTTCAGTAAATGATGGTGCTACTCTATGTATTGGCAAATAATCAGTTGATGCAATGTCTCCTAAGTTGTCTACGGGTTCTCCTAGTACATTAAAAATTCTTCCTAATGTTGGTATGCCAACTGGAACTGTTATAGGTTTTTCTGTATCAATAACTTCAGCTCCTCTCTTTAGTCCTTCAGTAGAACTCATGGCAACTGCTCTAACTTTATTGTCTCCGAGTAGTTGCTGTACTTCACATGTGATAGTATTGTTAAGGCCTTGTATTTTTAAAGCGTTAAAAACTCTAGGTAATTTTCCATTTGGAAACTCTATATCTAAAACAGGTCCAATTATTTGCGTAACTGACCCTTCTTTTAATGATTTCATACTGTCTTTATATATTAGTAATTAGTTAATTAGCAGAGTTTCTTATATCAACTTAAAGTAAATAAATTACTTAATTAATATTATTATATAATATCTGTAGTTAATTTTGTTCTATTTGTTTTATTTTTAGTCTAGATTATATTCTCGACCAGTTGTTTTTAACCAATTTTGTGCTTCAATATAATTATTAGGAGATAAAGTAATAGCTTGTTCCCAATATTTTGCAGCTTTTGTGAACATCTCTTTTGATGAGTTGATTTTTTTTTTACTTATTGCTTTTAAACCTTGATAGTGATATATAACAGCTATATTATTCAGTGCTTGTGGCAAATTCGAATTTAATTCTAAGGCTTGATGATAATATTCTAATGCTTTAATCTGTTCTCCATTACTTGCATATATTAATCCAATGTTATATAAAATATATGAACGGTCGTATGGATCTTCTTCTAATTGTAATGCTTCATAGTAATTTTCTAAAGCTTCTGCATATTCTCCTTCTGATTGTGCAGACATTCCATCTCTATAATAATAAAATGCTTCTTTTTCTTCTTTACTTGTTGGTAATATTTTTAATACTATATCTGCTAATATTGTAAAAGTTTTATCTATAAAGTTGTCGTTTTTTTGAAGTCTAGGCATGATTTAATTTGTTTATGTTTTAGATCTATTTTTATTATTAATATAATTGTAATATCTTATAAAACTATAAATTTTATAAATTATTTTCTTAATATATATCGTGAATATGTTTTATACAAACTATTATATTTTTCAATTTGAATTTAAGATTGTTAATATTTTTAATTCTTTTGCTTATTTAGGCTATTATGATGATATTTTATTATTGATAAATCCAAAATTACTTAATAGTGTGATGATGCGTTCATCGAGCTCTTCATCTAAAATTAATATTAATTCTGTAGTAAAAGTAAAAGATGATGTTGGTTCTGTAACAAGTAATCAAAGTAAATTTGATAAGAAGCATAAACCTAATTTTTATGAGCAAGATTCTATTAAACTTAAGAAATCCAAGGTTAAATTAATTAAAAATAAACAAAAAAGTTCTGATGATATAGAAGATGCTAAGCTTTTTGTCAATACATCAGATGATTTATTTACCCAAAGTTTATTAAATAGATCAAGTATTAAGTCTTTAAAAGCTAGTTCTAAAAACAAAAAAAGATATAAGTTAAAATTAGATCCGTTAAAATATGATAATGTATTTCAAGATTCTCTTCAATCTCAGCAAGATGATAATTCTTTACAGTCAGATAAAAGTATTTTATTAAATAAACCTCTTAGTATAAATGATTTGTCATTAAATATTAATGTACCTGAAGCTGAAATAATTACTTATTTATTTTTAAACAAAGGTATTTCTGCTACCATTAACGATATACTTGATTTAAGTATAATACGAAGTATTGCAGAAAATTATGGTTTTAATTTACTTGAATCTTCATCAACTAAAGGTGTAGATGATTTTATAACTCAATATGTAAGTATAAAGGCTGACTCTTTAATGACTATTAAAAGAGCTCCAGTAATTACTCTCTTAGGTCATGTTGATCATGGTAAAACTAGTTTGCTCGATTCAATATTAAAAACTAATTTAGTAGGTAAAGAATCTGGCGGAATAACGCAAGCTATTTCAGGTTATGAAATAGTTTGGAATTATAAGCTTGAACAACATAAATTAATCTTCTTGGATACACCTGGGCATGAATCGTTTAAAAAAATGCGACTTAGAGGAGCTAAAGTAACTGATATTGCTTTATTAGTTATTGCTGTTGATGATGGGCTGAAACCACAGACTATTGAAGCTATTAATTATATAAAAGATATGAGTTTATCTTGTATTGTAGTCATTACTAAATCAGATAAGTTATCAAATAATCTTTCAAAGATTAAACAGGATTTAGCTAATTATGATATGTTGTGTAAAGAATGGGGAGGTAGTATTTCTGTTATTGAAGTTAGTGCAATCAATGATAAAAATATTGATTTATTATTATCTGAAATCTGTATGTTCTCAAATACTAAAAATTTTCTTGCTGATCCACAGGAATTAGCTGTTGGAACTATTCTTGAAACATATATAGATAAAAAACAAGGTTCTATAGCTAATGTTCTAATTCAGAATGGTACTCTTAAACTTGGTGATATAATTGTTTCTGAAAATTTATATGGAAAAGTTAAAAGTATTACAGATGTGTATAGTTTAAAAATTAGGTCTTCTGGACCATCTTCTCTTGTTAAAGTGTTGGGCTTTACAAAATTACCTGAAGCAGGATCTTTATTTTGTGTTCTTAATGATGAAAAAAATGCTAAAGAATATTGTTTAAAACATTCTAATGTTAAACAAGTTGATATTGCATTAAAATTTTTAAATACACGAATTACTTTTGATTTTAGTTCAGATACAAAGCAATTAAAGTTAATTGTGAAAGCAGATACCCAAGGTGTATTAGAAGCTATTTTAGATCTTTTATCTCATATTTCTCAGTCAAAAGTTCAAATTAATATCATCTCTGCTAATTTTGGGAATATTTCAAACACTGATGTTGAGCTTGCAGTAGCAACTAATTCTTCTATTTTAGCATTTAATGTCAATATTTCATCTCATATTCGTAGTTTATTGAAAAAATATAAAATAAATTTTAAGGTTTTTAATATTATTTATGATTTGTTACAATATGTTCAAACTACTATGCTTAGCTTAATTGAACCAGCTTATGAAAAAGTTTTAAGAGGTAAAGCTATTGTGCAAACCGTTTTTAGTATGAATAAAGGCTATGTTGCTGGTTGTTTAGTTAATGAAGGTAAATTAACTATAAAATCTTATATTTATGTTTATCGTAATAATTTACTTGTATATGAAGGTTTTATTAGCTCATTAAAAAGAATAAAAAGTGATGTTGAAGAAGTTTCTGCAATTAATGAATGTGGATTAATGGCAAATTTTCAGTCTTGGAAAGATTTAGACATTATAGAAGCTTATGATTTAGTGCCTAAAGAAAAAACTTTATAATTTTTTTTAAAAGATGAAAGTATATTTACTTTCAATCGTTTTATTTTTATTATAATGGTTAATCTTTTTTTAAAAATGGTAGTAATGCAAGTAAGCGAGCTCTTTTAATGGATTTGGTAATTTTTTTCTGTTGCTTTGAATTTAATCCAGTAGAGCGACGAGATAAAATTTTACCTTGATCATTAATGAACTTTCTTAATAAATCTATATCTTTATAATCTACTATTTCTTTTGAATCCTTTTTTAATTCTTTACAACTATTTTTTTTGTATGTGTTCATTAAATTATATTTTTTACTTAATTTCTTTAAAGATTGTATGCATATTACAGTAAGTACAAAATTTTTTTATTTCTAATCGATTTGGCGTGTTTCTTTTGTTTTTACAAGTAGTATAACGAGCAATACCATTTTTTCTTTTAATTGTTTTATTAGTTCTGCATTCACATTCTAATGTTATTGTTATTCTTGATCCTTTATTTTTTCCCATAATTTATCTTTTATATCATGTTGATTTAATATCCAATAGTTTCATAAATTATTCTTGATTATCAAGTTTTATATAATATTGTATATCTTGTATTGATAATGTATAATTATGAAAACTTTAAAGTAATTTTACATTAGTATAATTCGAATTGTAAATTTATCATATGCCTCAAACTAAATCTCAGCTTCAAAATAGTAAAATTATATTAAGAAATCGTAATCGCAACAAAAAATATAAATTATCGATAAAAAAAGCAATAAAAACATATGTATTCAGTTTAAAAAATGTATCAAAAGATGATTTAAATACTCAACAAAATTTAGACATATCTAAGAATAATTTATCTTTAGTTTATAAAAAACTAGATAAAGCTGTAAAAAAGAAAATTTTACATAAAAATACTGCATCACGTAAAAAATCAAAATTAGCTAATATGATTCATTAAATCTTAATATATAGATTATATTTTTTAAGTAAATTTATAATCATTAATCATTTAAAATAATTATTTTGGATTAAAATTTTTATAAAATTAGAAATAATTAAGTAGTTTCGCTTTTATTATTAATTATTAACTAATTTATTTTTTTGACAATAAATTATCTTAGTTATATTTAAATAGTCAATTTTTTGTTATGTTATCTATCTGGAGTTTTTTATGTTACAAAAAAATATTTCTGTATCTATAGTACCAGATTTAGTTGAGATACAAATTAAAAGTTTTAGGCTTTTTTTAGAAAAGGGTTTAGTTGAAGTTTTAGATTCCTTTCCTATTATTACTGATCCTACAGGTAAACTAGAGCTAAAGTTCTTTGGTCGAGATTATAAATTAAAATTTCCTCGCTATAGTGTTCGTAAAGCTAAAAGTCGTGATAAAACATATAGTGTACAAATTTATATACCTTCAAAATTAACAAGAAAAGATACTGATTTTATCAAAAAACAAAAAAAATTTGATTACAATAATTCTTCAGTTAATATAGATAGACATAAAAAATATAAAAAAAGGCAAGTTTTTATTGGTGATATACCTTTAATGACAAATAGAGGAACTTTTGTTATCTCTGGTACAGAGAGAGTAATAATTAATCAAATTGTTAGAAGTCCTGGTATATATTATAAGAAAGAATTGGATAAAAATAATAAGTCTATATATAGCGCTAGTCTAATATCTAATAGAGGTTCCTGGTTAAAATTTGAAATCGATGCAAAAGATCAAATTTGGGTAAAAATTGATAAAACTCATAAAGTTAATGCTTATGTTTTTTTGAGAGCTATTGGTTTAAATCGTGAAGAAATTAAAATTCGTTTAAATAAATATAATTTTTTGGTTAAAGGCTCTATTTTATATGAACAAAAAGAGTTATTTAAAGAAGTGGGAAAATATTCTGTAGAAGAATTAACTGATGAAGAATCAATTCTGATAGTGTATAGTAAATTGCGTCCTAATGAGCCTTCAACTTTATTAATTGCTAGACAAATGTTGTATTCTCGTTTTTTTGATCCTAGAAGATATGATCTAAGTGAGGTTGGTAGGCATAAAATTAATCAAAAGTTAAATTTGAAAGTTCCTAAAAACTTCAGAGTTTTATCTCCTCAAGATATTATTGTTGCTATTGACTATTTAATTAATATTAAAGAACAAAATGTAGGTACTTTTGATGATATTGATCATTTAGGGAATCGTAGAGTTAGATCTGTTGGTGAACTTTTACAGAATCAAATTCGTATTGGCGTTAGTCGTTTGGAACGAATTATTCGAGAAAGAATGGTTATTTGTGATCTTGATTCTCTAAGTTTATCAAATTTAGTAAATCCAAAGCCTCTAGTTGCTTCAATTCGTGAATTTTTTGGTTCTAGTCAATTGTCTCAATTTATGGATCAAACAAATCCTTTATCAGAGCTGACTCATAAAAGAAGGATAAGTTCTTTAGGTCCAGGTGGTTTAAACAAAGATAGAGCTGGTTTTGCAGTAAGAGATCTACATCCAAGTCATTATGGACGTATCTGTCCTATTGAAACTCCAGAAGGACCTAATGCAGGTTTAATAGGTTCATTAAGTATTTATGCTCGTGTTAATTTATATGGTTTTATTGAAACTCCTTGTTATAGTGTTAGTGATTCTAAAGTTTTAAAAACAGAACCATTGATATATATGACTGCTGATCAAGAAGATGAGCTAAAGATTGCTCCTGCTGATATTATGCTTAAACAAAGTCTTTATATTCAGGATAAACATATTCCAGTAAGATATAGACAAGAATTTACTACTTCTCTTAGTAGTCACATTGATTATATTGCTGTTTCTCCCATACAAGTAATATCTGCTGCAACCTCTCTAATTCCTTTTTTAGAACATGATGATGCTAACAGAGCTTTAATGGGTTCTAATATGCAGAGGCAAGCAGTTCCTTTATTGTACCCGGAAAAGCCTATTGTTGGTACAGGTTTAGAGTCAAAAGTAGCTAGAGATTCGGGTATGATAATTGTAAGTAGAACTGATGGTGTAGTTAATTACGTTTCTGGAACTAAGATTGGTATTCAAGATGATGATGGTAAAATAATTCATTATAGATTAAAAAAGTATTATAGGTCAAATCAGGATACATGCATTAATCAAAGACCTATTGTTTGGCCTGGAGAAAAAATTTATAAAGGTCAAGCTATTGCTGATGGTGCATCTACAGAGTCAGGAGAAATTGCTTTAGGTCAAAATATTTTAGTCGCTTATATGCCGTGGGAAGGTTATAATTATGAAGATGCTTTTTTAATAAGTGAAAGATTAGTCTATGATGATTTATATACTTCGATACATATTGAGAGATATGAAATTGAATGTCGTCAAACAAAATTAGGTCCTGAAGAAATTACACGTAATATTCCAAATATTAGTGATAATTTTATTTCTTTATTAGATAAAACTGGTATAATTGCTGTTGGATCTTGGGTTGATTCAGGAGATATCTTAGTTGGTAAAATTACTCCTAAAGGTGAATCTGATCAGTTACCTGAAGGTAAATTATTGAGAGCTATATTTGGTGAAAAAGCAAGAGATGTTAGAGATACTTCACTAAGATTGCCAAATGCAGCTAAAGGTAGAGTAGTTAATGTTAAAGTTTTTAAAAGACAGAATGGAGATGATTTACCTCCAGGCACGAATATTATTGTTAGAATTTATGTAGCACAAAAACGTAAAATTCAAGTTGGTGATAAAATGGCTGGTCGACATGGAAATAAAGGCATCATTTCAAGAATTTTACCAAGACAAGATATGCCTTTTTTACCTGATGGTACACATGTTGATATTATTTTAAATCCACTTGGTGTACCTTCACGGATGAATGTAGGACAACTATTTGAGTGTTTATTAGGTTTAGCTGGTCATTATCTTAGTAAAAGATTTAAAATTGTTCCTTTTGATGAAATGTATGGTCAAGAAGCTTCCAGAGCATTAGTTAATAATAAATTAAAACAAGCAAGTATTTTTAGTGGACATTCTTGGTTGTTTAGTCATGATTATCCTGGTAAAACTATTTTATTTGATGGAAGAACTGGAGAGCCTTTTGATAATCCTATTACAGTAGGTAAAGCTTATATGTTAAAATTAGTGCATTTGGTTGATGATAAAATTCATGCAAGATCTACAGGTCCATATTCTTTAGTTACTCAGCAACCATTAGGTGGTCGTGCTCAGCATGGAGGACAAAGATTAGGTGAAATGGAAGTTTGGGCATTAGAAGCGTTTGGAGCAGCATATACTTTGCAAGAATTGCTTACAGTAAAATCTGATGATATGCAAGGACGTAATGAAGCTCTTAATGCTATAGTAAAAGGGAAACCAATTCCTAAACCAGGCACACCAGAATCATTTAAAGTTTTAATGCGTGAATTACAGTCTTTAGGTTTAGATATTTCAGTACATAAAATTGAATTTAATTACGATGCTGATACTAATATTGTTGCTAATTATAATTCTTATCATGATTTCCCTATAGTAAAAGATGTTTTTTTATACTGAGGATCTTTAACATATGACTCAACTTGAAAATCACTTCGATTATATTAAGATTAGTCTTGCTTCACCAGATAAAATACGTTCTTGGGGTGAAAGAACTTTACCTAATGGTCAAATTGTTGGCGAAGTAACAAAACCAGAAACAATTAATTATAGAACTTTAAAACCAGAAATGGATGGTTTATTCTGTGAACGCATTTTTGGTCCAGTTAAAGATTGGGAATGTCATTGTGGTAAATATAAACGTTTTCGCTATAAAGGTATTGTCTGTGAAAGATGTGGTGTTGAAATAACTGAGTCTAAAGTTCGACGTAATAGAATGGCTTATATTGAATTAGCAGCACCTGTTACACATGTCTGGTACCTCAAAGGTAGTACAAGCTATATAGCTTTAGCTTTAGATTTAGCAGTTAAAGATGTTGAAAAAATAGTTTATTTTCATTCTTATGTAGTTTTAAATCCTGGAAATAACGATAAGCTTGAATATAAACAGTTGCTTGAGGGATATGAGTGGAGATTATTAGAAGATAATTTGTATAAAAGTGCTAATGATGTTATTGATATTGAAGTAGGAATAGGCGCAGAAGCAGTTTATCGTTTATTAAAAGATATTGATTTACAAACAACAGTAAATTTACTTAGAGAAGAAGCTTTAAAGCCTAATCTAAGTAGAAAGGTTTCTACTAAATTTAATAAAAAAATGAAAAGATTACGTTTATTAGAAAATTTTATTGCGACAGGAGCAAATCTTTCATGGATGATTTTTTTTGTTATTCCTGTTATTCCTCCAGATTTAAGACCTATGGTACAACTGGATGGTGGACGATTTGCAACAGCAGACTTGAATGAATTTTATCGTAGAATTATTAATAGAAACAACCGTTTAGCTCGTTTAAAAGCTATCTTAGCACCAGAAATTATTATTAGAAATGAAAAAAGAATGTTACAAGAAGCTGTCGATTCCTTAATGGATAATGGTAGAAGAGGTCGGACTGTTGTTGGATCTAATAATCGACCATTAAAATCGCTTTCTGATATTATTGAAGGAAAACAAGGTAGATTTAGGCAAAATTTGTTAGGTAAAAGAGTTGATTATTCTGGTAGATCAGTAATTGTTGTTGGTCCTAAACTTAAATTGCATCAATGTGGTTTGCCTAAGGAGATGGCTTTAGAATTGTTTCAACCTTTCGTAATACATCGTTTAATTGTACAAGGTTTAGTTAATAACATTAAAGCAGCTAAAAAACTTATTCAAAAAAACGATATGTTAGTTTGGGACGTATTAGAAGAAGTTATTCATGGTCATCCTGTTTTACTTAACAGGGCTCCAACTTTACATCGTTTAGGAATTCAAGCCTTTGAACCAATTTTAGTTGATGGTAGAGCAATTAAGTTACATCCTTTGGTTTGTCCAGCATTTAATGCTGATTTTGATGGAGATCAAATGGCTGTTCATATTCCTTTATCATTAGAAGCTCAAGCAGAAGCGAGATTGCTTATGTTAGCACCTCATAATTTTTTGTCACCAGCTACAGGATCTCCAATTTTAATGCCTAGTCAAGATATGGTTTTAGGATGCTACTATTTAACTACTGGAAATCCTTCTGCAAATAAAGGAAAAAATCATTTTTTTTCAAGTTTACAGGATGCTATAATTTCTTATTATGATAATAAAATAGAATTGCAAGCATTTGTTTGGGTACGTTTTAATGGTAAATTGGATAATATCGATTCAAATTTTGATTTTCCAATTAAAACATTAAATGATGTAAATGGTAATGCAATTTTGTATTATCCAAATTTAATAATTAAGTTGGATAATCAGAAAAATAAATTAGTTCAATACATAAGAACTACCGTTGGTCGAATTTTATTCAATAAAGCTATTGAACATTCTCTAATTATTTAGTTATTTACTCTTAGGAAAACAGGATTAAATTTTAAATGAAAAATAGGTTATTGAACATTTATTTTTTTAATAAAGTTATTGATAAATCTGAATTGAAAAAATTAATAACTTGGGCGTTTAGAACTTATGGTATTGCTCGTGCTTCTAATATGGCTGATAAATTAAAAGATTTAGGGTTCTATTATGCTACTAAAGCTGGTATTTCTTTAAGTTTAGAAGATTTACGAATTCCACCTAGTAAACAAAATTTATTGAATTTAACATTTTCATCAATTCAAGAAACTGATAAACGTTATAAAAGAGGTGAAATTACTGCTGTTGAAAGGTTTCAAAAAGTTATTGATACTTGGAATTATGCTAGTGATAATTTAAAACAAGAAGTTATTAATTATTTTAAGCAAACTGATCCATTAAATTCAATTTACATAATGGCTTTTTCTGGAGCTAGAGCAAATATTTCTCAAGTTAAACAGCTTGTTGGTATGAGAGGATTGATGGCTGATCCGCAAGGACAGATTATCGATTTACCCATCTTTCATAATTTTAGAGAAGGTTTAACAATTACAGATTATTTTATTTCTTCATATGGAGCTAGAAAAGGATTAGTTGATACAGCTTTAAGAACAGCAGATTCTGGTTACTTAACTCGTCGTTTAGTTGACGTTGCTCAAGATGTTATTATTCGGGAGTATGATTGTAAAACTTTAAAAGCTATTTTATTAGAAGAAATGGTTGATAATAGAAAAACATTAATTTCATTGAAACAATCATTATTAGGTAGAGTTTTAGCTGAAGATATAATTGATTTAAAAAATGATGAGGTTATAGCTAAGTCTAATCAGTGTATTGATACTTATTTAGTAGAAAAAATTACTAATTTAAATTTGTTTAATATTTTAGTACGCTCACCATTAACATGTCAATCTTTACGTTCAGTATGTCAATTATGTTACGGGTGGAATTTAGCTCATAGTAATCTTGTTGATTTAGGAGAAGCTATTGGTATTATTGCTGCTCAGTCAATTGGTGAACCTGGAACACAATTAACAATGCGTACTTTTCATACAGGAGGTGTTTTTACTGGTGAGCTATCTCAAAATATTATTAGTAATTTGGATGGAGTCGTTCAATATCTAGATAATATTGTTTTGACACAGACACGTAATAGATATGGTGAAAATGTTCAGTTAGTTCACTCAGATTTTTCTCTTAATATACTTGGTAAAAATAATGAGGAAAAAAGTTTTTTTATACCAAGACAATCATTACTTTTTGTAAAAAAAACTCAAACGATTAGTAAAGGTCAAATTTTAGCTGAATATCCAGTTAATAAAAAATTATCGACAGAAAAAGCACAAAAAGCAGTTGTTGCAGACTTTTCAGGTAGTGTTTATTTTGATGTTAGTAATTTGTATAAAGACAATATGACAACTACAATTAATAAAAATGTAGTTGTTTGGATTTTATCTGGTGAGGTCCATAATTTACCTAAGTTTACTAAATTAATGGTATCTGAAAATCAAGTGATACAAAAAGATGCATTAATAGCTCGTTCAGATTTATTAAATTCTAGAGAAGGAAAAGTTTATGTTATTAAAGATACAACTATTTTTTCTAAAATTTTGTTAGTTACTTCATCTAAGCTTTATACTAATATTCGAGTTTTTGTTGAATTTATAAATGATTATAAAAGATATTTCTTAGAAACAGAAAATAAAGATAAGTTTTTGTTAAAGTGTCAACCTAATAAAAGAATAGTACATCAGCAAATAATAGGTGATCTTATCTCTAGCGCATATAAAACTAAAACAGGTGGTATTATAAAATATCTTGATTTATCAATTTCCAAGAGTGTTGAGCAAGAATTTTATAATATTTATGGATCTGGCTATATACTTTGGATACCAGAAGAAACTCATGTAGTAAATAAAGATATTTCTTTATTGTTAGTTAATAATTTACATTTCGTAGATGCTGGTACAGAAATTATACAAAATATTTTTGCTAATAATTCTGGTTTTTTAGAAGTTATAGAAAAAGATGGTATAATAAGAGAAATTCTTATCAAGCCAGGAAGATTAATTGAAGTAAAGTTAAATAATATTAAGTTAGATAAGCATAGAGGTTTTCTACGTCCTGGTGAAAATTTATTATGTCAGCTAACTACAGATAAGTTAGTTTATTGGGAATATATAAATATTTCAATGCAACACTTTATTTTGTTAAGGCCTGTAATTATATATTCTCTTCCAACTAAAAATTTAGTATTAAAATTTTCTGATAACTCCTTTGCAACTAATATTGTGAATCTAAAATTAGTTCGTAGAACATATTTTAGAGATGGTGAAAGAGTTAAGTCGGTTGCTGGTATTAATTTAGTATTAACTCATTTGATTGTTGAACTACAAGAAAAAACTTCACCTATTAAATGTTATATACAATTCCATACAGTTAATTTAATCAATAAAAATTCATCCTTTTTAATTAAGTTTATAACCGCTGATTTTTTAACGATTAAAGAATCATTTTTTCATAAAAATCATCAATTATATACAAAAACTTTGTTACTAGTAAATGATGGTCAATATGTTGAATCTAATTCTATTATTTCTCAAACTAATATTTTTTCATCTATTTCAGGTAAAGTAGCTTGTATAGAAAAGACAAAAAATACTAGCTGTAGAATATTAATTATTAGTAGCGTAAACACAATGAATTTTAGTGTCAAGAAGAAAGAATCTATAAAAATTCAGGTGAATGATTATGTTTATGCAGGAGATGAAATTGCTAGCAATGTTATTGTAAATGTTTCTGGTAAAATTATTTCTATAGAAGATAATAAAATTATTCTTAGAGTAGGACAACCATATTTAATTTCTAGTGGTTCTTTATTACATATTAATAGTTTTAGTCTTATAAAGAGAGGAGAAAATATTGCTACGCTTATTTTTGAAAGATTTAAAACTGGTGATATTGTTCAAGGTTTACCTCGTATTGAAGAAATTTTAGAAGCAAGAAAAAAAATAGATATATCTTTTAATCTGCATTTTATTTTAGAGAATAAATTTAGATGTTATTTAGCACAAGGTTTAAATCTATATAAATCTTCTCGTCTTAGTATTCTTGATATACAACTATTTTTAGTAAAAGAAGTACAGTCTGTTTATCAATCACAAGGAGTATACATTTCTGATAAACATATTGAAGTGATTGTTAGACAAATGACCTCAAAAGTTAAAATAGAAAATGGAGGGGATTCTCAGTATTTACCTGGTGAACTTGTAGAGTTACAAAAAGTCGAATCTGTTAATTCCTCTTTATTACTTAGTAAAAAGAAAAATGCTATATATTATCCAGTGTTGTTAGGTATTACTAAAGCGTCATTAAATACAGAAAGTTTTATTTCTGCTGCTAGTTTTCAAGAAACGACAAAAGTACTTACAGAAGCTGCTATTTATGGAAAAATGGATCAATTAAGAGGATTAAAAGAGAACGTAATCATTGGGAGATTAATACCTGCAGGTACTGGTTTTAATAATTATAATTCTAATAAAGTTAAGGAAGATGTTTACTCTAAAATTCATAATTTTGGTAGCTCAAAAATAAAAAATTTTGCATTTAATGAAAATGATAAAAAAAGTGATTTTGAAGATATTATAATAGATGATAGAATAGTTCATAAAAATTAATTCTATTTTATATTTTTAATATAAAGTATTCTTTTTAATATTTATCGAAATATTTTTTATGTTATTATTGATATAAAAATAGTTGCGTAATCGTATTTTAAGTATATAGTTAGTTCGTTATCATCATAATAAATTTTATTTATGTCTATAATATCTTTAGAAGAATTGTTAGAAGCGGGTGTACATTTTGGACATCAATCTAGAAGATGGAATCCTAAAATGTTTCCTTACATTTATACAGAACGAAATAGTATACATATTATTGATTTAGTTCAAACGGCTCAACTTCTTAACGATGCATGTGATTTTGTAAAAAATTCTTCTCAACAAGGTAAAACTTTTTTATTTTTAGGTACAAAACGTCAAGCTGCTGGTATTATTGAAAGAGAAGCAATAAGATGTAACTCATTTTATGTGAATCAAAGGTGGCTAGGTGGTATGCTTACTAACTGGGTTACTATTAAATCAAGAGTTGAAAGACTAAATCAACTTGAACAAAAAGATCAAGAAGGTGTAATTGATAATCTTCCTAAAAAAGAAGCATCAATGGTACGCAAAGAGTTAGATCGGTTACGTAAACATTTGAATGGAATTAAAGAAATGAAAAAATTACCTGATTTAGTTATTATTGTTGATCAAAAAAAAGAGACAACAGCAATCCAAGAATGTATCAAATTAGGTATACCTACTATATGTATGCTAGATACTAATTGTAATCCAGAAATAGTAGATGTTCCAATACCAGCTAATGATGATGCAATTAGGTCAATAAAGTTGGTTTTATCTAAAATAGCTGATGCGATTCTAGAAGGTAAAAAAATTTAGTTTTTCTATTAAAGTGTTATAAACATGTCCTATTAAATGATACATTTTTATTTTTACAATTAATATATACATATGCTTAAAAAAATTTCTGTTCAACAGATTAAAGAGTTACGTACTAAAACTGGAGCTGGTATGACTGATTGTAAAAGAGCTTTAGAAGCTTCAGATGGTCAGATTGATATAGCAATAGAAGCCTTAAGAAAAAAAGGTTTAGCTTCTGCTGATAAAAAATCTAGTAGACTTACAGCTGAAGGATTAGTAGAAAGTTATATACATGCTGGTTCTAGAATCGGTGTACTTGTTGAAATAAATTGTGAAACTGATTTTGTTTCTAGACAACCTAAATTTCATCAACTTGCCAAAGACATCGCTATGCAAATTGCCGCATGTCAATCTGTTTCTTATGTTTCTCAGAGTGATATACCTGATGATATAGTTAATTATGAAAAAAATATAGAATTAGAAAAAGAAGACTTATTGAATAAGCCAAGTGATATGAAATATAAAATAGCTAATGGTAGAGTAGATAAAAGACTTAAAGAATTATCTCTTATAGATCAAAATTTTATTAAAAAAACAGAAATTACTATTGAAGAATTAGTGAAACAGCATATTGTTTTGTGGGGTGAAAATATAAAAATTAGACGTTTTGAAAGATTTTTACTAGGTGAAGGTTTAGAGTTTAAAACTAATAATTTTCAAGATGAAGTATCAAATATGATTCAAAATAAATAGTAAAAATACATGATTATATCAATATATATTAAATTATAATGGTATGATTGTTATAAAATCTATCATATAGAAGTATTTATTTTAAATTTATTTAATATATTTTTATTATCAATTAATTGGAAAAATAATATGTTTCAATACAACGTTGATCAGTTATCAGATTTTCTTTTTATATCTAGTGTAGAAGTTGGTAAGCATTTATATTGGAAAATAGGAAGTTATGATATTCATGGCCAGGTTTTTATTGTTTCTTGGATAGTTATATTTGTATTAATATTATTATCTTTTGCAGGCACAAGAAATTTACAAAAAATACCGGGAAAATTTCAAAATTTTATGGAATTTATTTTAGAGTTTTTGCAAGATATTGCAAAAACTCAAATTGGTGAGCATGATTATAGATTTTGGTTACCATATATTTCAACTATATTTTTGTTTATATTGGGTAGTAACTGGGCAGGTGCTTTAATACCATGGAAGTTAATTCATTTATCTGAAGGTGAATTGGCTGCACCAACTAATGATATCAATACTACGGTAGCTTTATCTTTATTAACATCATTAGCTTATTTTTATGCTGGATTGAGTAAAAATGGTTTAAGTTACTTTCTTCGCTATATCGAGCCAACTCCTGTTTTATTACCAATTAATGTACTTGAAGATTTTACTAAACCTTTATCATTAAGTTTTCGTTTATTTGGTAATATACTTGCAGATGAGTTAGTAGTTTCTGTGTTTGCTTTATTAGTACCTATTTTAGTTCCTTTACCAGTAATGATTTTAGGTTTATTTGCAAGCTCAATACAGGCATTAATCTTTTCAACATTATCTGCTGCTTATATTGGTGAAGCGCTAGAAGGTCATGGAGATCATTAGTAAATGTTTATTGTATGTAATACATGATTTAAAAACAATCTTTTATATATAATGTAAAATAAATGAAATATGTTAATTTTCTATGTTTTAACACGAAATATTAAATAATTATGGATTCTATTGTTTCAGCAGCTTCTGTTATAGCTGCAGGTTTAGCTGTTGGTTTAGCTGCTATTGGACCTGGTATTGGTCAAGGAAGTGCTGCAGCAAATGCCGTAGAAGGTATTGCTAGACAGCCAGAAGTTGAAGGTAAAATTAGGGGTACATTGTTATTAAGTTTAGCATTTATGGAATCTCTAACTATTTATGGTTTAGTAGTTGCTTTATCATTGTTATTTGCTAATCCTTATACTGGTTAATTTTGTTTAAACACTTAGTTTATTTCAAAGATTTATTAATAAACTAAGTGTTTTTATGATCTTAGTATTCATAACTTAGTTTTTTAATCATAAAAAAAGGTACGTAATGCATAAAATTATTTCTTTATTTAGTGAAGCATCTGAAATAAGCACTAAAGGTGGCTTATTTGATTTTAATGCAACTCTTCCTTTAATGGCTTTACAGTTTCTTGCATTAACTGTAATTTTAAATTTTTTGTATTATAAGCCTGTTGCTACCATTTTGGATGATCGAGAGGAATATATTCGTAATAGTTTAACCAGTGCTTCAGCCTCTTTAGTAAAAGCAGATGAACTAACAAAAACATATGAATTTGAACTAGCAGAATCACGTAAAAGTGCTCAAAAAATTATAAAAAGCGCACAGGAAGAAGCTCAATTAATTGTTTCAGAGAAGCTTAAAGAAGCACAAAAAGATGCAGAAAAATTACTTTTAAATGCTTATAATGAATTAAATATTCAAAAAGAGCAAGCATTAAAAAGTTTAGAAATTCAAATAGATATTTTGAGTGATCAAATACAAAAAAAATTATTAAATAATTAATTGCGTATATGTATTATGTTACACACAAAATTATGAATAATTATGGATAATATCAACATTAAATAATAAGCAAATGAAGGTTTTTGAAATTATTAGTCAAGAGTTATTATATACAGGTATTAGTTTTAACTCTAATTTTTTAGAAGCAAATGTCTTTAATATTTTGCTTTTATTAAGTGGTCTAATATATGTTTTAAGGAAGTTTTTAGGATCAATATTAATTAATAGACAAAGTAAAGTATTATTTGCAATTAATGAATCAGAAGAACGCTTAAAGCAAGCTAATATTAGATTAAGCGAAGCGGAAAAGCAATTAGCTCAAACACAAATTATTATTAATCAAATTATTAATGAAGCTGAAATTACAGCCAAAAAAGTTCGTAAATCTATACTAGAACAAGGTAAGTTTGATATAGATAAATTAACTAAATCAAGTAAGTTAAGTGTAAAATTTGCTGAAAATCAGGTAAAGCTACAAATACAGCAGCAAATTACAGGATTAGCTATTCAAAAAGTTAGTGTTGAGTTAAAAAGTCAAATGAATTCTATTATGCAAGAAAAAATAATAGATCAGGGTATTATGCAGTTAGAAGGTAAGATTAATTTATGAGTAATCAAGGTTTTAAAGAAAAAATAGCTGTTCCGTATGCTGAAGCTTTAATTAATCAGGCTCAAAGTAATAATTTATTAATCGAAGCTACAAAAGACTTATCATTAATCTTAACTGTCTTATCTGAGTCTAAAGATTTGCAAATTCTTTTAAAGAATCCATTAATTAGTGGGTTTATAAAAAAAGAAATATTAAAGCAGCTTTTTGAAAATCAAATAAATACTTTTGTAATGAATTTTTTACTAGTTTTAGTTGATAGAAGACGAATTTCTTTTTTAAATCATATCATAGAAAAGTATTTAAAATTAGTTTATATATTGGAGTCTACTACAATTGCTGAATTGTATTCTGCTGTTGATATTAGTGAACTTCAACAGGAAAGTTTAATTCAAAAAATAAAATCTATGACTAATAGTAATCAAGTTAAGCTTGTAGTAAGTAAGGATATTGATTTAATAGGAGGATTTGTTATCAAAATTGGATCAAAAATTATTGATGTTAGTTTAGCTGGTAAATTGAAAAGAATGTCTTTATATCTTGATACAAATTAAACTTAATTATATATTTATAAATTATAAAATTACATGTTAAATATTAGACCAGATGAAATTAGTAATATAATTCGTCAACAAATTGATAAATATAACCAAGAATTACAAGTTGCTAATGTTGGTACTGTCTTACAGGTTGGTGATGGTATTGCACGTGTTTACGGATTAGATGAAGTAATGGCTGGAGAGCTTTTACAGTTCGAAGATCAAGATCAAACTATTGGTATTGCGCTAAATTTAGAAAGTGATAATGTTGGTGTTGTATTAATGGGTGAAGGACGTAATATACTTGAAGGAAGTTCAGTTAAATCAACTGGGCAAATAGCACAAATTCCTGTAGGTGATGATTTTTTAGGTAGAGTAGTGGATCCTTTAGCTAAACCTATTGATGCTAAAGGTATACCTAGTACTAGTCAAACGCGATTAATTGAATCATATGCACCAGGAATTATTGGGCGTCAGTCTGTTTGTGAGCCATTACAAACTGGAATTACTGCAATAGATGCTATGATTCCTATTGGAAGAGGACAAAGAGAATTAATAATTGGTGATAGACAAACAGGTAAAACGGCTGTTGCTTTAGATACAATTATAAATCAAAAAGGTCAAGGTGTTGTTTGTGTATATGTAGCTATTGGACAAAAAGCTTCTTCTGTTGCACAAGTTGTTTCTACTCTAGAAGAGAAAGGAGCATTAGAGTATACAATTATAGTTGCAGCTAATGCTGATGATTCTGCAACATTGCAGTATATTGCTCCATATACAGGTGCTACTTTAGCAGAGCATTTTATGTATAAAGGTAAAGCAACTTTAGTTATATATGATGATTTAACAAAACAAGCTCAAGCTTATCGCCAAATGTCTTTACTTCTTCGTCGTCCACCTGGTAGAGAAGCATATCCTGGTGATGTATTTTACTTACATTCTAGATTATTAGAAAGAGCAGCTAAGTTAAGTAATGATTTAGGTGGTGGTAGTATGACTGCTTTACCTATTATTGAAACACAGGCCGGTGATGTTTCTGCTTATATTCCTACAAATGTTATTTCAATTACAGATGGTCAAATTTTTTTATCAGGTGATTTATTTAACTCAGGAATTCGACCAGCCATAAATGTTGGGATATCAGTTTCTCGAGTAGGTTCTGCCGCTCAAATAAAAGCAATGAAACAAGTTGCAGGTAAATTAAAATTAGAGTTAGCTCAGTTTGCTGAGTTAGAGGCTTTTTCCCAATTTGCTTCTGATCTAGATAAAGCAACCCAAAATCAGTTAGCACGTGGTCAAAGATTAAGAGAAATATTAAAACAAGCTCAAAACTCCCCACTTGTTATTGAAGATCAGGTTGCTATAATTTATGCTGGTGTTAATGGTTATTTAGATAGTATTGATTTATCTAAAGTTAGTGATTTTGTTTTAGCTTTGAGAGAAGATTTGCAAAATTCCAAACCTGAGTTTGGGGAAAATATTCGTAATAGTAAAAAATTAACTCCAGAATCTGAAGATTTATTAAAGCAATCTATACAAGATGTTCAACAAGCTTTTTCAGTATAGTTAGTTGAGTTTTATTTTATGGCTGACTTTTGATAATCAATTTCTATTAAACTTAGGATGGTATATATTCTTTCCTAGGTTTATTAATACAAAATAAAATTTTATAATAATATAATTTATAGTTGCTATTTTTTTAGTGAAATATATTCATAACCATACTTATCTATATTTGATGCTACTGTTCTATCTCCAGTAAATATAATTTTTCCTTTATCCATTATGTGTACATAATTAGGATTGATATAATTGATTAATTTTTCATAATGAGTAATTAGTAATATAGCATTATCTTTATTAGCAAATTTTTTAATATTATTTGATATATTTTTTAAAGCGTCAACATCTAATCCAGAATCAATTTCGTCTAAAATGGATAATTCACTTTGAAGTAAGGACATTTGTAAAATTTCATTCTTCTTTTTTTCTCCTCCGGAAAAACCTTCATTTAAGTGTCTATTTAAAAATAAAGGATCCATATCAATTTTTTTTAATTCTTGATTAATTAATTCAAAAAAAGATAATGGGTCTATCTCTTTTTTATTTAATTTTTTTTGCTTACAATTATATGCTAAGCGTAAAAAATCAAGATTGCTTACTCCTGGAACTTCTATTGGATATTGAAAGGCTAAAAAAATTCCTTTATGAGAGATATTCTCTGGTTTTTCATGAGTAATCTCTTCATTTTTAAAAAAAATATTTCCTTTTGTTATTTGGTAAGAAGGATGACCAGTAATTACTTTTGCTAATGTACTTTTTCCTGATCCATTTTTACCCATTATAGCATGAATTTCGCCTTTATTTACTGACAGATTTAAACCTGTAATAATTTCTTTATTATTAGTATTAACGTGTAAATTATTGATTTTTAACATTTCTTGTTTATTAATCATTGATTTTATCCAATAGTTCCTTCTAATTTTAAATTTAATAGACGATCTGCTTCCATAGCAAATTCCATAGGTAATTCATTCAAAATATCTTTACAAAAGCCATTAATCATTAGACTTACTGCTTCTTCTAGATTAATGCCTCTTTGCAAAAAGTAAAAAATTTGTTCTTCTCCTATTTTGGAGGTTGAAGCTTCATGTTCAACTTTACAATATGGATTTTTTACTTGTATATAAGGAAATGTATTAGCTTTTGAGCTATTGCTTAGAATTAATGAATCACATTGAGAATAGTTTTTAGAGTGATATGCTTTAGCTCCCATTTTTACTAATCCACGGTAATTATTACTTGAATTTCCAGATGAAATACCTTTAGAGATTATTTTACTCTTTGTGTTATTGCCTATATGTATCATTTTGCTACCAGTATCTGCTTGTTGATAATAATTAGTTAATGCAATAGATGAAAATTCACCTATTGCATTATTTCCTACTAGAATACAACTGGGATATTTCCAAGTAATAGCTGAACCAGTTTCAACTTGAGTCCATAATATTTTAGAGTTTTTTCCTATGCACATTCCTCTTTTTGTTACAAAGTTGTATATTCCACCTTCTCCTTTAGAATTTCCTGAGTACCAATTCTGTACTGTTGAGTATTTAATAGTGGCATTATCTAATGCTATTAATTCTACGATTGCTGCATGTAATTGATTATTATCAAATTGAGGTGCGGTGCAACCTTCTAAGTAACTTACATAACTATTTTGATCTGCTATAATTAATGTTCTTTCAAATTGACCTGATTCTTTATTATTAATTCTAAAATAAGTAGATAATTCTAAAGGACATTTTGTATTTTTAGGAATGTAGCAAAAAGATCCATCGCTAAATGCCGCAGAATTAAGTGCTGAATAAAAATTATCACCAATAGGAACAACTGAACCCAGATATTTACCTAAAAGATTGGGATATAGTTTAATGGCTTCACTGATAGAACAAAATATAACTCCATGGTTAGCAAGTTCTTTTTTGAATGTCGTAGCAATAGATATACTATCAAAAACTGCATCTACTGCAACATTTGTTAATCTTTTTTGTTCATCAAGAGGTATACCTAATTTTTCAAATGTTGTAATTAGTTCTGGATCTATTTCACTTAAATTTTTAACTTGTTTTTTATCTTTAGGAATAGAATAATACAAGATATTGTTATAGTTAATAGATTTATAGAATAAGTTACTCCATTCTGGTTCTTTCATTTTTATCCATTTTTCATATGCTTTTAGTCTAAATTTTCTTAAATAAATAGGTTCTTTTTTAATTTTAGAAATAAGTTTAATAATTTTCGCACTTAATCCTTTTGGAAAATAAGCTGACTCAATTTCTGTATAAAAACCATATTCATACGGTTTATTTATTAAGTTGTCTAAATAGTTTTTTGAATTATTATTCACATTATTTTTTATATATTTATTTGTTTTATATGATTTTATTATATAATATAAGAATTGGTATATGCTAAAAATTAATCTAGATATATTCTGCTTTTAAACTTATTTTTAATTAGTCTAATCCATAATGTCATACTGATATTATTTTCATCTTTTAGTAATTGATTGAAAAATTTATTTATATACCAGTTAATGTTTTTAATTAATTCTTTTGTTAAAATATTATTTTGTTTAATTTTAATTGATAAATATATATTAGTTATACTTTCAATAATTGTGTTTAATAGTTGATTACTTATTATTATATTCAATAAGCTTATGTTGTATAGGTTTAATTTTATTCTGTTTATTTTAATATAAGTTAATAATAAAGTTTTGTTAATTGTTTCGCTTCTTATGAAAATTGAAATATCGTTAAGTAATATTATATATATTGCATTTATAGCCATAATTTGTTTTAAATACTTAGGTATTTTATAATAAATATAGTAAAAATATAATTTATAAACGATTTTTTTATTGGACATTAATAATTTAATATTTGAATAGTAAATAAAAGGTATGCAAGAAATAGCTATTTGGTTAAAATTATTTTCATTAATAAAGTAATTCATAATTATTGTGTATAAAAGAAAACGAAATATTGATTGAAATATTCTAAATAATTTATTTATATACAAATTATGAAATAATCCTATAAAAATTAATTTTATAAAAAGAATTAATATGATCGAAATATTGGTTGATACATAAGGTAAAATTGTTAAAAATATAAAAATTAGTAATGTTATTAGATAAACATATTTTTTATAAAATATTTTAATTTTCAATTTTATGTAATTTATAGAAAAAAAATAGCGTAATAAATTCATATTAAGTTGATTAATAAGTTACTTTAAGTAAATAATGTATTATGTTAATATTGATAATATGAAGAGTAAGTGGCGAAATTTGGTAAACGCATCATATTCAAAATATGACAACATTGTTTTGAGGGTTCGAGTCCCTCCTTACTCATTTGTCAGTATTATTAAAAAAAATTTTTTGAAACATTTTTCTCTATGATAAAATAAAACTTAATAGATTACGATATATTAAGGATGATATTATATGACTTTACTTGTTATTGGCAGTACAGGTACTTTAGGTAGACAAGTCGTAAGAAAAGCTTTAAATGAAGGATTTCAAGTAAAATGTTTAGTTAGAAGTTTTCGTAAAAGTTCTTTTTTAAAAGAGTGGGGAGCTGAATTAATATACGGTGATCTTTCATTGGTTGAAAGTATACCTCTAGCTTTATATAGTGTTAGTGCAATCATTGATTGTTCAACAAGTAGGCCAAATGACTTATATAATATTGAATTAATTGAATTGAAAGCAAAATATATTTTAATTGAAGCTGCCATTAAAGCGAATATTAAGCGTTATATTTTTTTCTCTATTTTAAATTCTTTTAATTATCAAGATATCCCTTTAATAAGATTGAAGTTAATGATTGAATATCGTTTAAAAGTATCAGGTCTTAGTTATACTATTTTTTATTTACCTGGTTTTTTTCAAGGATTAATACCGCAATATGCTTTACCGATTTTAGATAAACAATCTGTTTGGATTACAAGTGAATCGTCTTTAATTTTTTATATAAATACGCAAGATGTTGCTAAAATGACAATTCAGAGTTTGTCTATTAAACAGTTTAATAAAAATACTATTCCATTAGTAGGTAATAATCCATGGAAATCATTAGATATTATTAAATTATGTGAACAGATATCAGGTCGTCGTGCTAAAATTAATAAAATTCCTGTTTATTTTCTTAATTTTGTAAAAAACTTTATTAAATTTTTTCAATGGACTTGGAATATTTCAGAAAGGTTAGCATTTATTGAGATGTTAGCGTCTGGTTATAGTACAAATGCACAAATGAAAGAAGTTTTATTTATCTTACAAATTGATAGAAAAGAAATAGAACAACTAGAGTTATATTTACAAGAATATTTTGAACGTATTATGAAAAAGCTTAAAGAATTAAATTATCAAACTTTAAATAATGATAAGAATGTTAATCAAATAGAATTTTAATAAAAAAATTAATATTTGATAATATTAAAAAGTATAAATTTTTTTTTTATTTATACTATATATTATCTATAGATATTTTTTATTTCATAGGAAAATTATTATGCTAACTTTAAAAATTTTTGTTTATACTACAGTTGTTTTTTTCATTTCTTTATTTTTCTTTGGATTTCTTTCCAACGATCCATCTCGTAATCCAAATAGAAAAGATTTAGAATAATTTATTACTATAATAATTAATTATAGTAATAAACAAATTTATACGTTGCTATAATTACATTATTTTTAATTTTTTTTATTCTTGCATTAATCTTATATATGAAGATATTTTTACACCGATATAATGGTTCCTTCGTAAATTTTTAATTATAGTGAGTGATATCATAAAATTATTACTTATTATATAGATAAACTCTTTATATCCTAGTTTTTTTTTCTCATTCAACTGGTTCATAACAATTAGATAATTTTTCTTTGTTTGTATGTTAAATAAATATGGACTGTTATTTATCTTCTCAATAAAATAATTATGAATATTTAATATATTGTTTTCGTTAGTTTTAAACATATTAATTTTTTTAAATTTTTTTAAAAAACTGACTTTTTCCTTACATTTTTTTTGTTTTTTATTCATGGTAAAATAAAAATTTTCCTGTAAAAACCAGTTACCTTCAATATGTTCTAAAAGTGGATATAAATTTTTGTTCATTTATTATAAAAAAGATAGTTAATTAATAATTTATTTAATAGTTAATTCAGTATATTATAAAAAGCAAAACATTTTTTTTTACTTTAATATGTTTAATAATTATAATTAAATATATTAAAATATCTTTAATTATAATTTAGTTTAAATATTAAAGAATGAAATATTGGAATTTAAAAAAAATTAATCAATCCGCTTTTGAAAAAACAGGAATTGTTCCACGTTCAATGAATAAACTTTTTAATCGTTTTAAGCAAGAACTAAACCCTAACGCAGAAGTTGAAGCTTTAGAAGAGTTTAAAGTAACTAAATATCAAACCTCGACGTCTGTAAAGTATATAATAGTTTTACTTATTACTCCAATTCTGATTAATCAGATATCAAAAATATCTATATTAGACCCATTAGTAAATCATTTATGGAATAGAAATAGTTCCAATATTTTTTTGAATCGTTCTCAAGAAGAAAGAGCTTTTGCTGATTTACAACGTTTTGAAGAGAATTTACATTTTGAAATTTTAATAGGTAAACTTGATGCCTTATCTATTGAAAGTGTACATAAAAAAATATCTGCTAAAGCATTAGAGATAGCATTAGAGTATTCACAAGAAAGCGCTAATGCTATTAAAAATATTTTAGCCGATTTTATTTCAATTATTATTTTTCTTTCAATTCTAATTATTAATAAAAGACAATTTTCAATATTAAAATCTTTTATTAACGAATTAATTTATGGTCTAAGTGATACTGCAAAAGCATTTCTTATTATTTTATTTACCGATATTTTTGTTGGATTTCATTCTCCTCATGGATGGGAAATTGTCATTGAAGCCATTTTAAGACATTTTGGCTTACCTGAGAGTAGAGATTTTATTTTTATTTTTATTTCAACTTTTCCTGTTGTATTAGATACAATATTTAAATATTGGATCTTTAGATATTTAAATAAAATATCTCCTTCTGCTGTTGCTACTTATCATAATATGAATGAATAAATTCATTTTAATTCATATTACTCTAAAATAATTGAGCTAAATTTAATAATTCTAAACTAACTATCAATAGTAGATATAAAATTTTTATATTAGATTATAAATTTAGGTTTCATTTATTTAATTTTTATAATATTTAACCTTATCTCTTTCATGTTTCAAATAGCAAAAAATATCAATTTACTTTTGCGCAAATTTTTATTATACTAGAATCATTACATTATATGCATCTGTGGCCGAGAGGCCGAAGGCAGCGGACTCATGTGCGACCCGTTTTTAGGTGTTAAAGGTTCAAAAATGAATTATTTAGCTAACTAAAGATTAAATTCAAATTTATTTAATTAACTGTATTTCTTAATGTTAGTGAATTCTAACTATTCTAAATCATGAATATAATTTTATAATCAATTTAGTAGTATTTTAGCCTTAAGTAATTCTAAATTAAGCAGATTATTCAAATAGTTGATATAACTAGTTAAACCAACCTTTGTTAGAAGTATTAATACAAAAATATTTATATAATTTCATTATTTGTAATTATTTAACCCTTATACTTAATTATTGTGAGTTAATATAAGTATGATTAATTTAAGTGGTTGTTAATATATAAAATGGAGTTTAAGTCAACATTATTAAAGAAATACGGAACGGAGTAAATAAATAGTAATTCTTTATTTAAGTTTTAAATTAAAGAAAATCATTAGGCATAACATACTATTTATAAAGACATAATAAAAAGCAAATGCTGACGTATTGTGCTTATTATTAAATATATATTGAAGTAAAAAAGTAATAATTTACGAATGATAAAAAAAAAAAAAAATTTATTGTTTAATAAATAAAATTACTTTTTGGGACAAGCTTCCATGGCCAAAAATTAGTCTTCGTCTATTAATGATAACAAAACAGATATACAAAGCAATGAAAAAATATGATTTAATTTATGTATATAAGTTGCAAAAATATCTTATTAATTGTAACGAAGGTAAAGTGGTATTAATAAATAAAATTTTATCTAATTTACAATTATATTATAATAATTGTATTAATATTAAATTATTAATCAACAATATAAATAAACTAGATTTACTGTATTCATTATTTATTACAACGGCACAGATTGATAACTCATTTTTTGACCAAATTAAAAAAAATTTAATTTATATATCAATCAAACCAACATGGACAGCTAAAGTAGCAAAACATTCAACCGAGTTGATTAGAATAATACCATTAAATTATTTATTAAATACGCATGAAAATATAAATAGCAATTATTTTTTAAGTAAAATTATTATAAAAAAAATAAGTTGTTATAACTATACTAATAAGTCAATTAATCAATGGCTAAATAAAAATATTTGCCTAAATTTAGAATACATACCCTATATTAATAAAAGCATATTTAATCAATCTGAGTTTAATACTAATGTTCTAGAGTGTTTATACTCCTTAATTAGTAAAATAATGGAAAATGATTTGTTTTGGTACAAATTTAATTACATCAGAAGCAGCAAAAATTTTTTTAAAATTATTAATAATAAAATAATAATTAAATTAAATCATTGTAAAAAACAAAATACAACAATAAGTACCTTTAATTTAATCTTTAAACAACTATTATATAGAAAAACATATAAAAATATTAATAAAATTAATATTTTTAATAATTATAAAAAAATATTAAATAATATCAAATCATTATATAAAAATCATTACTTTAGTTCTGTTACATTTATTTCACTAGATCTGATTGAAAGTTGTAATAAAATTATAAATTATTTTATTTATACATTAGGAAAAAAACAAATAATTAATTATGACCATGCGTATAAACAAAAGACAATAAATCAATTATTAAATAAATTTATTTACTTTTGTAATGTTCAGTATTTATATAAACATTATTTATTAACACAAAAAATATGAACATTAAATAACAATATATATTTGCAAAAAAATAAGTGGTAGCCGTATGAAATGAAAGTTTCAAGTACGGTTTTGTAAGAGCGATTTTAAAAAAAAATCTACTCTAATAATCCGCCATCCCTTAGGGACACCGCTGGTTCGAATCCAGCCAGATGCAATAGTATTATTTAAAAATAATTTATTTTATAAATCAGACTTAAAGTTAAAGCGGGTAGCGGGAATCGAACCCGCATCATTAGCTTGGAAGGCTAAGGTTTTACCACTAAACTATACCCGCTACATAGCTATATAAAATTATTATATCATATCAAAATTTATTTAACAAATATTTATTTAACTCCTTCTAATTGTATTTTAAGAAACAAAGCTATATCTTTTGCTTGTTGTTCAACCTCCTGAATTGAAAGTGGTTCTCCAACTTTAGTAAGAGGAATTTCTCGTTTATCCTTAGTTTTCAGATAAATTTCTCTTTTAGGAGATAAACCATCTTGAATATTAATTTTAATTGAATATATTTCAGCAATTTTGTATTGTAATTTCAATATACGACTTTTTCCCGGAAATCCAAGTCTAAAAATAGTAATAATGCCCGTTTTATTATTAAATTCATTATATCCACTACCAACATTGAAAACAATAGTATACCATAGAAAAAAGCTAGTTAATACTCCAGTCATACCATAAAATGTCATAGCCGCTCCTTGAGGTAAAAAAAGTATATTTTTATTATTTACAACAAATAAATTATTAAAATATAATTCTAAATAACTTTTTATTCCTATAAAAAAAAAGCTAAAACCACCTATTAAAATAATAGCAGCCCAAAAATAATTACTAAATCTACGCGACCCTAATATCTTATCTATTTTAATTTGGTTCATATATTTATACCTCAATATTTTGAAATTATGTATAAATATTAACAATCATTAAACAAATAATTAATGAACAACTATTTAGATTATTAATATTTCCAACATTGATCTACTTAAAAAATAATTAAATTAGTTTAATAGATTGTAAACTAAAGTATAAGCTTAATGCTAAAGCCGTAAAGAATATTAGAAAAAATGTATAGCTAATAAATATTGACATAAATTATTTCCTCCTGTTTATGTTTAATATACACTAAAATAATGATGTGTAATTTTTATTGTAAAATTGTTAATATTTTAACTTAAAATAAAAATTATTTGTTAATATTTACTTGTATAAATATTAAACTTATTATTTTTCCAAAAGTAAACTTATGACAAATTTTATTCAACCTTATAATAGAGACCCATTTGTAGGTAATTTATCAACACCAATTAGTACATCAACCTTTACAAAAAATTTATTAAGTAATCTTCCTGCTTATAGAAGAGGATTATCACCTTTATTAAGAGGTTTAGAAATAGGAATGGCACATGGTTATTTTATAATTGGACCATTCGATAAATTAGGACCATTGAGAAATACGGATATTGCATTATTATCTGGTTTTTTATCAGCTGTTGGTTTAATTGTTATTTTAACAGCTTGTTTATCGATGTATGGATCAGTATCTTTTACAAATACTACCGATGAATCAAAAGATGTCTTACAAACAGCTAGCGGATGGAGTCAATTCACTGCTGGTTTTTTTGTTGGTGCAGTAGGTGGTTCTGGTTTTGCTTATTTGCTCCTAGCTAATTTACCACATATACAAAACTTAGGATTATCTTAAAGCAAAATCTATTTAATAAAGTTCATTGTATAAAAGCATTATTTATCATTATATAAGCTAGTAAAGGGACTTGAACCCACAACCTGCTGATTACAAATCAGCTGCTCTACCAATTGAGCTATACTAGCAGTTACTATTCTTCTACGAAAATAATGCATAGTTATTTTTTTATGATTGATTAACTATACATTATTTAGAGGATAAGAAGATCAATTTTTTATGACTATTTAATGTGTAGAATCAAATGTTTTATGAATATTTTCTGTATAATAATTGATTGTTTCATCTAGACAAATAAAAGACCAACCAATAGGTACCTCAATATTATTTTCTGTATTTCCTTCGTCAATTGTTATATCATTAATATCTAAATTACTATACTTTTCATGATAAATATTTTTTAAGTTTGATACCATTTAATTATATCCTTATTGTTTAATCCAATACTATTATATTAAGCTAAAATTAATTTACATATAGGTAATCATATCATATAAATTATAAATTGTCACTATAAAAAATAGTACAAGAACAATAAAATTTTGTACATCATATAACTATAGTTTTATTTTATGTAAAGATTTAATTATTTTTGATGATACTTTTACTTTTATCCAACAATTTTTTTTACTGGACCATATTCTTTTTTTATGTAAATTAACATGTTGAACTTTTTTAGTTTTTATATTCGAATGGGATACCTGATGACCATTATTAGAAGTTTTACCGGATATTTGACAAATTTTAGACATAATTATTTATTGTTTTTTAATTAATAAGATATTAGTTGATAAACTTATTGAAATTACAGTCTATATATATTTATTTAATGTATTTAATAAGGTTGATCTAGGTACGGCGCCTATAACTGTATCAACTTTTGTACCGTTTTTAAAAATCATTAACGTAGGTATACTTCTTATACCATATTCTGCTGCAACGCTAGCATTTAAATCAGTATTAATTTTTACAACTTTTATAATATTTTCATATTCTTTAGATATTTCATTTATTACAGGAGCTATCATTCTACAAGGACCACACCAAGGTGCGCCGAAGTCTACTAAAACAATTTTATTAGACTGAATAACTTCTGAGTTAAAATCGGAATCTAAAACTTGTACAATAGGCAAAATAAATTTCTCCATTAGTTATTTATTGCTACTCCAATCCTAGCATAAAATATATTAATAAACTATTTATAAATAAAGTTTCTTAAAATCATATAAAAAAATATTAACAAAAATTATCACATTAATAAATAATATTACGATTATTTGATAACAATATAGTGATAAATTTATATTTAAAGATAGCTATTTTCAATACAATTATAAATAGTCTTTAAAAGATATAAAATTGTATTCCTAAAATAGTTAACTTTATATATAATGATACTGCCTTAAATTCAAGGAGGAGCACATGTCTAACTCTGTAGAAGAACGGACAAGAATTAAAAATGAGCGTTACGAGGCTGGTGTAATTCCTTATGCAAAAATGGGATACTGGGATCCTAATTATGTAATTAAAGATACTGATGTATTAGCTTTATTTAGAGTTACTCCACAACCAGGCGTAGATCCAGTAGAAGCTTCAGCTGCAGTTGCCGGTGAATCATCTACAGCTACATGGACTGTTGTATGGACAGATTTATTAACTGCATGCGATCTTTATCGCGCTAAAGCATACAAAGTTGATGCTGTTCCAAATACAACTGATCAATATTTTGCATATATCTCATATGACATTGATCTATTTGAAGAAGGATCTATTGCTAACTTAACAGCTTCAATTATTGGTAATGTATTTGGATTTAAAGCGGTTAAAGCTTTAAGATTAGAAGACATGCGTTTACCTGTAGCTTATCTAAAAACGTTTCAAGGTCCTGCTACAGGTATCGTTGTAGAACGTGAACGAATGGATAAATTTGGACGCCCATTCTTAGGTGCAACTGTAAAACCTAAATTAGGTTTATCTGGAAAAAACTATGGAAGAGTAGTATATGAAGGTCTTAGAGGTGGATTAGATTTTCTTAAAGATGATGAAAATATTAACTCTCAACCATTTATGCGTTGGAAAGAAAGATTTTTATATTCAATGGAAGCTGTAAACCGCTCAATTGCTGCAACAGGAGAGGTGAAAGGTCATTACATGAATATCACAGCAGCAACAATGGAAGATATGTATGAAAGAGCTGAGTTCGCTAAACAACTAGGTACAGTCATTATAATGATTGATTTAGTAATTGGGTATACAGCAATTCAAACAATGGCTGTTTGGTCTCGTAAAAATGATATGATTTTACATTTACATAGAGCTGGTAATTCAACTTATTCTCGTCAAAAAATTCATGGAATGAATTTTAGAGTTATTTGTAAATGGATGCGTATGGCTGGTGTAGATCATATTCATGCCGGTACAGTAGTAGGAAAACTTGAAGGAGATCCTTTAATGATTAGGGGATTCTATAATACTTTACTTGAATCATACTTAGATGTTAATTTGCCTCAAGGTATATTCTTTGCACAAGATTGGGCCTCTTTACGTAAAGTAACTCCAGTTGCTTCAGGTGGTATCCATTGTGGTCAAATGCATCAACTACTAGATTATCTAGGAAATGATGTTGTTCTTCAATTTGGAGGTGGTACAATTGGACATCCAGATGGAATACAAGCAGGCGCAACAGCAAATCGTGTAGCTCTAGAATCAATGGTAATTGCGCGTAATGAAGGTCGTGATTATGTAACACAAGGACCTCAAATACTACAAGATGCAGCAAAAACATGCGGTCCTTTACAAACAGCATTAGATTTATGGAAAGACATTACATTTAACTATACTTCTACAGATACGGCTGACTTTGTAGAAACTCCAACAGCTAATGTTTAAATTTAAAAAATAATTAATATTGAATACCTATTTAGATAGTTGATTATTTATAATAAGCTAGCATCTATCAACAAACATTAATCATTATAAGGAGTATAGAAAAGTGAGATTAACTCAAGGAACTTTTTCCTTTTTACCTGACCTAACTGACGAACAAATCAAAAGCCAATTAAATTACGCTATTTCTCAAAGCTGGGCTATTAATATTGAATACACTGATGATCCTCATCCTCGAAATAATTATTGGGAATTATGGGGTTTACCTTTATTTGATGTTAAAGATGCTGCAACTATTATGTATGAAATAAATAGCTGTCGCAAACAATGTACTAATTGTTATGTAAAATTAAACGCATTTGATAATACAAGAGGTGTTGAAAGTTGCGTACTATCTTTTATTATTAATAGACCATCTCTTGAACCTGGATTTGAATTAGTAAGAACAGAAGATATTGGTAGAAACCAAAAATACTGTTTCCGTAGTTATGCTACAAGTAAACCAGAAGGCTCTAGATATTAATAATACTAAATTAAATAACTTATTTAATTAAATTAAAGAATGTAATAAATAATAAAATTATTACATTCTTTTAAATGTAAATAAATTTAAAATTAAAGTTTAATCATATTAGCATAAAAAAATAAATTTAAAACTATGACTACACAACAAACAGAAAATACTCTATTAAATCTAAAAGAAGAATATGATAAAACAAAAATACAAGAAATCATAGATGAGCTTGAACAGGAACTTATAGGATTGAAACCAGTAAAAACTCGTATCAAAGAAATTGCTGCATTACTACTTATAGACCGCTTAAGAAATCAGTTAAACTTGGTTTCGGGTAGTCCCGGATTACATATGTCATTTACTGGTAGTCCTGGTACAGGCAAAACAACTGTAGCAATGAAAATGGCAGATATTTTACATAGATTAAATTATATAAGAAAAGGTCACTTATTAACAGTAACAAGAGATGATTTAGTTGGACAATATATTGGTCATACAGCTCCAAAAACAAAAGAAGTTTTAAAACAAGCGATGGGCGGTGTACTTTTCATAGATGAAGCTTACTATTTATATAAACCAGATAATGAAAGAGATTATGGCGCTGAAGCAATTGAAATTTTACTTCAAGTAATGGAAAATCAAAGAGATGACTTAGTCGTAATTTTTGCAGGTTATAAAGAAAAAATGGATAAATTTTATGAATCTAATCCAGGATTATCATCAAGAGTAACAAATCATGTTGATTTCCCAGATTATACTGCTCAAGAATTACTTGAAATAGCTAAATTAATGTTAGAAGAGCAACAATATCAATTTGCAAAAGATGCTGATGAAGTATTATTAGATTATGCAGATAGAAGAATGAAGCAACCTCATTTTGCAAATGCTAGAAGTATTAGAAATGCAATTGATAGAGCTAGAATGAGACAAGCTAATCGAATTTTTTCTAGTGGGGATAAAATACTAACAAAGTCAGACTTAATTACTATACAATCAGAAGATATAATGAAAAGTAGATTATTTAATTCAATTTAAATTAAATACATCAAATTATTGACAATTTATATTAAAATTAGATAAATTAATAATATAGCTTTATATATTAGCAAGATATATAAAAATAATTAGGCGGTATAGCTAAGTGGTAAGGCAGAGGATTGCAAATTCTTTATCCCCAGTTCGAGTCTGGGTACCGCCTAGTAGTAAATTTAAAAAATATGGGGATGTGGTGGAATGGTAGACACAACAGACTTAAAATCTGTTGATCTTTAATTGATCGTGAGGGTTCAAGTCCCTCCATCCCCATTAACTAAATAGAAAGAATTCATTAATTATCAAAATTTATAAAATAGTCTATATTCTTAGATGAAATAAACAAAATGTGTATATGCATAAATTGTAGACATATCCATATATGTAAAACATATCAATTCATAGAGAAACAACATAAAAATCAAAAAATTAAAGATATATTAAATTACTTTACACCAATTAATACAATTATTACTGTTAAAATTAATAAAAAGTACTTAAACATTTATTTAGACTGGGATTTAAAAGAATGCTCCTCATTTATAGAAAAACCAGGTAACTGGTTAACTTTCTAATTAAAAAATGTTCACCCAAAAATATATGAAGATTTTTTTTACATTAACTATATAAATTATTACTATTATATTCTAATGATGTTTTTAATAACTCAGTATTTACATTAGATTCCCTAACCAATGTTATCTTGCCAGTTTTTGCTATTTGAAGAATATTATATTGATTTAAAATCTGTTGAATAGCAAAAATTTTTCCTGGATCTCCAGTTATCTCTAATGTTAAAGAAATATTTGAGATATCTACAATTTTTGCTCGAAATATATTAGCAATTTCTAAAATATGAGATCGATGTTGAGGTAGAGCAGAAATCTTTATTAGCATTAACTCACGCTCAATACAAGGAATATTAGTAACATTCTGAACATCTAGAATATTAATTAGTTTATGTAGTTGCTTAATTAATTGTTCAATTGTTCGATTATCACCTCTAATACTCATAGTTATTCTTGATATACCTTCTTTTTCTGTTTGACCAACAGCTAAACTATCAATATTAAATCCTCTTCTCGCAAATAAACCAGATATTCTAGACAAAACACCAGACTCATCTTCGACGAGAACAGAAAGTGTATGTTTCATAATATCTTCCTTAGTAAACTAAAAAATATAGATAAATATATATTTAATGTTATAATAATTTACATGTATTTACCAATAAGTTAGAATAAACTGAGAAGTATAAAAATTTTAATAAGGTTAAATTTAACAATCATTGAAAAAAAAATACGATAATGAATCTTTAGTAAATGAGTCAATTAATTATCCTCAAGTACGTCTTATAGACTATTTGGGTAAACAATTAGGAATCTGTTCATCTAAAGAAGCAATGTCAATTGCTTCAAATCAAGGATTAGATTTAGTTATGATAAGTGATAAGTCTAATCCTCCTGTATGTAAAATAATTGATTATGGTAAATACAAATTTAGTCAAGAAAAAAAGGCAAAAGAAGCTAAAAAGAAACAGCATAATGCAGCTATTAAAGAAGTTAAAATGAGATACAAAATTGAGAATCATGATTATCAAGTCAGATTAAATCAAGCATTAAAGTTTCTACAATCAGGAGATAAGGTCAAGACAACAATTACATTTCGAGGAAGAGAAGTTCAGCATATTAATTTAGCAATTGAACTATTAAACAAAATGGCACAGGATTTAAAAGAAATATCTATTGTACAACAAATACCAATTAAAGATGGAAAAAATATTACAATGATTTTAGCACCCACAAAAAAATAAAGTATTAAAAGATGTTCTCTTTATAATAAAATAGAATAAAATAACTACATATAAATAATAAACACAAATAATAGGAATATTTAAATATGTCTCGTTATAGAGGACCAAGACTAAGAATAATAAGAAGATTAGGTGACTTACCAGGATTAACTAGAAAAAATAGTAAAAAAACAGCTCCAGCTGGTGAACATGGACAACAATTACGCAAACCATCAGAATATGCTTTAAGATTAGAAGAAAAACAAAAATTAAGATACAATTATGGTATCAGTGAAAAACAACTACTGAAAAATATTAAAAAAGCTAAAAAGGTTCAAGGATCAACAGGAGTAATTCTACTACAAATTTTAGAAATGCGACTAGATAATACCTTATTTAGACTTGGAATTGCACCAACTATACCAGCAGCTAGACAACTTGTTAATCATAAACATATTGTGGTTAATGACAAAATAGTATCTATATCTAGCTATGAATGTAAACCTGGTGATCTCATTAAAATTAAAAACAAAAACTCATCGAATAAAATAATTAAAAAATATATGGAATATCCAAATTTAATTAGCTTACCAAATCACTTAACATTTGAAAAAGAGACCTTGTTAGCAAAAGTTAATGGAATTGTGGAAAGAGATTATGTAGGACTACAACTCAACGAACTACTTGTAGTTGAGTACTATTCTAGAAAATAATACCCAAATTAATCAATTAAAATTATATAAATAAATAATTTTACCAATTAGTTGGCTGTCTACTTGTAAGAGACCAAAAAACTCTAATAACAAATGTTTTTAAAAATACACTTTTATTTAATAACCAAAATTTTAGTCCAGATGTATGTGCTAAACTTGTATATGAATATTTTTGTATAAAATTATATGTTTGTAATGAAGGCAAAAAAATTATATTACTATAATTTTTTTTATAATTTTTCTCTTGAATAAAAGCTTCAAAGTTTGAAACATATACATCTGGTGCAGAAGGTAAATCATAGTCAGAATTATTTTGCTTAAATTTTTTCCATGCACCTATTAAAGTTTTGTAATTAAGAAAAGCAGCTTCATACTGCACGTTAATTTGATCTTTCTTAAAAGAATATAAATAGTCTAATTTTTTAACATAATTAGAATATTTTTTCTTTACATACATAGGTTTAATTAAATAAATAGGCTGTCCTTGAAAAGAATTATTACTGTATTTTTGTTTTATATTAAAAGAAACGTTTGTATATTTTTTGTATTTAGATATACAATCACTAATTTCTGTTAAATCAGGTATTAACCTAAATTCAATATTTTTAGTTCTTAACATCATTAATTTGTAATATAATTGCATATTTGCAGGAACCACATTAATATTACTAGATAAAGTGGAGTTGTAACAATTAGCTTTAATATAATTTGTATATTCTGTAGCATCCTGTGGATTAACAAATAACAAACCGACATATAAATTTTTACTTTGTTCATTTGAATTAATCAAGTAGCTGAATCTATTCAAAAAAAATCTACTTTTTGATAATTGATCAACAGATTCCGAAACAACAATTTCTTGATTATCGTTAATAATAACAAATAAAGGAAGTGAAAAATTAAATAACTTTGAAGTACTATTTCTAAAAATATTACCGACATCTTTTTTTAAATTAGAAAATATAAAATTTTTAAAGTTCAAAAGTTTTAGCCATTTATATTTTAAATAAATATCATCTTTTTTTACAGGAATAAGAGTAGTAGAATTATAGATGTCATTAGTAACAACATTTACTTTCCCACTAAGAAGGTCTTTACTAAATTTATACAGAAAATTTTTATACTCATTATTTTTATACACAGATAAGCCGGATATTTTTAATTTAAGAATATAATTATTAGATAGAGCATTTGAAGGTGAAAGAAAAATTGTTTCTTGCAAATACTTATTGATAAGTTTTTGCCAAAAATTACGAAAAAGCAAATTTTTATTTTCAATTTTTCTAGCAAATAAATTATAAGATACTTCTATATTATCAAAATTAGTTTTTGATATAAATACCTTATTAAAAAATTTTTTTGAATGTTGATTAATAGTGTCACGAGATTCGCGCTTAAATTGCTGCTGACAAAACTCTTGAGTTTTAATATAATTTTGTCCAAGTTTATACAATAAAATGAAATTAAATAAAATCATCAAATTTAACCATAAATAATAATTAAGTATAAATAAAAATATATAATAATAAAAAATATTACAACAGATATTAATCACTGAAGTGACAAAAAATAAAATTTCGTTAATAAATAAGACATTATACATCTTGGAACTGGTGGGATTTGAACCCACGTCCATATAAATATAGTAATTAATTTATGAATATTTAACTAAAACTTTAAATTGAAATTCTTTATACTTTACTAATTAAGAAATGAATAATAATACAAAATGCAATTATACTTCACAGTTAGAGCATTCTTTCAATAAATTCATAAATTGAAGCAAGAAAATAAAATTTAAGATTCTAAAAATTTATGCTACAGATAAATTTTTAGAAAAAAAGATAATGTTATGTTTTGCAATTAAATTACTATTATTTTTTATATATTTAATATTTGTTATGCTAATAAATGAGTTAAACATACAAAATATTAATAAATTGGATGAGTTAAATAAAAAATAACTAAAATATTAATATGTAGAAATCCTTTCAGTCCCTAATTTTATTAACTATTATAATTTTTTAGTTCAAAAACTACAAGTTCACTATAAATATAGGCAAGGAAGGATTTGAACCTTCGACTACCAAAGTCGGAATTTGGCACTCTATCCACTGAGTTACATGCCTGTATATCTAATTAATATTAATTAACAAATCATACCATAAGTTATCATTTATAAAATGATAAATATTAACCCTGAATATACAATTGTTCTAAATTAATAGAAATATTAGCTCTCAAAATTTCTTTACCTAAATATAGTTTATGAGATGTACAAAGCTGTTGAATATTAACAAACATTGATAATAAAATAAACATTCGATTAATATCAATAAAATAAGTTACAAAACAAACAGGGTAAGTATAAATATTTTTTTTATTATCATTTTGATTAAAACAATAAATTTCGACTTTTTCTTGATTAAGAATACGAATCATAACATAACTATTATCTATCAAAACATAAATAAATTAAATTTTAGTACGAAAATTTAATTATATTATATATAAAAAATACAATAGTAAATAAAAAATTAAATGTCATGGAGGCCAAATTATGCAAGATGCTATCACTAATATTTTAAATAAATATGATATAACAGGAAAATACTTAGACAAAATAGGTATACAAGAAATAGAAATATACCTAAGTTCAGCAATAGATAGATTAACAGTTACAGAGATAATTGCAAACAACTCATCTAAGATAGTTAAAGAAACAGCAAATAGACTATATTCAGAACAACCAGAATTATTAAGACCAGGAGGTAATTCTTATACAACAAGAAGATATGCGACATGTTTAAGAGATATTGACTATTACTTACGCTATGCAAGCTATTCATTGATTGCAGGAAATACTGAGTTATTAAACGAAAGACTATTAGATGGATTAAAAGAAACATACTTATCATTAAGTGTTCCAATCGGACCAATAATTAGAAGCATTGAAATACTAAAAGAGGTTGTAAATAATGAAGTAAAAAATCAAAATATTAGTGCAAAAAATCAGCAAATTTGTATTCAACCATTTGAATATATAAGTTTAAGTTTAAGTGAACAAAATATATAAAAATCATACAAAATATAGTGAATAGATATTTTAATCTTATTGAATTTTTAAAAAAACAATTATCCTACGACTTTATGTTATTTAATATAAGTATACTTAGCTTAATGTTGGGTTTTTTTTTGCAAATATTTTATCCACAATACCATCACAAACAGGAGATTGGAATATAATAAGTGGCTCAATTATTGTTACAGTAAATGAACTAATCAATAAATTTGTATATAAAACAAAAAATATAGATAAACTTTTAATCCTAAAACTAATAAATAATATAAAAGTAGGAATTATATACGGATTATTTGTAGACGCATTTAAGCTTGGTAGTTAATATATTAACTATTTTTATTAAAAGATATTAAGTATCAGAGAGTGGCATAATTACTATTTTAAAACTATATAGAGACATTAATAGACAATTAAGCATCTCTGATACAAAGTTTTAAATAAAAAATATTATAATTCTTTATATAAACGAAATATCATCTAACATACTTAAAAATAATGCCGGATCACCAGCTTTTAATATTTGCTCTTGAGGTCTAAATCTACGAATAGTACCTGACCAAGAGATTTGAGGCATAAATTGCTTAGGAAGAAAGCTATAATTTAAACGAGGAGTTTTTAAATTAAAAGGGATTTCTCCTTTATTTCGTTGAAAAATAATTCGCCTTCTCTGATAAGGAACAGTATTATCTCCAAAATTTTCTAAATACTCTTCACTACTTAACAATAAATCAATAAAACATTCTAATCCTTTAGAAGCTATTAAAATAGAAAATGCAAGCTTTTCCCTGTCATTATAAATATCTCTTCCTAAAATACGTTGAACACAAAGCTCAACAAAACGGTAATTATTATTAACATCATAATTTAAATAACGAAATTGAGATGACAATAATAAACCTTTAATAAAATCTTTAATTGTAATTTGACTAAATCGCAATTGAGATTCTGAAAAAGGTTGTCGAGTAATAGATAATATTTGGTGTTCGCTAAATATCTGTCTATAACATGCCCAAATAATTTCATCTACCTCAATAGAAGAAGGCAAATTTTCTGTAGTATAAAGTTTAGGCTGCTCCTCCCCTGCTAGAAACTCAAAACTATTAACTCTATGATTATGAGTGGACAAAGAATATTTTAAAATAGGAATAGACATAAACTAGTCTCCATGTTAATTCTAAACTAATAAAAACAATAAAATTTTTTATACTAATGCAATAAAACAAAGTTTATAACAATATTATACTGAAATTTAAACTAATAACAGAAATTTAACTAAAAGATTTTATTTAAAATATTATAAAAAATAAAATTTTAGGTGGCAATAAAAATAAAATGAGCAGTATAAATAGATTAACTTTAGAACAAGAGTTTAAAATAGCACTCTACATAAATAAAATAAATATATTAAATAATAAAAATACAAAAAGATACTTACTAAATGTACTAAAAAAAGTGATGATTAAAGATAATGTAATAAAGTATTGTATTAAAAATACTATCAACTAAATAATTTCATTTAATATTAATTAATATTAATTTGTTATATATTTAATACAGACATCTTTTATATTATAATTCGATACAAATACATCAGCTAGTTAAAAGCAACAGCTGAAACCTGGCATTTTTAAAATACCAACAGAAAATAACAATATTAAGGAGAGCTCAATGCTTGATGCATTTTCTAGAGTTGTAGTAAATTCAGATTCGAAAGCAGCATATGTAAGCGGAAGTGATTTACAAGCACTTAAAACATTTATTAAGGATGGAAACAAACGTTTAGACGCAGTAAATTATATTGTTTCTAATTCTAGTTGTATAGTTTCTGATGCTGTTTCTGGCATGATTTGTGAAAATCCAGGTCTAATTACTCCAGGTGGAAATTGTTACACTAATCGTCGTATGGCAGCTTGTTTAAGAGATGGAGAAATTATTTTACGTTACGTATCATATGCTCTTCTTGCAGGAGATGCATCTGTATTAGAAGATCGTTGCTTAAATGGATTAAAAGAAACTTATATTGCTCTTGGTGTACCAACAAATTCTTCTGTTAGATCTATTTGTATAATGAAAGCAGCAGCCGTTTGTTTTGTTAATAATACTGCACCTAAAAGAAAAATTGAAGTTGCTGAAGGTGACTGTACTGCATTAGCATCAGAAGTAGCTAGTTACTGCGATAGAGTTGTTGCAGCAATTAGCTAAAGTTAAAAACAATTTAATTACAAACAACATTAAATCATCAAGAAATAAGATTTAGGAGATAAACATGAAATCAGTTATCACTACTACAATTAGCGCTGCAGATGCTGCGGGACGCTACCCATCTACTTCTGACTTACAATCAGTACAAGGAAATATTCAACGTGCTGCAGCAAGATTAGAAGCTGCAGAAAAATTAGGTTCAAATCATGAAGCAGTAGTAAAAGAAGCAGGAGATGCTTGCTTCAGTAAATATGGCTATTTAAAAAGTCCTGGAGAAGCTGGTGAAAACCAAGAAAAAATTAACAAATGTTATAGAGATCTTGATCACTATATGCGTTTAATTAACTACACTCTTGTTGTAGGCGGAACAGGTCCACTTGATGAATGGGGAATCGCTGGAGCTCGCGAAGTTTACAGAGCTTTAAATCTTCCTAGCGCAGCATATGTTGCATCACTTGTATTTACTAGAGATAGATTATGTATTCCTAGAGATATGAGTGCACAAGCTGGTGTTGAATTCTGTACAGCATTAGATTATTTAATTAATTCTCTAATCTAAATTAAAATACTTAATAAGCTAATAATAAGTACATCGAAGTTCTTAATTAAGAACTTCGATTTTTTTTATAAATTATAATATATCTTATAAGCATAAAATTTAAAATGATAATGAAAAACAATGGACACAAACTTAATAGAAAACACTTTAATCAATATATCATTTGCACTATTGCTTATAGGATTAATTATTTATTGGTTAAACTTAATCATTACTCAGAATACTAAAATAAATTACTTAGGTATAAGTTTAACTATTCTAATCAATATCATGTTAGCACTATCTTTGCTTACAAGATGGATACACAATAAATATTTCCCATTAAGTAATTTATATGAATCAATGATTTTTTTAGCATGGTCAATAACATTTATCCAAATATTAATAGAAAGTAAAACAAAAAATAAACTCATTGGTTCAATTACTATTCCAATAGTACTGTTTATAGTTGCATTTACTAACTTATCATTACCAAATGAATTAAAGCTTGCTAGTCCTTTAGTGCCAGCTTTACAATCTAATTGGTTAATGATGCACGTAACAGTTATGATAATAAGTTATGCTACCTTAATTATTGGATGTCTACTTTCTATATTATTTTTAGTAATTTCTAGTAATAAAATAATTAAGATACAAGGCAATTCGAATAATAATTTCAAAAAAGTTTTGTTTCAATATGAAATAAATGATACCAACCAAATACTTCAAAAAGTTGACACTAAGAACTCAATTAATAGAATAAGCCTTATGCAATCATTAGATAACCTAAGCTATAGAATAATAGGATTAGGATTTCCTTTACTAACAGTCGGAATTATTTCTGGAGCTGTCTGGGCTAATGATGCCTGGGGAACATATTGGAGTTGGGACCCAAAAGAGACATGGGCATTAATAACTTGGATAATATTTGCAATATATTTACATTCTAGATTAAACAAACAAATGAATGGTAAAAAACCTGCAATTATAGCATCATTAGGATTTATAATAATATGGATATGTTATTTAGGCGTGAATTTTCTTGGTAAAGGTTTACATACCTATGGATGGTTATTGTCATAAAAACTTAATATATCTTATATAAAGTAAATAATTCAACAAATTTAATTATAATTATAATCGTGTTATATAAAAAATAAAAAGACATATCATCAACTCATGGAACCCAATAGTTATAGTATATTCAAAATTATATCAATGAATGATTTATGGTCAGCAAAAATTGCAACTATTATGATATTATCTAATCTAATTAGTATCGGAATTGGTAGATACGCAATAAAAATAAGAGGTTTAGGACCATCAATGCCAGTATTAGGTTTAGCAGGACTTGGATTGCCAGAATTACTTGCAACTACAAGTCTAGGACATATTATCGGAGCTGGTACAATTTTAGGACTAAGAAGTATTAATTTCCTATCTTAAATTAAAAATTAAGATAGAAAATTTAAAACTAACTTAATGTTAAAGGAGATTCATAAAATTGACCAATTTTACGAAATTTATGATATCTCATTTTTTTTCTTTTTTCACTAGATAGAGATAGCAAAAAATTTAATTTTAAAATAATTTTCTTTTTTAGAAAATTAAAAGCTTGCTTAGGATTAGATTGAGAGCCACCTACAGGCTCTTTAACAATATCATCAATAATACCTAATAACTTTAAGTCAGAAGATGTTATTTTTAATGACTCTGCAGCAATCGGAGATTTCGTACTATCTTTCCACAAAATTGCAGCACATGCTTCAGGAGTAGCAACAGTATATACTGCATACTCAAGCATTAAAACAACATCTCCAACACCAATACCTAATGCTCCTCCTGATCCTCCTTCTCCAATAACAGTACATACAATTGGAACATCAAAAGAAAACATCTCTTTAAGATTTACTGCAATAGCTTCACCTTGTCCTAATTCTTCGGCTTCAATACCAGCCCAAGCACCAGGCGTATCAATAAAAGTTAAAATAGGAAAATTAAATCTATTAGCATGTTTCATTAATCTAAGAGATTTACGATATCCACCTGGAGAAGCCATTCCAAAGTTTCTAATAACATTATCATTTGTATCTTTACCTCTTTGATGGCCTATAAAAATAACTGTTTTTGAATTTAAACTACCTATACCTGTAACTATAGCAGCGTCATTGTTGCCACCTCTATCACCATGCAATTCAACCCATTCATCCATCATAGAAGCAATATAATCTAATGTTGTAGGTCTATCAGATTGACGTACTAAATGTAATCTTTGTAATGGAGTCAAAGAATTAAATAGATTATTTTTAATATCATTTATATCAAGCTGAAGTTGTTTAATTTCTTGTTCTATTGAACAAGAAAAATGACACTGAGTAGATGAATACAAAATTTTTTCTAATTGTTTTAACCTAGACTCAAATTCTAATACTGGCTTTAAAAAATTAAGAGTCAATACTTTTCTAGAAACCATAAATACAATAAATAATTCTAAATGAGTTAATAATAAATTTATAAGTAAACTTAAAGATATTATAAAAAAAAAGATTTTAATAACGTCAAGTTCATTAATTCAGACAATAAATAAAATAGAGCTGATGAATTATTGATTAAAAATAATACTTCATCCGAAATATTAATACCATTTTTTAATAATAAGTAAAATAAGTTAAAAAAACGTGGATCATCAAATCTTTGAGAAATTCTAGTCGTTGCTCTTATCAAATCATCATAATTGATACCTTTATATCCCATAATATAAGAATTAGGACATATAATAGCTAAAGAACTACAATCTTTATCTAAAATAAAAGTAGACGACATCAAATTTTTAGATTCAATATTTTCTAATGGTGTTATAGTAACTACTATATCATTAAATAAACCAACTTGAGTAGCCTCAAAGAGAGAATTTTGATGAATAACATTATTACGCTTATTAATATTTAAAAGTACAATAACTTTATTGAAATGAATACCTACACGACTAACATAACCAACTTTAACACCTCTTAAATTAACACTTGTACCTTCTTTTAATCCATATGCATTATTAAACTCAATAAATAAAGAATAGCCATCATCCTGTTTTAAACCAGTAAAAGAAACAACAAAAATTATAATAAAAAGAATAAAAACTAGTATACTTAAAAACTTTTTAAAGTGAGTAATAGAATAGTAACGATTAGCATTAGAAAAATTATTCATATATTATAGAAATTTACTATAGTACTATTCTATAGTGTTTATCATTATTTATATAAACTTTAGTTTTATTAAAATCATTATCTTTATTTAAAGAATTAATATAGATAGAAGACTTGACTTCATTAATAAGATTAACCATATCAATTATATTATTATTATATTTTATTGCTGACCCTATACCAATTCCAGAAGCCCCATATTTTATTGGCATAGAAGCAAATAAACTAGTGATTCCAGAAGCAGTAATAAATGGTATATCAACATACTTAGACAAAAAATATGTTGAAATTAAAGATGATGACAAAGAATTTGTGAACCTTGATATGCTTTTTGATATATTATTTATGAACACACCTTCAGTTTGCAAAATATTTACACCTAAATTTTTTAAATCTTTTGCTAACTTCATTTGTTCATTTAAGTGAAGATGATAAGGTATAGTAACACACATATCAATATCACCAATTAAATATTTTATTTCTTTTACAAGTTTTATTAATTGAACGGAATTAATATAAATACCTCTACTATAAAAAGTATCATAGTTGCCAACCTCAACTAAATCTGCTCCTGCTAAAACACAACTATAAATATGAATAAGATCAATAGAAGAAATACATAATGGTAAAGATGAAAAAAAATTTAAAAACTTCACTATTTTAGTATTAGCGCTAACATCTAAATAAGTTACATTAGCTAAATTAGCTGCTTGAGCTACTTGAGCAATTTGATAAATATTAGTATTCTGAATACCAGTAATAACTTTTTTAAATTTAAAAGAACTATATAATTGAATGTTAGATAAATGCATAAAAAGAATAATTAGTTCAAAGTATTTTACAATAAAAAATAACACAAAGTAATTACTTAAGTATAAATAAAAATATTTATACTTAAATAATTATTAAACTTAATAATTAATATTTATTAGCTTAATATGTAAGTCCCATACTACGCGTAGTTTCAGCACCTAAGTAAACACGAACACTTAAAAAGTCTGTCGGACAAGCTGTTTCACATCTTTTACAACCAATACAATCTTCAGTTCTAGGAGCAGAAGCTATTTGACCAGCTTTACAACCATCCCATGGAACCATTTCTAATACATCACAAGGACAAGCACGAACGCATTGAGTACACCCAATACAAGTATCATAAACTTTTACACTATGTGCCATATGGATTTAACTATTCCTTAATATAAATAATAAAATATCTACTGAAAACAACATAAATTATAAAATAATATAAAAAGTATTATTCAACAGATAGTATTATCATATATTAAGAAAAACTTAATTAAAAACAAATAACAATTTAACTAAGTATACTTGAATATGAAGAATATTCAAGATTAGTTAAAGGAGTATTCTGTTCAGAAGGTGGAACAATTTGCCAAAAACGATGCAAATAATCCTTCCAATTATAAAGAATTTTTTTTGCCTTTAAACTTTTAGTTTTAATTTCGTACAATTCGATTAAATCTAATAAACTTTCTTCAGCCTCTTTAGTTAAAACTTTCTGAACTTTAACTATTTCTAAATTAACTTTAGACATAAAATCATCATCTTCATCTAGAAAATAAGCTAAACCTCCTGTCATACCAGCACCAATATTACGACCTGCTAATCCTAAAACAACAATTAAGCCACCTGTCATATATTCACAAGCATGATCACCAACCCCTTCTATAACAGCTTCAGCAGCAGAATTACGTACTGCAAATCTTTCTCCAGCTTGACCGTTAACAAATAAATAACCACCTGTTGCACCATATAAGCAAGTATTACCAATAATAACAAACCTTGCAGCATGATTCTTATATTTAGGAACTGGAGAAATTATAATTTCTCCACCATTCATACCTTTACCTACATAATCATTTGCTTCACCTACTAAACTTAAATACATTCCATTACAAATAAAAGAACCAAAACTTTGACCTGCTATTCCAGCAAAATTAATTTGCAAATTACCTTTAAAATTTTGCTGACCATATTTTTTAGCTATTAAACCAGCAATTCTGCCTCCAACTGATCTATCAGTATTTGATATTGAAACATTTTTGATAACAGTTAACTGGGAATTAATTGCATTTAAGAGATTATTATCATTTAAAATATAATCATCTAATACTTGACCATTGTCATTTATTTGATGATGAAAATTTAATTTTTTAGTTGAATCATCATAATTCAATAAAACATCTAAATTCAAATTACTTGTTTTCATCAATTTTTTGGAATTTAGAGATAATAAACTAGTTTTACCAATAATTTCTTCTAAACTTTTGTACCCTAAATCAGCCAAAGTTTCTCTAACCTCTTCTGCTATATAAGTAAAAAAGTTAACTAAATCAGCAGGTATACCAGGATAACGATTTCTTAAGTCTTGCCTTTGAGTAGCAACACCAACGGGACAATTATTTGTATGACATATTCTAGCCATTACACAACCAGTAGCAATCATCGCAATAGTACCAAAACCAAATTCTTCTGCACCCATAACAGCTGCTAATATAATATCGTGACCTGTTCTTAAACCACCATCTACTCTTAAAATAACCTTATTTCTTAAATTATTCTCTACTAATGTTTGATGTACTTCAGTAAGACCTAGCTCCCAAGGAATACCTGCATGCTTAATAGAGCTCAAAGGAGATGCGCCAGTACCACCATCATGACCAGAAATTTGTATAATGTCAGCATTACCTTTAGCAACGCCTGCTGCAATAGTCCCAATGCCAACTGAAGCGACTAGCTTAACAGATACCCTAGCATTAGGATTAATTTGATGTAAATCAAATATGAGCTGAGCTAAATCTTCAATAGAGTAAATATCATGATGAGGCGGAGGAGATATTAAAGTTACACCAGGTTTACAATTTCTTAAAGTAGCTATATAAGGACTTACTTTTTTGCCTGGTAACTGACCACCTTCTCCTGGTTTTGCACCTTGTGCAATCTTAATTTCTAATTGTTTAGCATTTACTAAATATTCAGGAGTTACACCAAATCTACCTGATGCTATTTGTTTAATAGCAGAACTAGCAATATCATTATGTTTCAATCCTTTAAGATGAGAAAAATTTGTTGAAACTCCAGAAGCATTAATATCATTAATCTCCTTAAATCGAATAGGATCTTCACCACCTTCACCAGAATTAGACTTTCCACCAATTCTATTCATTGCTATAGCTAAAGTTTCATGAGTTTCTCGAGATAAAGCACCTAAAGACATACCACCTGTACAAAAGCGATTTAATATCAGATCAATTGACTCAACATTATTAATATTAAGGCTTTTTTGGTCACTAACTATCGACAGCATGTCTCTTAAATTAGAAGGCTCTCTATCCTGTAACAAAGATTTATACTTATTATATAGAGTAATATCGGAATTACGTACTGCCCTATGTAAAATTTTTGACATTTCTGGATTATTTACATGATATTCTGCACCAGGCCTATATTGTACGTACCCTAAATTTGGTAATTTTTTTGGTAATTTAGGAATAAAAGCAAGCATATATACAGATAGAGTCTGATTAAAAAACTCTATAGCATTTATACCACTTAATCTTGAAGTTGTATTAAGAAAAGAAGAATCAACTAAATCGTTTCCTAAACCTAATATTTCAAAAATTTGTGCGCCATGATAACTAGATATCAAACATATACCCATCTTAGAAAGAATTTTTAATAATCCTTTTTCAATTGCGTTACGATAATTACTTTGTGATTTCTCAATAGTAATTTTAGGAAGCTTTCCATTAATCATAAACTTCTGCGTTCTAGGATTTTGCCACCACTGGCGAACAGTTAAAAAAGCAAGATAAGGACAAACAGCACTAGCACCATAACCTATTAAACAAGCAATATGATGAGTATTCCAACATTGACCTGTATCAACAATTAATGAAACTTTATGCCTTAGTCCTTTTTTTATTAAATAATGATGAACAGCACCAATAATTAATAAAGGTGGAATAAAAATATTACTTTGATTTAATATATTTACACGATCAGTCAAAATGATTATTTGTACTCCACTATTTATTTCTAAAATACATTGATTACAAATAATTTCAATTTGTTTATTAAAACTTTGAATAGAAGAGTCAAGTTGAAAGAAAGTATTAATCGAAGAAACTTTAAATATACTTTTAGAAATTAACAATAATTCTTTTTCATTAATAATTGGTGAATTTAAACAAATAGATTTTGCCATTTGTTCATTAGGTTCTAGGTAATTACCTTTAGGACCTAAATGAGTAATCAATGACATAACTAAACTTTCACGCAGTGGATCAATAGCTGGATTAGTTACTTGAGCAAAACGCTGTTTAAGATAGTCATAAATAAGTCTAGGCCTACAAGAAAGTACTGCTAAAGGAATATCATCTCCCATACAAAAAGTTGGCTCTTTTGCGGAACTAGCCATATGTTCAATAACTAGCTCAACATCTTCATTAGAATAACCAAAAGCTGTATGTAAACGAGAAATATAGCTTAAATTTGATTCAACATTAGATTCATAGCACTGATATTCAATTTTAGTATTTTGATTTTGTAACCATAACTTGTACGGAAATTTTTGTGAAATTTGCCTTTTAATAACTAAATTTTCTAAAATTAAGTTATTAAATAAATCAACAGAAAACATTTGTCCTGGACCTAAACGACCTTTATGAAGTATTTTAGAAGAACCAACATTAAAAATACCTGTTTCAGATGATAATGAAACTAAACCATCATCAGTAATAAAATACCTAGCAGGTCTTAAACCATTTCTATCCAAAGTAGCACCAACTTTTTTACCATCACTAAAAACAACTAAAGCAGGACCGTCCCATGGTTCCTGTAAATTACTATAATATTCATAAAAATCAATTATTTCTGGAAAAGACTTTAAAGAAGGTTGATTTTGATAAGCTTCAGGAATTAAAATCATTAAAGCTTCTTCAGGTTCTTTTCCAGATTTTATCAATAATTCAAATAATGCATCTAAATTAGCTGAATCACTATTAAACAAATTTGTTATGGGCATTAAATCTTGTGAACTACGACTCCACAAATTATTAAGAAATAATGGCTCTCTTGATTTAGTCCAATTAAGATTACCTAAAAGAGTATTAATTTCTCCATTATGCGCAATAAAACGCATAGGTTGAGCTAATGACCATTTAGGCATTGTATTAGTACTAAACCTTCTATGATACAATGCAAATCTACTACAGTAATGATCATTTTGTAAGTCAATATAATAATCAGATAAAGCTTCTGATCGAAACATTCCTTTATAAGTAATTATATTGGAAGAAAAAGAACAAACATAAAAATCTTTATAAATACCTGGATTAGTATTACCTATAACTTTTTCTATTTTTTTTCTAACAACATAAAGAACTTGTTCTAATTGACCAACTTCATAATTATTAGACTTTACTAAACATTGTATAATATAAGGTTCATTAGTAGCAGAATTATTACCTAAAATACTAGAATTAACAGGAACTAAACGCCAACTAACAATCGAAAAATCATACTGATCTAAAATCCATTCAAAAACACTTTTAATATACTCAAAATGCTCAGGAATAACAAAGATCATGGCAATAGCAAATGATTTATTTATCTCTTTATCTTGATAATCATTATTAGAAGAAGGTAAAAATAAATTCCACGGAATTTCTGTTGTAATACCTGCGCCATCACCTGATTTGCCATCAGCGCTACAGCCACCTCTGTGTTCCATACAATTTAATGCATTTAATGCACTCAGAACAATATTTCGCGAAGGAGACGAGTTAATTTGTGCAACAAAACCAACTCCACATGCGTCTCTTTCGTTAATTATAGAAGGAAAACCTAAAAACTGACTCAGTTGATAAGTAAAATTTTTTGATACTTGCATATATTGAGTGTAAATTATAATCAAACAATAAAATATAATTTTAATACATATAATTAAAAAATAAAAATATCTAAAATATATTACAATTAATAAACATTTAAATTACTATTCTTATAGTATTGCATAAATTTCAATAAAATGTACAAATTTAAATTGTTTAACAAGATATAACAACAACAATCAAATGAATAAATGCGAAGAATATAGTAAAATTGAGCTACAATATATAACCTATAAAACAGAAGAATTATTAGAACTAACACAAAATAGATACAAAATAACAATACAAGTAGCTAGTAGAGCAAAAAGAAGAAAATATGAAGATATAGACATAATTGATGATCCAGTAAATAAACCAATCATTAAAGCTATTATTGAGATGGTTGATGAAATTACAGAACCAGAAATTTTAGAAGATTAGAAAGATATGGATATACAGAAAAACAATTAGTTAATATTTTTTAATATAAATTCTTTATTGATAGTATAATATTATATCTAAAGTAAAAAGATAAAAAATTATCAGATAAATAGATAAACATAGGAGAAATAAATATGTTAGATGCTTTTGCAAAAGTAGTAGCACAAGCTGATGCGCGTGGTGAATTTTTGAGCAATAAACAAATTGATGCATTAGAAGCAATAATAAAAGAAGGCAATAAAAGACTAGATGCAGTAAATAAGATTAATTCTAACGCTTCTGCAATAATAACAAACTCTGCACGTTCATTATTTGCCGAACAACCTCAATTAATTCAGCCAGGAGGTAATGCATATACAAGTAGACGTATGGCTGCTTGCTTAAGAGACATGGAAATTATATTAAGATATGTTAGTTATTCAATGATTGCTGGAGATTCAAGCGTACTAGATGATAGATGCTTAAATGGTCTTAGAGAAACTTATCAAGCACTTGGTACACCAGGCTCATCAGTAGCAGTCGCAGTACAAAAGATGAAAGAAACATCAATCAGCTTAGTAAATGAACAAAGCGGAGTAACTGCAGGAGATTGCAGCGCATTAACCTCTGAGCTAAGTATATACTTTGATAGAGCTGCCGCTGCTGTAGTATAAAAATATAAAATAATTAAATACACTCAAGGAGAATAATAGTAATGAAAACACCTATTACAGAAGCTATAGCATCAGCAGATAGCCAAGGTCGGTTTTTAAGTAATGCAGAATTACAATCAATTAATGGACGTTACCAAAGAGCATCAGAAAGCTTAGAAGCAGCTAAAGTATTAACAACTAATGCACAAAGATTAATAACAGGTGCAGCACAAGCAGTATACACAAAATTTCCATATGTAACTCAAATGCCAGGTCCAGCATATGCATCTAGTGCTATTGGCAAAGCTAAATGCGCAAGAGATATTGGTTACTACCTAAGAATGACAACATACTGCTTAGTTGTCGGGGCAACTGGGCCAATGGATGAATATTTAGTTGCAGGTTTAGAAGAAATTAATAGAAGCTTTGAATTATCTCCTAGCTGGTATATAGAAGCTATTGAATACGTGAAAAATACTCACGGACTTTCAGGACAAGCAGGAAATGAAGCTAATACTTACTTAGATTATGCAATAAACGTTCTAAGCTAGAAAAATAAAATACACCGAAAAATATTACAATTCTATATAGATGAAATAAAAATCAGAACTAGAAATAATTATTTTTAATCAGATTATTTCTAGTTATAAATAGTTTTATAAAGATTTTAAATAGACTAAATCATCAATATTTATTTATTCCCGTAAAATTTTATAATTATAAAATAGCATATAACTTTCTTGATATGTATAATCCAACAATTTATCCTATAATATTAACAATACTAGATGGCTGGGGCTATTCAAAAGAAACTAAAGGAAATGCAATTAAACTAGCAAATACCCCAAACATAGATAAAATTTGGGCAGAACACCCAAGCTCTCTACTAAGTGCATCTGGTGAAGATGTTGGCTTACCAAAAAATCAAATGGGAAACTCTGAAGTAGGCCATACAACTATTGGAGCTGGACGAGTTATTAATCAAGATTTAGTACGTATAAAAAAATCAATCGAAACTAAAGAATTTTTTAAAAATAAAATAATTCATGAATTATGCGAAAAAATTAATAAAAGAAAATCTAAGTTACATATAATAGGATTATGCTCTAATGGAGGTGTACACTCACATATTGACCACTTAAAAGCAATCATACAAATTACTAAAAAATACACAAATGAAACATGTTTACATTTAATAACAGATGGAAGAGACACAAAAGAAAAAGTTGCAATTAAATTTTTAGACATAATTAATAAAGAAATCAATAATGACAACAACATAAATATTTGTACTATAAGTGGTAGATACTATAGCATGGATAGAGATTGCAGATGGTCAAGAACAGAAAAAGCATATAAAATACTAATAGAAAACAATCAATGCACAGAAAAACAGAACTACAAAGAAGTTATTAATAAATTTTATCAAGCAGATATATCAGATGAATTCATTACACCTACAAGAATATATAAAGGTAAAATAAGTGACAATGATGGAATATTATTTTTTAATTTTAGACCTGATAGAATTAGACAATTAATACAATCATTAGCTAAGACTAACTTCAAAGGCTTTATTATACCAAAAATCAACAATTTAATGTTCACAACATTTACCGAATATGATCCAAGCATAAAATGTCCAGTAGTTTTTCCACACGCTAATCAAAAAAATTTTTTAGGTCAAATAGTATCAAATCATAACATTAAACAATTAAGATTAGCTGAAACTGAAAAATATGCACATGTAACATATTTTTTTAATGGAGGAATAGAAGAACCATTTCCTGGTGAAGATAGAGAATTAATACCTAGCCCTAAAGTAGAAACTTATGATCTAAAGCCAGAAATGTCTGCATACCAAATTACAGAAAGTATAATAAATGCAATTAATAAAAAGATGTATCAATTAATCGTTGTTAACTATGCAAATCCTGATATGGTTGGTCATACAGGAAAACTAAAAGCAACAATTGACGCAATAGAAGTAATAGATGAATGTATTGAAAAATTGCTAAATAAAGTTCAAGAAGTAAATGCAACACTAATTCTTACTGCAGACCATGGCAACGCAGATTATATGATAGATGAACATCATCAGCCATGTAAATCACATAGCACTAACTTAGTTCCTTTTATTGTAATAAAAAAGAATCAACATGAAAAATATACACTGAAATCTCATGGTAATTTAGCTGACATAGCACCTACAATACTGGATATGTTAAAGATTAAAACACCGAAAGAAATGAATGGAAAATCACTTATAACAAATAAACAAACAGAAAAACTAAATAAAATAAGCTGAATACAACTAATACACGCTACAAAGTAATGAACTTTGACATTAATACATTTCATCCTATATGCATATTATCATTAAAACAAAATAACTTCATCAATAATAAAATATCCAACTTAATTAAAATTCCACTCACGATTGCTGTAATTAATGAAGGTTCACATACTAGATTAATACAATATTTAACAAGTCACAAAATAAAAATAACAGTACTACAGCAAAACGAAAAAAAAGTTCACAAAATTCAAAGACGAATTCGATATGTTTGGCTAGAAACATCAATATACACAAAAATGACATTTGCTAGATCACTATGGACAATAAAAGAAATACAAATAGACAAAATCAAAAGAAACTTACCAATTGGCCAATCTTTTATAAAAACAAAAATAGATACAAATAAAGATATAAACGAATTATATTATTTTTATTGCAAAGATTTAGAAAAAGAACTAAGATCTAAAAAAGCAATTTGGGGAAGAAAATATAAATTAAATTATGAGTACAACTCTTTTATTGTAATACAAGAATTTTTTTCTCCAGAAATTATGTTTTTTTTTAGTAACAACTCAAATATATAAAGCAAGGTATAAATAAATGCTTACACTATTCCCTTACAACCCTATAAATAGGTACAAGAAAACAGTAATCAGCATTAATAGAAAATATGAAAGTTTAAAAAAATATTCAGATATACAATTAGAAGAACAAAGCACAAGATTAAAGCTTAAGTTAGAAAATAACAATTTAGACACAAATAAAATTTTAATTGAAGCTTTTGCAATAATGAAAACAGCAATTTTTCGAGCATTAAATATTACTTTGTTTGATGTACAAATTGTAGGAGCAATAGTCTTAAATCACAATAATATAGCAGAGATGAAAACTGGTGAAGGAAAAACATTCGTTGCTTTATTACCTGCTTACTTAAATTGTTTAACAAATAAAGGAATACATATAATAACAGTAAATGACTATTTAGCAGAAAGAGATGCTAATATAGCAAAAAAAGTTTTTTCATACGTGAACATAAAAGTTGGATTAATTACTCAAAACACAAATATAAATCAAAGAAAAAACGAATACAACAGTAGCATTACTTACATAACAAATAATGAACTTGGATTTGATTATTTAAAAGATAATATGGCAATTCATAAAAATAATATAATTCAAAGACCATTTTATTATGCAATTGTAGACGAAGTAGATTCTATTTTAATAGATGAAGCAAGAACTCCACTGATCATTTCAGGAATTACGGAAGTTCAAAATCAACCATATATTGAAGCTACAAATATATCACAGTCATTAATAAACAGAATAGATTATACGATAGACGAAAAATTAAAAAGTATTATTTTAACAGAAAAAGGAATTTCTAATTGTGAAAAAATATTAAAAATCCATAATTTATATGATATAAAAAACCCTTGGATTAAATATATACTAAATGCTTTAAAAGCAAAAGAACTTTTTTTAAAAAATAGAGACTATATTATCAAAAATAATCAAATTATTATAGTAGACGAATTCACAGGTAGAATAATGGAAGGAAGACGATGGAGTGATGGACTTCATCAATCAATTGAAGCAAAAGAAAATATTCAAATTGAAGCAGAAAATAAAACTTTGGCTTCAATTACTTATCAAAATTTATTCTTATTATACAATAAACTAGCTGGAATGACAGGAACAGCAAAAACAGAAGAAAATGAGTTCTTAAATATATATAAAATGCATGTTATTAGTATACCAACACACAAAAAATGCATACGCAAGGATTTATCTGATTTAGTTTATAAAAATGAATATGAAAAATGGCAATCAGTAGCAAATGAATGCTTAGATATGTATAAAATAGGAAGACCAACTTTAATTGGAACTACAAGTATTCAAAAATCAGAAACATTATCAGCAATGCTTAGAGAAATAAAAGTGCCGCATAGTTTATTAAATGCAAAACCAGAAAACGTATCAAAGGAAGCTGAAATAATACTACAAGCCGGTCAAAAGGGCTCTATAACAATATCAACAAATATGGCTGGTAGAGGCACTGATATAATTGTAGGTGGTAATGCAGAAAAAACAACTCAATTAATAATAAAAAATTTGAAATCGAGAAAAAAAAATAAATTAATAAATAGTAATATAATAGAACCAATATTAACTAAAGATGAAGTAAGACTTTTACAAAATACAAATAAAATAGAAAAAAATTTTACAAATAGAGATAAATTAGCAAACATATATATAAAATTATTACAAGAATATAAAAAAATATTTAAAAAAGAAAAAGAAGAAATTTTACAATTGGGAGGATTATATGTAATTGGAACAGAAAGGCATGAATCAAGAAGAATTGATAATCAATTAAGAGGAAGAGCTGGTAGACAAGGAGATCAAGGAACATCGCGTTTTTTTTTAAGTTTACAAGATAATTTATTTAGAATTTTTGGTGGAAATACAATAGAAAATATAATAAAAAAGCTAAATATAGATGATAACGCACCAATAGAATCAATTTTATTAACAAAAAGCTTAAACTCAGCTCAAAAAAAGGTTGAAGCATACTTTTATGACATTAGAAAACAATTATATGAATATGACGAAGTCATTAATAATCAAAGAAAAGCAATATATAACGAAAGAAAAAAAATACTAAACTCTACCTTTACTAGAGATTGTATATTAGAATATGCTGAATACACTATAGAAGAAATGTTAACAATATACATAAAAAGAAATAAAGCAAAGAGCACATTACAACAAATAATCAAACTATTAAATATGAAAGATAATACAAAAGATTTATCAAAAATGAGCTTTGATCAAATAAAACATTATTTAAATGAACAATTAAGAATTAACTATGACCTAAAAGAAATTTATCTTGAGCAATTAAGACCTGGATTAATAAGACAATTAGAAAAATATTACTTATTACAACAAATAGATCAAGCTTGGCAAGAACATCTAGATAAAATGAATCTTCTTAAGGAATATATAGGCTGGAGAAGCTATGGACAACAGGATCCATTAATTGAATATAAAAATGAGGCGTTTCATTTATTCATTAATATGATTATTTATATAAGACAAACAGTAGTATATTTAATGATGAGATCTAGATTAATTATTGACATATAATAAATAAAACTTAAATCAGAAATATTGACATAGATTATAAAATTGTTTATGCTGTATAGTAATTACTATATGCGCCCCCATCGTCTAGAGGCCTAGGACATCTCCCTTTCACGGAGGTAACGGGGATTCGAATTCCCCTGGGGGTAATAAACAAATACACAATAATATGAAATAATATCAAATCATTGCTAACTTCATCTGCTTACAGAAATGACCTAACTCTTCAATTAAGTTTAAATCTCTATCATCTGAATAATGAGATAAGATATTAGTAAAAGCACTTCCAACAACTATTGCATCTATATTTAATTTAGATTTTAATATATTTGAAACTTGAATAGGAGAAGAGATACCAAAACCGAGCATAATTAGTTTATTAGTTTTAGAATGAATATAGTTAGACATAAAACGGATATCATAGTTTATGTAATTTCTAATACCAGTTACACCAGTATTACTCACTAAATATATACAACTTTGAGCTTGAGAAACAATATTATTGACTCTATTTTGCGAGCTAGTAGGTGAGATAAACAGTATTAACTCTAATTCATAATAACCACACAAACGAGAAATATAGTTCGTCTCTTCTATCGGTAAATCAGGAATAATTAAACCTTTAACACCAAATTGAGAAATCTCTTGTATAAAATGACGTATACCACGCACAAGTATAGGATTATAATATGTAAATATAATAATAGGGACAACTAATTTAGACTGTATTTTATTAAGTATTTGTAGAACTTGATCAATGTAAACACCATTATTTAAAGCTACTTTAGACGCATTTTGGATTAATGGACCATCTGCTAATGCATCTGAATAAGGAATACCCAACTCAATAATATCAGCGCCCTGTTTATCAAGCATAAAAAGGGCTTCTATTGTTAACTGTATAGTTGGGTAACCAGCTGTTAAAAATGGAATTAAGGCACATTGAGAATTTTGGCGTTTTTTTTGTAAAACTTGAGAAATTGAATTCATAAATGATATAAACTAATAATTTTAAATAATTACAGTGGGTTGCCCGGGACTCGAACCCGGAACTAATCGGTTAAAAGCCGAGTACTCTACCATTGAGTTAGCAACCCCTCCATATAAATAAATAACACAATAAGTATATTATAACAACTAATAAATACTCAATGAAAAAATTGAATTTAGAAAAAATTGAAAAGTTAATTACTAGCTTTATTGATAAATATAATATAAAGAATATTTTATTAGCTATTTCTGGCGGTCAAGACTCAATTTATTTAATAAAAATTTTAGAAAAGTTAAAAAAAAAATCATATTACCAACACCTACAAACATCATATATTTATATAGATCATCAATGGAAAAATAATAGTAAAAAGCAGATAAAACATATTATAAACTATATCACGCTAATCAATGCAAATATCATAATTTATCAAATTAACAAAATTACATTATCAGAAGATGAATGCAGAAAATATAGATACAATATTATTTTACAACATGCTATAAAATATAAATTTAAACTAATTATAACTGGACATAACTCAACAGATAAAGTAGAAACATGTTTACAGAATCTTATTAAAGGAAGTGGAATAGAAAGTTTAAATAACTTAGCTATGAAAAGTAAAATTTTTCAAGAAATATTTATTTTAAGACCCCTATTGAAATTAAATCGAACTACAATATATTGGTCTTGCAAAAAGCTATATTTACCAATATGGTCAGATAGCACTAACTATTTTTACAAAATTCAAAGAAACCGAATTCGTCAAGAATTTATTCCCTACATAAAACAATACTTACATAAAAATATAGAAAATAATATACAATTTTTAATTAATAACTACCATTATCAAAATGAATATATTAAACAAAATGTAATTAAATTATATTTAAAAAGCAAACACAACGAACGCACAGCAATAGACTATGCGAAAATAAATAAACAAAATTTTATTTTACAAATTAAAACAATACAATTATTTTGTTTTCACAACTTACAAATTTATTTAGAGACACAAAAAATTATAAAAGTGGTTAAAAAACTTAACGAAAAACTAATAAACTCATCAAAAATGGTAAGTCATAGTAACTTTAATTTTTTTATTCACAAAAATTGGTTATGTGTAAGTATAAAAACATAAAAAACTATATTAAAATTTATATGAAATAAGCAAAAGATAAAAAGATTGTATAATGTATAGGTAAAATAAATTAAGTATCAACAGAACACTTTAAACAAGTATAAACAAATAAGGAATTAAATTATGATTAATTGGCAAGTTATTGGACAGTTAGTATCACTAGGAATCATTGTTCTTGTAGGACCAGCTGTAATTATTTTACTTTCTTTAAAGAAGAGTAATTTATAAATTATTACTTTTTTATCTTAACATAAATAAAATCAATAAATAAGATTAAATACATCACACAATATAGAGATTTAACTTATTTATATTATTTATATTTAGTTAATAGACTTTAATAAAGTATCAATATCAAGTAACTGATGATCACCAGCAAATTCATTATTTTTAGGTAGAAATAACATACAATGACACTCTCGCCTTTCTCTCATTGGTACACAAGGACAATTCCAATACGTATTTGCAACTTCACTGAATTTGTCGTCATAATGACGACAAGGACATAATGGAGCTCCATATTCATCTTTATGTCGAGCAAGACCTTCAATAACAACAGCAGTAACACTAGTATCTACACAAAAAAAAGTACCAGTTCGTTTAGCATAAGCTTCTGAAAATTTTAACATAGCTTCCAGACTAGCTGGAACATTATTATTTTTAACATTAACCATAAACTTTTTTAAATAAATTAATTTAATAAACAATAATTAATAGATAAAGTAATTAAAAACTATTCTGATTACATCCAACAAAATGTTAAGATTATAATAATATCTAATGAAGATCTAATATAATAATTATATATCAAAAATTCAGAATATTTTGAGTAAATAAAAAACATAATAGTAAAAATACAACAAATGACAGCATCATATTTACCATCTATCTTAGTGCCTTTAACAGGAATATTATTTCCTGGAATAACTATGGCTCTATTATTTATCTATATAGAACAAGACTCAATTTCATAGACAATAAATAAACCATTTTATACAGAAGTATATATATGGTTTATAAAAAATAAATAATGATGAACTATAATCAGAAATTTAAAGGGATGAACCTATCCCAGAGTAAGAACCATAAATAAAAATTCCTAATAAAGTAATAACCAGTATACCACCAACAGTAGCTACTAACCATAAAGGTACTCTACCTGTGTTTGACATATCACTTAATTCTCCAATAATTAAATTATAAAATCAAATAAAGAAATAAAATAAACTTACTATAAATAATAAATTTTACTACATATTCTAATTAAAAAAGTAACTCGAAAATAAAACTGCTAATACAAAAATTAACAGTAGACCCCAAAATAAAGATGTACGATTTAACTCAACTGGTTCCTTATTAGGATTAGGACCACTCATAATAATAAAAACCTCCTATCTTTGAATAAATTGCATAGACGTGATAGCACCTAAAAAAAATACTGTCGGAATAGCTATGCCATGTATAGCCAACCACCTGAAAGTAAAAATAGGGTATGATATTGGCTGATTAGAACTTCTTTTAGTCACAAATTTCTCCTAAATTAAATACCTTTTGTTAGATCTTCAAGCTCTTGTTTAGCACTAAAACGATCATTTACTAATGGAACCTGCTGACGATCTTGAGTAAAATATTCATTAGGTCGAGGAGTGCCAAAAACATCATAAGCTAAACCAGTGCTAACAAATAACCAACCAGCAACAAATAAAGCAGGAATTGTTATACTATGTATAACCCAATAGCGAATACTTGTAATAATATCAGAAAAAGGACGCTCGCCTGTTGATCCTCCTGACATAGAAATACCTCCTAGCTAAAAATACATAAATAATAAATAAAATTAAATATGAAAATATATACTTAAATCATATATATAATAATATTGTAATACATATAATATTTATTTTATTACATAGTAAATATTCTTCTCAAATATACAAAAATAAATTTCAAATTTTTACAAAATTTCAAAAGAGCTTACTAAATCACTAAATAAAAAATAAGATAAAATGAAATTTAAAATAAAAACAGCAATAAGTGACATAACTACAGAAGAGGTTGTTGCTAAACCTACTCCTTTTGAACCTCCTGTTGTAGTTATACCCCATACACAGCTAATAATAGAAATAAACAAAGCAAATATTAAAATTTTTAATGTTGATTTAAAAATATCAATAAAAAAAACACTATACAATAAAGATTGAAAAAAAGAACTAGCATCAATTGAGTAAATAGTAAAACAAATAAAAGAACTACTTATGAAACTAGTAAATAAAGAAAACACATTTAATATAGGTAAAGTTAAAACCATTGCTAAAACACGAGGCAAAAACAAATAATTAATGGGATTAATACCTAATATAAACAAAGCATCTATCTGCTCTGTAATAGTCATTGTAGCAATTTCAGCAGTAAAAAAAGATCCAACTCTACCTATAATTATAATAGAAGTTAAAACAGGAGATAATTCTCTAATAAAAGAAATAGCTAAAATAGAACCAACTAAATCGGTAGCATTTAAATATAAAAACTCTTTTACAATTTGTAAACTTAAAACTAAACTCACAAAAAAGGAAGTAATCATAGTAATAAATAAAGAATTAGGTCCAATTAATACGAGTTGATCTAAAAAATTTTTGTAATGCAAGCAAAAAAATACAGCAGGATTAACTAACAATGCTAACATTTTCACAAATAATTTAATTCTGTGAAGAAATTTATTCATATTTATAGATGTATTAGTATACGCTTTCATTAAAAAACAGATTTCTTATTTTAATTCTTAACTACACAAAGATGAAGGCTATAATAGAAACTCGTATTGATTTTTTTTTAATAATTTATTATATTTCTTGTGTGAGGGGCGGTTAGCTCAGTGGTAGAGCGCCTGCCTTACAAGCAGGTGGTCACTGGTTCAAGTCCAGTACCGCCCAATCAATAAAAGTCAAGTAAAAGATAAAGAGTCAGAATAAATAAAGGGCTTATCGTCTAAAGGATTAGGACAGGGACCTTCTAAGTCTCTAATGTAGGTTCGAATCCTACTAAGCCTATCATTAATCAAAAATCAACGTTATTTAGATACATCACTAAGACAAAATTTCATCAACAATTTTATCAACTTTAGTTCCAGAATCTATTGTATCTAACGGATCTTTACGTAATCTATGACGTAAACAAAGAGTTATTACTTTTTTTATATCATTAATCTCAACTTCATCTTTATTTTGATATGCTGCAAAAGCTTTAGCTGCTCTATTGGTTACAATATCTCCACGTAAACCATCAACATTTAAGACACCACAAATTTGAGAAATTTTCACTTTTAGATCATAATCAATGATTACATTAACTAATTTTTTTTGTGCTATTATAATTGACTCTTTAAGCTCATTTTGTTGATCACAAAATTCATCGATACAAGAATATGGATCATGATCAAATTTAGATCTTTGTTCAACGATTTGAACACGTAGTAATGGATCTTTAACTGTTCTAATTTCAGCATGCATACCAAAACGATCAAGCAACTGTGGTCGTAACTCTCCTTCTTCTGGATTTCCAGAACCAACCAAAACAAACCTAGCAGGATGTCTTATAGAAATTCCTTCTCGTTCAACAGTATTCCAACCAGAAGCAGCGGAATCTAATAAAATATCAACCAAATGATCATCTAATAAGTTTACCTCATCAACGTAAAGTATACCTCTATTAGCTTTAGCTAATAAACCCGGTTCAAAACTTTTTATTCCTTCATTTAGTGCTTTCTCAATATCAATAGTACCACATAATCTATCTTCAGTAGCACCCAAAGGTAAATCAACCATTGGTACTTTAATCAATTGAGTTTTTAAATTAACTTTACTTTCAATTTGTTGTTTAACTAAGTCTGACATTAAATCATAATCATAGGGATGAGAATTAAATACATCATCACTTACTATTTCTATTTCAGGCAAAAGATCAGCAATTGCTCTAATTGTTGTTGACTTACCAGTTCCACGATCTCCCATTATCATTACACCGCCAATTTTAGGATCAATCATATTTAAAACTAAAGCTAATTTCATTTCTTCTTGACCAATAATTGCAGTAAAAGGAAAAACAGGACGAGTTTGATTTTTTATTTTATTCACAATAAATTTTAAATTAAATTAAATTAAATTTAGATAATACTATTTTAAAACTAATTTATAATATTATTAATTAATATTAATACAATTACTTAACAAGATGCGTACCTTAATGATTAAAATTATAAGCAGCATCTATAAAAACTTATTATATATAAATAAATATATATAGATCTATTGATATAAATCAGTACCTAAACGTATTGCTAATATTGCTGATACTAAAGCAAATAACAAAGCGATAAAAATTTGACTATCACTAATCATATAAAACCTCCTACAATTATAAAAACTTTATACAAAATAAAATAAAAATATTGTAAAAAATATACAATATTAGTAAAAAGAGCTATATTATTATATTAAGTAAAATTCATAAAAATACTCTTTGATATTAAACTAATTTAATATATATTTATTGAATGAAGATTATCATGCTTAACAGTCAAATATCTCACTATATTCTCATTAAAACGCATATTTTTTTCTAAAGAGTTAACTAAATTGCCATTTGCTTGATAATTCATTTGAACATATATCCCATCATAATAATGCAAAATGTTATAACTTAAATGACGTCTTCCTCTATGTTGTATAATAATATTAATAGCTCCTTTTTGTTTTAATAATGTTCTATAATACTTAACTAAAGATAAATTAATACTATCAGTTACATCTGGCTTCAAAATATAAATCGTTTCATAATTATTTAAATAGATCATAACATCATACTCCGTATTAATAAATAAAATAATATATACTTTATGGGCTATCAATTTGTATTCTAACAGCTTGAGAAATTACAGGTATTTTAGCATAATTACCCTCTATTGATTTTACAATTGCATATGTAATAGTAGATAAGACAAACCAAAATAAAGTATTACATAATATTAAACCATAAAGACTAACTCTGAACTCTATTGGCAGAGCTCTAAAAGCAGAACCCAATAAAGAATTAATTAAAAATAGTAAGATTGCTTGTAAAACATTAAAACGAACAAAAGGACGATTTGGTATTGGACTTTTAGATCTAACAAATAAATAGTAAAGGACAAAAAAGATTATAAAAGCTAATGCTGGATGAGTAACATAAAAAATTACCAACGGCATAAATGTTTTTTTATAGATACTCATTAAACTAAATGGATAATCAGGTAAAATTTGTTGACCAAAATTTTGTAAACCTTCCAATAGTGGTAAACCATACGGCAAAATTGACACAAATCTATCAAGAAAAGTTATTGAATCACTATTTACTTTATAATTGTTTAATAACAATAAGTATAATTTATAGCAACACAAAACAAATAACAATATAAAAATTATGCTAATAATAAAATATAAGAAATAATTAAACATATCAACAATATCAGAAAGTCACTAAATAAGTATTGGTAAAGTCCATCTAAATACATAAAAAATTAATAAATGTATCTAATTAATAATAATATTATAATGCAACATCAAATAAAACAAAAGTAACACAAGATAATAACTTGAACTTAATCATAATACCTCAAATGAATAGAGAAAATATAGAAGATCATTTAATTATTGCAAATAAAAAATTTGAATCAAGATTAATGCTAGGAACAGGTAAATATAAAAATATTAAAGAAGCAATTGAAAGCATTGAAGCAAGTAAAACCTCAATAATAACTGTAGCTATTCGTAGAGCAGAATATACAAAAAAAATAGGAAAAAGTAACTTAATAGATAGTTTGAACTGGAAAAAATTATGGCTATTACCAAATACCGCTGGCTGTGAAACAGCAGAAGAAGCAATTAGAATAGCTTCACTAGGTCAAGAAATAAGCAAAAAACTAGGACAAATAGACAATACCTTTATTAAGCTTGAAGTGATATCAGATTCCAAATATTTACTACCTGACCCTATTGGAACACTAAAAGCAGCAGAGTATTTAGTAAATAAAAAATTCAGTGTTTTACCATATATATATCCTGATCCAGTTTTAGCAAAGCAGTTAGAAGAAATAGGCTGTAAAACAATAATGCCACTAGGTTCGCCTATAGGATCAGGGCAAGGGTTAAAAAATTTACACAATATACAAATAATTATAGACAACGCAAAAGTACCAATTATAATAGACGCAGGAATAGGAACAAGTAGTGAAGCAAACCAAGCTATGGAAATAGGAGCTTCTGCAGTATTACTAAATACAGCTGTAGCAAAATCAAAAAATCCAAAGCTTATGGCTAACGCAATGAGACTAGGAGTAATTTCAGGAAGAAAATGTTATTTAGCAGGAAAAATGGAAAAACAAATAACAGCGCAAGCAAGCTCTCCAAGTGATGGAGTTATAAAATGAATATAAAATCACAAAAAAATTAAAAATCCATCAAATCAATATTATGATTATTATTATAGATAACTATGATAGCTTCACTCAAAATTTATCACAATGCATAGGAGAATTAGGTCATCAAATAAAAATAGCTAGAAATGACGAAATATCAATAGATGATATAAATACAATTAATCCAACACATATAATAATATCACCGGGACCGGGAAGACCTGAAGAATCAAAAATATGTTTAAAAATTATTCGTAGATACTCAAATAAAATACCAATACTAGGAATTTGCTTAGGTCACCAATCAATAGGATATGCATATGGTGGAATAATAGAAAAACTACCTAAGCCCATGCATGGAAAAATTAGTACTATAATTCACAATGAAAAAGATATTTTTAAAAATATAAAAAATTCATTTAAAGCAAGTCGATATCATAGTCTTATCCTAAATAAAAAAAACTTACCAAGGAATATTGAAATAACAGCATGGACATCAGATGGGATAATTATGGGATGTCGACATAAAATTCATAAAAAACTTAGAGGAATTCAATTCCATCCTGAAAGCTTATGGACACAAGAAGGAAAATCCATAATAAAAAATTTTTTACTAGGCTAAAGTACTATTAATTTTAATGGCTTGTTTAAAACAATAAGATAAATAATAAGAATAAATTTGGTTTAAGTAAACAATATCTCGTTCAAAAAATAATGATGCCCTATTAGTAGAACCTAAAAAATTTAATGATCCGAAACTAGAATAGATCCAAATTTGAGAATAAGACATGTAACTAATAAAAGTACTTAACATCATTACAAAAAAACCAAAATAAACTAAAAAAATACCTGGATCAATTTTAGCTTGTAAACCAGTACTTGTAATTATATCTTGGACCATAAAACAGGTATTATTAATATAAAATTTTTCTTTTAAGCTGACTTCTTGCAAAATTACTCCATTAATATTACAAAGTAAGAGCTTATTATCCAAACTAAATAAAACAAAAAAAAGATTATTTTCATTATTTATAATAACATTAGACAACCAACAACTTTTTCCATTAATACTAGTTTTAACAAATTTTTTTTGTATAAAATAACTATTTACACCTAAATTAATTCTAAGACCATCTATTTTCCAATCAGTTTGATATAAAGTTATTGGAAAAAATCGCAAAGGTTTATTAACTGAAATTATTTTATCGGATAGCACTTGATGATTATTAAGAGAAACTGATAATGAAGTAAAAAATTGCTTAATGGAACCATTAAAGTCATAATCAATAAAAAAGTCATTAACATTAAAAGTAATATTCGAAGGTAAGTGACTATAAAAACCAGAATGTATTACATTTTTAAGATGAAAAATTTCACCTTTAGGAACAATTTCTTGCACAACAAAACTAAATAGAAAACTACAAACAGATCCCAATAAAATCGCTGCAATACTAAAATGAACAAAAATAGGAGCAATACGACCATATAAACCCTTATAAGAATATAATGCACTATTTCTATAAAAAACAAAAAAGTTTAAACGAATTAATGAATAAATAATGTTACTAACAAAATATTGAGAATTATTATTCTTTTCAAAAATATATTGATTTTTATTGAAGAGATTTTTATTGTATAAAAACTTCCAACGTCTAGCATTTTTAAGACTAGGTAATTGTGTAGAGAAAGTGCACATAAGTAAACTAAAAATAAAAATAATTAAGACGAAAATAAACCACCAAGTTCTAAAAACATGATCTAAACCTAAGAACACAATAAAAATATAAAAAGTTGGATAATTAAGTTTATAATAAAATAGACTTTTATCTTGTTCAAGAATAGAGCCTAAGACACAAAAAAAAGCAATCATTGACAAAATAGCAAGAGAAAAATTTAAATTTGCTAACTTTTTTAAAGATTTCCAAACAAAGTTTTTATTCATAATACATATAAAAAATTTAGATCCATTAAAGTAACTAATTCAGATAATATTTAAATAAATATAATTTTTAAGAAAGAAAAACAAGAAAACATAAAAAGAAAAGATCCGCTTAAAGGAAAAATAGATTTCCATATAAACAACACAACAGAAAAACTTTGATTATTTACCTTTATTTTTAAAATCAGTAATAATGGCAAGACACAACCAATTAAATATGCAAAAAAATTAAGTAAGACTGTAAAAAAATTATGTATATTATGTAGTAAAAAAGTTACTATAATTAAAAGAGAAGTATTACATGGTAATGAACTACAACCTATTATTAAACCCATCAAATAAGTTTGTATAAAAGTATTTTGAATTAAGTAAACAGAAGCATTTGAACTAAAAAAAACATTTAATTTTGCCAAATTTAAAATTTTCATTAAATCCAATGAAACCACAATTAAAATTAAATAAGAAAAAATTGGCAATTTATAAATAAAAAAAGATGAACCTACCAAATTAGTAAATATCATTAAGGTCATCAAACTAGTTAACAATCCAGAAATAAATAGACCTATATTTAAGCTATAACTCTTTTTTGAATTAAGATATGAAAATGCTAAAGGCAATATAGAAACAAAACATGGATTAAAAATTGTAACTACTCCAAGCATAAATAAAAAAATTAATAACAAAATACTTTGCTCATTACCTAAGATAAACAAGAAATGAGACAAGTACCTTTGCAAGGTATAAAAAAAAATATAATATTTATCGAACAAATGATACAAAGATAAAATCATCAGCATTATAAATTGATTTATATAAAAAATATGCTTCAACAATAAGATTAAGATTAAAATTGAAACTCCCCAGGAAGGATTTGAACCTACGACCAATCGGTTAACAGCCGATCGCTCTACCACTGAGCTACTGAGGAACTGTAACAATAAAAGCTTAACATTAATACAAATAAAAAACAAGTTTAATCATAAATCAATAAACTTGTTTTTATAAAAAAAAAATGATAAAGTTATTGTAGTATTTTGCAAAACTTTAAAATCAATGCGGACGTGGTGAAATTGGTAGACACGCTAGATTTAGGTTCTAGTGAGAAAATCTCGTGAGAGTTCGAGTCTCTCCGTCCGCAATTAAAAACAAAAAATAAAGTAAAACTAATTATTATTCCATCTTTGAAGAGTTAATTTAATTGATCCATCATAAATAGACTGTTCTTTAATTTTTTGAAAACCACTAGTAGAACTAGTATTAACAACTATATTATAAGCATATTGTTGAAATAAGCGATCAAGCAAATAATTGAAATTAATACCTAAGTTCCATGCATCTAAATCAACTAATAAAATATACTCACTAGTATTCCATGTAAACGTAAAAACGTTACTTTCTTTATTAAATTCATTCAATTTATATACTAAGATATTATTAGGTTTACTTTGATGATTCATAGATAAATACTTATCAGTACTGGTAAAAAATCTATAATTTAAACCCAGTTCTTGTATTGTTTTAATTAAAACATTTAAATTAGTAATATTTGTTTTAATTTTACTAAAATGTGACATATGTTAAATATAAAAATATAATAATAATTAAAAAAATTATATTCTAAAAATAGAATAAAAAACAAAAAACGACTTATTTCTTAATAAAAATATAACCTAGTGAACTACGTAACCTTTTTTAAAAAATACTTTACATGTTATATAGAATCTTGTAATAATAGAATTAACAAGTGATCAGTACTTGGGAAGTATCTTTAATAAATCCTAAATAAAAAAATTTAATATGACTGTTACTTTAGAAAGACGCGAAAGCGCAAGCCTGTGGGAACGTTTCTGTACTTGGATTACTAGCACTGAAAACCGTCTTTATATCGGTTGGTTCGGTGTTGTAATGATTCCAACACTATTAACTGCTACATCTGTATTCATCATTGCATTCGTTGCTGCGCCTCCTGTAGATATTGACGGTATCCGCGAACCAGTAGCTGGTTCATTATTATATGGAAACAATATTATCTCTGGAGCTGTTATTCCAAGCTCTGCAGCAATTGGAATCCACTTTTACCCAATATGGGAAGCTGCTTCTTTAGATGAATGGTTATATAACGGTGGTCCTTACCAACTAATTGTTCTTCATTTCTTACTAGGTGTATTATGCTACATCGGTCGTGAATGGGAACTAAGCTATCGTTTAGGCATGCGTCCTTGGATTTCAGTTGCATTTACTGCACCTGTAGCAGCGGCAGCAGCAGTTTTTCTTGTTTACCCAATTGGTCAAGGAAGCTTCTCTGATGGTATGCCTCTTGGTATCTCTGGTACATTCAATTTCATGCTTGTATTCCAAGCTGAGCACAACATACTTATGCATCCTTTCCACCAACTAGGTGTTGCGGGTGTATTTGGAGGATCTTTATTTAGTGCTATGCACGGATCTCTTGTAACATCAAGTTTAATTCGTGAGACAACTGAAAATGAGTCAGCAAATAATGGCTACAAATTTGGTCAAGAAGAGGAAACTTATAACATCGTTGCAGCTCATGGTTACTTCGGTCGTTTAATATTCCAATATGCAAGTTTTAATAATTCTCGTGCATTACATTTCTTTTTAGGCTTATGGCCAGTTGTAGGAATTTGGTGTACAGCAATGTCTGTAAGTACAATGGCTTTCAACTTAAACGGATTTAACTTTAATCAATCAGTTGTTGATAGCCAAGGTCGTGTAATTAACACTTGGGCTGATATTTTAAACAGAGCTAACTTAGGTATGGAAGTAATGCATGAACGCAATGCACACAATTTTCCTCTAGATTTAGCCTCTCAAGAATCTTTACCATTAGCTTTAGTTGCACCATCTATTAACGGATAATTACTTTAAGTAAAGTGATCCCAAATGTAACAAATAACTTACACAAAAAAGCTACAGTAGTTCTTTAAAATTACTGTAGCTTTTTTCATTATAATTTTAATGTGTTTGATGATTAAAAACTAATCTAAAATATTTTTCAAACTTTTTAATCTTGTAAGCTTATAATATAAAAATAAAGGAAGAAGGTAATTAGCTCTCGGATAAAAAAGATATAATAAATTATTACAATCTACAAAAGAAAAATACCTATTTAATAAAGGATTACAAGAAATAGTAAATTTATTTTTCATAACTTTACATGACCCAAATTGTTTGCTAAAAAATAAAGAACAAATATTTTTATTTAAAGAATACTGATATTTTCGATCTTCATCAGAAATATTAAAACATAATTTAGAATAAATATCATCAATCAAAAAGAAACCTGAATAATGCACATTGGTCAAAGTAGAACAACTAAATATCTCTCGAAGACTTTGGCTTTTACGACGACGAGTAAGCTCAAGCAATCCAAGTTCAGAAAGTTGAACTACTTGTGGATAACAATTATCATAAATGAGCAATTTATTAAAATGTTCAAGCAATTTCAATTGATCTCTTTGAGAATACATATCAATAAAATCAATAATTACAACCCCATTAATATTTCGAACTTTTAGTTGATAAGCAATTTCTATTGCAGCATAAAAATTAATTCGTAAGATAGTTTCCATAGAGTTATAAAACTTATTAAAAGAACCAGAATTAACATCAATAACAGTTAAAGCTTCATAATTTTCTATGAAAATATAACCACCATATAATAGATCAACTTTAGGTCTAAGTAACTGCTTTATACTACTTTTAATATAAAATTTATCTAAAATACAAAAATGCTTATCATATAATTGAATCTTTGTTTTAATAGAAGGAGAAACATAAGACCATTTTTTTAGATAATAATAAACTAATTTTAATGAATCTAAAGAATCAACTACTATTTTTTTTACAGACTTATCATAAGAATCTCTAACTACTTTTTTAACTAAATCTTCATCTTTATAAATTAAAGAAGGTATAGAACACAATAGAACTTTTTTCTGAATAAAATACCATTGTTGAATAAGTAAATCAAGATCCTGCAAAATTAGAGACTCAGAAATTCCTTGAGCACAAGATTTGATTGTTAAACCCATAACTTTAGGTTTTATTAAAACAGCTAAAGAATACAAATGTATCCTTTCATTATTATCATAAATATGACTAGAAATTAAAACAATATTACATAAAGGCATTAATACAACATACTTTCCATGTAAATGAATATTTGATGTTAAACGAGGTCCTTTATGAAATGTAGGCTCTTTTACAATTTGTACTAAAATTAATTGATTAATTGATAATAAATCATTTATAGAACAAATTTTTTGACCTCTTTTTAAAGTCTTAATATCACTTAGATGGATAAAACCACTTTTACCATATTGCCCCAAATTAATAAATGCTGCATTAATATTAGAAAAGATTTTTTGAACTATACCAAAATAAATATCATTTACTTGATAAGTCCTATTAACCAAAATAACCTCTTGAACTCTACTCCTTTGCAAAGTAGCTGCAATACTATTGAAATAAGAAATTATAATTTTTTTTACCATTCATAAAATAATAAAAATTCATTTACATGAATTTTTGTTTAACTAAAATAATATTATAAGAAAATTATAGTTTATAAAGTAATACAAAACTAAAATTCAACTTGGGTTTACACTGATTTGACGCTTCTTATTTTTACCAACTTCAAATTGAACTACTCCATTTATGATAGAGTAAATAGTATAATCTTTACCCTGATCAACATTTTTACCTAATTTAAATTTATTACCCCTTTGGCGCACAATAATTTGTCCAGGTTTAACAATTTCACCACCATATTTTTTAACTCCCAATCTCTTAGAGTTTGAATCACGGCCATTTTTAGTACTACCGCTACCTTTTTTATGTGCCATATATCTATATGAATTTTCAAAAATTAATGTAATAAGAATATTCTTTAATAAAGGATATCTTCTACAAATATTCTTGTCAATTTTTGGCGATGACCTTTTATAATGCGATTATTTTTTTTAGGTTTTACCTTAAAAACTTTTATTTTTTTACCTCTTAAATGTTTCAAAACAGTAGCTTTAACAAAAATTTTTTCTAAACAAGGTGTACCAATTTGATATGCATTAGACTTAGAAAAAAACAGAACTCGCTTAAAACTAATTGTATCTCCAGGATTAGCATAAACATAATTTATATCATAAAATTTTCCTGGCTCGATAATTACTTGATTACCACCAACATCAATCACTGCATAAGTCATAAATTAATTTGAAACAGATTAAAGTATTTACAAATATCATAAATTTAATTACTAACAATTATATAGTATTTTATAAAAAGAATCACATGAAGAGTATTAATCTAGCATTAGGCATACTTTCAAAAACTTTTCTAGTATAAAAAAACGAAGATAAACAAGATATTTGACAACCTAAAATATTAGAAGAAGTAAAATAAGAACCATTCAAGATAAATCCATCTGGAAACAAAAAACTAAAACCTTTTTTAAGCTTACCATATAAAGGTCCAGGTAATAGATAATTGCTTTTTGCTTTATCTAAATAAAAAGTGCCAGACTGTTCAGATTGTATAATAAAAAATTGATAACAATTACAATAATTTAATGAGTATATACGACAACCATATTGATTAATCATTAATCCTGTGTTTAACACATGAATATATAGAATATAACTAAAGTTAGTTTTAGAATACTTTTTCCCTAAATCTAAATAATATTTCAGGTCAATTGGAGCATAAATATGAAGAGACTTGGTTCTTCCTATCAAATTCAATGTAGATAATAAACCTAATAAACCTGAAATACTTGATATGTGCAAATTAGGTATTATAATTTTAGAAATATTGTTGATTTTAAAACCTTCATTTAAAAAATTAAATTGAGAACCCTCAACACAATTAAATAACCAAATATCTTTAATCGCTGGCAATTTAATTAAGAAACTTATATTTGTATTATTAGCAATATAAGTATCAAAATATAAGTAACGCAACATCATGATAAGTAAATATAATTTTTATTAACGAGCATTAATTATGCTTTCACATATGTAATCAGATTAAATTGTTTCAGTCAACTTATAGTCATCTAAAGACTTACCATAAATAAAAGTAGTAGATTTACCTTTCATTAATGACTTAGCTAATGATAATGATTTTTGACTAACACATAGTGCTTTTTTTCTCCAATTGGATTTACGAGACTTAGACTTCGAAGTTCTTTTTTTAGGAACAGCCATATTAAAATATAAATTTGTTATAAAAAATAAAAAAGATCTAAAAAGTAGAAAATTTAAAATTGAAAAATTTTCTACTATAATAAAGAAAATTAAGTTATGTATTTATTGTATTATACTACATACTACGAAATTGCTGAATAGCAACTCTACCAATATTATATATTGCCCAAGAACCAGCAGCTATTAAAGGTAAAAATACAATTACTAATCTCATATCCATAGATAAAATTCCCTTAAGTTTTTAGTAAATTATGTTAATATAAAAAATCTCTCTGTATATATTATAAATACTATATTGAAATGATAATTAATATATAAAAAAGAATAAACCTTATAACATAAATTAAGCAAGATTTAAAATTTATTAATCTAAAATAATAACAATTAATTATAAAACTATGAGAGACTTACCATTTACATTAGATCAACTAAGAATTTTAAAAGCAATTATAAAAGAAGGAAGCTTCAAAAAAGCAGCAGATAGTTTATATGTATCACAACCAGCAATTAGTTTGCAAATTCAAAACTTAGAGAAACAACTAAATATACCAATATTTGAACGGACAAGTAAAAGAGCAACACTTACAGAAGCAGGAAACTTACTACTTAGATATGGAGGTAGAATTTTAGCTCTATGTGAAGAAACTTGTAGAGCACTAGAAGATATACAAAATTTACAAGGAGGATCTCTAGTAATAGGAGCAAGCCAAACAACAGGTACTTACTTAATGCCAAGATTAATAGGACTTTTTAGACAAAGATACCCACAAGTAAACGTACAATTACAAGTACATTCAACAAGACTAATATCATGGAGCGTAGCTAATGGCCAAGTTGACTTAGCTGTTATAGGAGGAGAAGTTCCTAATGAACTAAAAGATATTTTACAAATTACTTCATATGCAGAAGATGAATTAGCATTAATTTTACCCACATCTCATACTTTTTCAAAAGTATCTAATATACAAAAAGAAGATCTATATAGACTGAGGTTTATAGCACTTGATACTCAATCAACTATTAGAAAAGTCATAGACAAAATTTTACATCAGCATGACATAGATAGCAGTAGGTTTAAGATCGAAATGGAACTAAACTCAATAGAAGCAATTAAAAATGCTGTTCAATCAGGTTTAGGAGCAGCATTTGTTTCAGTATCAGCAATAGCCAAAGAACTAGAATTAGGCATTATACATTGGGCAAAAATAAAAAATGTTACAATAAAAAGAATGCTTTCTATTATTATTCATCCAAATCGCTATAGATCTAAAGCAGCTGAAACTTTTAGTAAAGAAATTTTAACATTATTTGTAACACCACATGAAAATTAAGTATTTCTAGATTAAGAAACTAAGATGGCATAAATACTGACTGAGACCTAAAGCTTCCAGTATATACAAAAACTAATCTTAACTTTAACCATTGAATAAATTGTTTATCAAGTGATACTATAGCTGCAAATGATTGATTCTTATCATAATAATTTAGTTTATCATCTAATGAACTTAAAAACTGTGGATTTAAGATGAACCAAAAATCAATGTCTTTTTTACAACTATTATAATATTGTGTTCGTTCACGTAATATCTCTTCTATTGGTTCTTGATCAAGAAAAAAACTTTGACTAGCAAAGGCAAAATGGTAATTAGACATTATTAAAATAAAAATAATTATATAAAATATAGTTAAACTATAAAAATTATTGTAATACAAAATAATGAACATGAAAAATTTTTTTAAATTTTACCAACAGGAAATAATTACATCAAAGTTTATATAATGTCAAAAAAAATAAAAATCAAATACTGGCCTAATAAGCCAAGTATAAATTTAAATAATGCAGTAGTAAATTTATTCATTGAAACAGAAAAAAAATTGATGTCAAAAACAAATAATAAAAGCCATCAATATCTATATTTAGATGTATTAAATACAATTACTAGAAATCAACTTCTTAAATCAGTTTTACACGAGTTTAAGGAATTAATTTTAGATATCATTGAAATAAATTTAAATAATACAATGATAATTAAACTACACAAAAAAATTAGAGCTCTTTTTATAGATCGAGTATCAAATATATTTTTACTAAAATTAAAATATAATCATAATATAGATCATCATAACAAATTTAGCGACAACAACAATAATTTAATAGATTACTTACTAATATATTTAATTTTTGGATCATCATATGTAGAAAATAACGTATTTTTATTTGCAACATTATATACACCATATAATCACGTAAAAACTTTACTTGAAAACTTTATTATTCAAATTGGAAATATAATTATAAAACAATTAATATATAATCTAAATAACTCTCCAAATATTAATAAATTTTTAAAACAACAGAGCATATGTAATAAATTATATACATCTAATAGATCAATAATTTTATTTCTCAATAACTTAAAATGGCAAGATTTAATACAATCATACGTATATGATATTAAATCTTTCTATAACGAAAGACAAAAAGTATGGATTATAAGCTCAAAAGGGATAATTACAAAATATATATATTTATCAAAAGAGAAAAAAATCCAAAGCTTGAATCAAATCAAAATAATATTCATATTTTGGCTAGAAACTAAAGACTTAATTATACCAAAAACCGAAAAATTTATTGTACAAATTGCTAAGTACTTTTTGTACTGCTCAATTAACTTATTTAGTAACTTAATTCTTATATTAATTAGAATAATAGTTTTCTATTTAAATAAATAAAACTTTATAAATATATATGACTATAAAAAAACTATATAATAACAATAAGATTATACTATAAACGATTGAAATAAATTTTTACACTAATTAATGAAAACACAAAAAAATAAGTTACGATGTACTGAAGAAGAAATAAGAAGAATATTTACTAAGAACTATTCAACCATAACTCATGAAATAGAAATAACTATTGATAATATACTAATTAATAAAGAAGGACAAGAAATTATAATAGAAAAAATAATTAAACGAGCTCATTTAAAAAATAATGATACTCAAGTTATAGATGGATTAATTTATCAAAAAATAATAGAAACCAATAATAATCAAATTAGAGAAAAATTACTTAAAAAACTACCAAACGGAATAATAAATTTTACGAAATTTAATCAGATAACTTATCAGAATTTACAAAATTTACTAATTAATAAAAAATTTGAAGAAGCAGATAAATTAACACAACAGTGCCTATGTGAAATAGTAAAATTAAAAACTAATAACCAAAAAAGTTGGCTATATTTTACAGATATTCAATTTATACCAAAAGAGGATTTATTCATTTTAGATTTATTATGGAAAATATACTCAAAAGGCAAATTTGGTTTTTCTATACAGAAAAAAATTTGGATGAAAAATAATAAAAAATGGGATAAGTTGTGGGAAAAAATAGACTGGCTAAAAAAAGGAGTTATGAAAAGATATCCACAAGAATTTATGTGGACAGTAGATGCACCAGAGGGACACTTACCTCTATTTAACCAATTAAGGGGTACACAAACTTTATCTTACTTATTTAATAACATAGAATGGTAAGTAGAAAAATTTTATTTATTACAAATAAAATCAATCAATTTAATAAAAACTTCAAATAAATACTCAGAATCATGTGGTCCTGGACTAGCCTCTGGATGATACTGAACAGAAAACACAGGAAGTTTTTTATGAAAAGTACTAGAAATAGTGAAATCATTTAAATTTAAATATTTTACTGAAAATAGGTTTAACAAATCTTGATTTACAAACCCAAGTTTATTAACAGCAAAACCGTGATTTTGACTTGTAATTTCAGCATATTTATTTAAACCAGAAGGATGATTTAGACCTCTATGACCAAATTTTAACTTAAAGGTACTTATACCAAAAGCCATATTCAAAATTTGGTGACCCATACAAATACCAAAAATAGGAATATTAGAAAACTTAATTAATTTTTTAACTGTATCAACAAAATAATTAGCTAAATAAGGATTACCTGGACCATTTGATAAAACAATACCATCTGGATTATATTTAGAAATAAATTGATAACTACAAGTAGCAGGAACAATACAAATACTACAACCTAAAGACAATAGTTTTCTTACGATATTAAACTTAAAACCTAAATCAACTAATAAGATTTTATATTTTTTTGATACAAGATTAATATTACGCAATTTAAAATCAATGAAATTCAATTTATCAAAATTTTTATAGATATCAGAGTTAATACTATAAGTTATTCTACTAGTTACTTTTCTAACTAAATCAATATTACTTACCAATTGTAAATTTAAACTGTTAACAGATATTTTATTGTTAGCATCAAATAAAGTACCACTTTTTACACCAAATGACCGTAGATGCTTAGTTAAAGATCTTGTATCTATACCAAATATATGAGGAATTTGTTTTTGTATAATATAATCTTTCAAAGAAAATTGAGACCTCCAACTACTTGGAACTGAAGAAATATTTCTGGCAATTAATGCTTTAATATGTATAAAATTTGATTCATTATCTTTGTGATTTAAACCAGTGTTACCTATTTCAGGATAAGTAAAAACAACCATTTGACCTGAATAACTAGGATCAGAGATAATTTCTTGATAACCAGTCATCCCTGTATTAAAAACTACTTCACCAAAGCTAGGTAATATCTTAAAAAAAGATAGTCCTCTATATAAAGTTCCATCCTCTAAATATAAAACTACTGGGTATAAACTATTTGACATTAAAAAATATAAAATTCTGAATTAATAAAGTATTATAAACAACTTAATATACGAGCAAAAAATTAATCAATAATTTTTTACTCATTACTACATAATATTAATAAATTTACCAAGTATTGTTTTTAGCTTGACTTAAAACAAAATGAGCAACGTTAAATATTTCCTCATCAGATAAACGATCAGCAAAGGCAGGCATTGGACCAAAACCATTCTCAACTTGATACTTAATTTTTTCAACACTACCTTTATCATATTTATTTAAGTCATCGAACTTCAAAGATTTATCTGGATTAACAGAATTATTACCACCTGCATGACAAGCAGCACAATTTTGAGAAAATACTTGCGCACCTGCATCTAAATCAATTTCTTGAGCAAATGATGAATGGCTACTTAATGTATACACAGTAAAGAAGCTTAAAAATAAAGAAAATAGAAATCTCATGATAAATATCCCGTCATTATTAAATTTAACAAATAGATTTATGTTTTTTATAAAAATAAAACTATCTTACAGTTTAATTATATCTTTTTTTTGTATGTATAAGTAAATAAAGTTAAAAAACTAATAATAAATTTTACCTCCTCCCCATTTTTCTTGAACTATTCTTGGTTGCAATAAGATATAACCAGCCATAGATAATAAATCTTCATCAGTTAAATTTCTCATTCTAGGAAAAATTTCTGCACTTTTAATGCTAGGATGCAATTCAGCTATTGAGTTTTGACCATCATAACTTGTCGGAGCTTTAATATAATCAATCAAATTAAGAATATTATCTCTCGCAGGAGTCGCTAAACTTAAAGATTCGGGCTCTAAACCAATATTAGGATTTGTTTTAGTAATTCCACCGTTATGACATTGGGCACAAGAATTATTAAATAAACGTTTGCCTCTTTTAACTTGTTCAGGAGTTAAAGTAATAGTTTTACTAGAACTATCAAAAACGACAGTTCTAGTAGCTTCATCTAATTCTGTTGAATAAACAGGTGAAATAAAACAATTTAAAAAGATAAAAAGAGTCATCAATAACAACAAAATCATGTTTTTTTTAATCATAGTTCACTCACTTAATAAAAAATAATAAAAGTATTAGAATATTAATTATATCTACCGTTTAAGAAAAAATTAAACACCTAAACTCAAGTCATTAAGTAATACATTGAATAAATTTATTAAAATTTCTTAAATATTACTATGATATATATATTACAATATAGGATAAAAAATATACTTTAAAATTAATGAAAAGAATTAAAATATAAAGATAACAATTGATATAACTTTTTACGTAATTCAGTTCTAGAAATAATTAAGTCAATAAATCCATGTTTAAATAAATACTCAGAAGTTTGAAAATTATCTGGTAAATCTTCTTTAATTGTTTGCTCAATTACTCTTCTACCAGCAAATGCAATTACAGCACCAGGTTCAGCAATAATAATATCACCTAACATAGCAAAACTTGCTGTTACGCCACCAGTTGTTGGTGATGTCAAAACAGTAAAATAGGGTAAAGACTTTTCACTATGTCTATAAAGAGCTGAAGAGACTTTAGCCATTTGCATTAAACTTAACATACCTTCTTGCATTCTAGCTCCACCAGAAGCACACAAAATAATCAACGGAATTTTATCATTAGTTGCTTTTTCAATTAATCTTGCTAGCTTTTCACCTACAACAGATCCCATACTGCCACCCATAAATCTAAAGTCCATAATACCACAAGCAACTTTAATGTTATTAATAGAAGCTATCCCAGTCTGTACTGCATCTGATAAACCAGTTTTTAGTTTCATATCAGATAATCTTGCACTATATAGCTTACGATCAGAAAAACCTAAAGGATCTGTTGAAGATAAATTAGTATTAATGGGACACCAACTATCAGAATCAAATAAGTAATTAATTCTATCATGACTAGAAGTTGGAAAATGATAACTACATTTAGGACAAACTTTATAATTAGATTCAAGCAACTTATAATACATTAGAAAGTCGCATCGATTACATTTAATCCACATATCTCGAGGCAACTTCAAATCAAGCTGCTTAATCTTTTTATTAATAAGTAAATTTCTTTTTTGAGCTAACCATCTAGATAAAGACATAATATAAAATAAAAAAAATAAATTAAGATTAATTAGTATTAAAAAACAAATTAGATGAGACTAACTTGTTATATCTATGAAAATGTATAAAAAAATTTAATCTCGTGAAGTTTTATCTTTCTGACTTACAAAAATTAAAGCTAAACCAATAGGTACAACTACTATTAAAGATCCTAAAACTAAACTATTAAAAAAACTAAATAAAGATGAAGTCATTAAAATATCCTGCTTTAATGTTATAATACAATATAATTAAAACCATATAATTACCTAATTATACAGATTATAATCAAGTAATTATTGAAGTTATATTTATATTCTAATATATATAGTAAACAATATTATTATTTATAAGATAGATTACCAACGTACAATAATAGTACCCCATGTTAAACCAGCTCCAAAGCCAGCAATAACAACAATATCATTATGAGATATTTTTTTATCTTGTATTGCTTCGTCTAAAGCAAGAGGAATAGAAGCTGCAGAAGTATTACCATATTTACCTAAATTAGAAATTACTTTATTTCTATTAATTGATAATTTTTCTGCAATCGCTGTTAGAATACGATCATTAGCTTGATGTAATACTAACCAATCTACTTCTTCTACTGACATATTTAAAGAATTTAGACATTTTAATATACTTAACGGAACTTGAAAGACAGCAAACTTGTAAACTTCTTTACCGTTCATAGAAATATATTTAAAAGAACCTTGATACAAATCAAGCTGAGGATGGGGAGCAATATTCTGTTCATAAGCAATAGAAAGATGCTTAGAATAATTTCCATTAGTATTTAATTGAAAACTAAGTATAGAATTATCATTAGAAGAACATGATTGTAAAATAGCTGCTCCAGCTGCATCACCAAATAGAATACATGTACTACGATCAGACCAATCAACCCACTTAGATAAAACATCTGCACCTACTACTAAGATATTTTTATAAGCACCAGTTTGTAAAAACTGAGAAGCAGTTACTAGACTTAAAACGAACCCAGAGCATGCTGCAGTTAAATCAAATGCAACAGCATTAATTGCACCTATTTCAGATTGTACCTTACTAGCACTTCCAAAAAGATCGTGAGGACTAGAGGTTGCAAGAATTATTAGATCTATTTGAGAAGGATCCATTGAAATTTTATTTAAAGCTTTTTTAGAAGCCAAAACAGCTAAATCAATAATAGATTGGTCAACTCCTTTCAATAATCTTCTCTCTTTAATACCTGTACGAGTAAAAATCCACTCGTCAGAAGTTTGAACAATTTCACTCATTTGATGATTGCTAAAACTAGAAGAAGGAATAGCAGAGCCTGTAGCGAGTATTTTCGCTCCTTGAATCATTAATGATTTCATATAAATTTTACAATAGACTTAGATTAAAAAAATAATATTTGAGCTTAATATCTTAAAACAATTTTATAACAAATAATCGCATATAGATTAGGTAAAATAATAAAAACCCGAAAAAATACCTAAATAATAGAAGTGAATTGCTGCTACTTTTCAGTTCTGACAAACTTCACTTATTATTTATGTAAAATTTCGAGCTTAAATATATTATAACATTCTAATTAAGATCAATCAACTGCACTAACAAATTAATTAATTAGACATACTTTGTATAATAAAATTGAAATATGGAATTACACAATTAGTCTGAGAATCAGATAAAAACTCTAAAGAAGCATTTTTTAAACATTCGATTGAATCTGTCATACCTAAAATTGGAACACCCAAAGAATTATACATCTCTTTAACACCAATAGTACCAAGCTGTTCAATAGATTCTTTTTCTCCAGATAAAACTCCATAAGTAACTAGTCTTAAGTACCAACCATAATCACGTAAACACAAAGATCTTTTTCTTGCTCCCTCAGCATTACCACCTGGTGCAATGTACTCTGGATGGATTTGAAAAATAGCTTTGCTAGCTAATTTAATGATATCTTCTTGCTTGTCCCTTAATATACGAATAATATTAATTCGTTCTTCGCTATGATTAAAATAATCTTTTAGCCCCTCAAATTCGCCTATACTAGGATATCTTAATTCATTATCAGCATCAAGAATTATTTTAGTTACTATACTCATTACAATTAATATATAAAAAATTTATAGTTTAGCTTTAATATTAACAAAAATATAACAAAGTCATTTAGCAATACATACTAATGTTATATATCAAGTTAAAGCAATGATAAAAAATAAATATTTTAAGGTCATATAAGTAGAAATCATTAAAATGAAAAAGATAAGATATCAGGAAAAAAACGATTAATTTCTATTACAAAACCTGCAGTAAATGTAATCCAAATTGTACCTACAACAGGCACAGTAGATAAATATTTCATAAAATTGTTATCCATAAATATTCCTTAATAAATAATTTGTTTATGTTCTAATTAACGAGGAGATATAGAAATATCATCATCTATTGCTAATAATTTGCCACTTGTAAACTCTTGTAAAGCGGCTAAAGGCCAAGTGAATCCAGATAAAGAAAACTTCATAGCCAAAGGAACATCAATAATAATTTCTTTTTGAGATGGTTTATTTAATAAACTAACAGCTTGTAAATAACCCCTACCTACCCATCCAATCCAACCTGTTATATAAATAAACAATAAACCAGGTAACATAAAATCTCCTGCATGGTTCCATCTACCATCAGCAATTAAATGAGGCAAACCTTCAGCACCACATAAAATTTCAGCTTTACCATATTTATCAAATCTACTTTGTGTTTGCTTAATTTGATTATTAAGAGCTAATGCAGGAGGAGTAGAAGGTTCATATTTTGATAAACGAACTTCTAATTTTTTTATAGATTGTTTTAATCTTTTATTAAAAGCCGGAGAATCTTTACAAGGAACTAAACCAGATACTTCGGCATATACGAATTGAGAATTAAATATAAAAATCAAAGCGGACAATAATATAACTACACTTTTTTTCACAAATATTTTTCCTTAAATTTCACAAAATAAATACAACAACAAATAGTTAAATGATATAGATAATTAAAAATAAGCTATAATATAAAATCATAATACACATAAATATTTTATGTATAAAAAGTAACATTTTTTGAACATAAGAAATAAGTGTTTTAAGTAAAAATAAAATATCAAAATCATGACATTTTGGAAATTTTTCTTTAATCCTAAAAATTCAATAAAATCAAATAACGCAAAGCTAGAATTAGATCATGAAGCTAAACTATTTACTACAAAAACAAATACTATAAAAAAACAAGAACAAATTTATTTAACTATTAACAAGAATATTAATTTATATGAACTAGAAAGACTTTGTGACTCGGTAGGTTGGGTAAGGAGGCCATTAAAAAAAGTAAAATCAGCCTTAGAAAATAGCTTTTTAACAGTATCATTATTCTATTATAAAAAAAATAAAACAAAACTTATAGGTTTTGCTAGAGTCACATCAGATGGTTCATTTAATGCAACAATATGGGATGTAGCAATTGATCCAGAATTTCAAGGACGAGGCTTAGGCAAAACTTTAATGCATGAAGTAATCAAACAACTTAGAAAGCATGATATAAGTACTATTACATTATTTGCAGATCCAGAAGTTATTAAATTTTATAAACAGATAGGTTTTATGATAGATCCAGACGGAGTCAAAGGTATGTTCTGGTATCCTAGTTAAATTAAATATCAGAAACATAAGCTATACAATAAATAATAGCTTATAAAAACTAGTCTATAAGGATATGAACAGTCACAAAAAATAACTAAACTTAAAACAAAACCAAAAACTAGACAGATGTCAATTAATTATATACAATTAAGTAAACGGGATATAGCGCAGCTTGGTAGCGCGCCTGCTTTGGGAGCAGGATGCCGCAGGTTCAAATCCTGCTATCCCGAATTGTTTAAATAATGTCAGAAAATGTTGGTTTAAGACTACGAGCACGAATAAACAAATAATTAGCTTTTGTTTTATAACCTAAATTAGAATATAAATAAGCTAAATTTAATATTGCTTTATAATTAGATGGAGCAAAAGACAAAATTTTCAGATAATAATATTCAGCAATACTATAAAAAGAATTTGAATAATAGGAATAAGCTAATGAAGCATAAATTAAATCTTTTACAACTAAATCATTATTAATTTCTAAAATAAACTCAGAGAATGCAACAGATATTAATAAATTACCATGAAGTAAATAAATCCCTAAAAGACCAAAATAGAAATCTTCATTGAAGTTAACTTTTTTTTGTAAGCTATTAGATAAAAACATTAACTTTAATTGATTTATAATAATCATAAATAACTGTTTAGAAAGAACAAAAGAAAAAGTTAATAAAAAAACTAAAATAATTAATACATACAAGCGAAAAAATAAAATATCATTAGTCATAAATAGATAAAAAAATTACTAAACAAATATACAAATTTCAATAAAAATATATATAATTAAGAAAACATTTAATATAAATAAATTATAGAATACAATCAAATTAAATGAAAACAGCTACAAAACTAAAGAAAAAAAGAAAAAATGGTTTTTTAATTCGGATGAAAACAAAAAGTGGTCAAAGAATTATCAATTTAAAAAGAAAAAAAAAGAGAAAACAATTAATTAAATAAATTAAATAAAATATACTCTTTCTTTAAAGATAGAGTATATGAGCATATAATCAATTTAACAACATAAATGAACTTTGAAAAAAAAATAAAAACAACATTAATATCAAATAATTTTTTAATTTATATTTCAACCGAAGAAGAAGAAAGATTAGAATATTTGTTAAAAGATACAATCAATAAATTGTTTAGAGAGAAAGTATACTCATGGAATTTCATTGATGGTTATACAGATAACCCTAATTATGTTTCTCAATGTATACAAAATCCATTAGAAGCATTAAATTCAATCATCAAATACGATAATGAAAAAATTAAAGTATTCTTTTTAAAAGATTTTCATATTTTTCTTAAAGACATTAGCATTAATAGAAAATTAAAAAACATATATCATTATTTAAAAAAAAGAAACCAATATATAATATTAAGTGGAATAGAAACTACTCTACCAAAAGAACTCAAAGAATATATTACATATTTAAAAATGCCATTACCTAATAAAAAAGAAATACTAATTGAACTCAATCGTTTTTTTTATGAAACGGAACTAGATAACGCAAAATATAAAAATAGTATGTGCATAGCATATTTAGGTTGTTCAATCAATAAGATACGCAAGTCACTTTCTAGATTAATACTTCAAAATACATCAGTCAAACAAGTAATACAAAAAATTTTAAACGAAAAAGAAGAAATTATACAACAAACAGATGGATTAAAATTCTATTCATCAAACAATAATAGACTAAAAGTAGGAGGATTAAACAACTTAAAAAATTGGCTAAAAATTAGAAATTTAGCATTTACACAAAAAGCTTATTCATATGGAATAAAAATGCCAAAAGGAATATTGCTCATAGGAATTCAAGGAACAGGCAAGTCACTAAGCGCAAAAACTATTTCTAGTGAATGGAAATTACCTTTATTTAGATTAGATGTCAGTAAAATTTTTACAGGGATATTAGGAGAATCCGAAAATAGAATAGATAACATTATAGACATCTGTGAAAATGGCGCTCCATGTATATTATGGATAGATGAAATAGATAAAATATTTAGCGAATATAATACAAACAATGATAGTGGAACGAAGCAAAGAGTAACAAATATTTTTTTAACTTGGCTATCTGAAAGACAAACAGAAGTATTTATTGTTGCAACAGCCAATACAATAAATCAACTACCAATAGAAATATTAAGAAAAGGTAGATTTGATGAAATTTTTTTTGTAGATTTACCTAATTTTAAAGAAAGACTAAAGATATTTCAAATACATTTAGAAATTTGTAGGCCAATCACATGGAATAAATATAATATTTATTATTTATCAAAAATTAGCAAAGGTTTTTCAGGAGCAGAAATAGAACAATCTATTGTAGAAGGAATGTATATAGGTTTTTATGAAAATAGAGAATTTACAACAATAGATATCAAAAAAGCTATAAAAAATATAATACCATTATCAAAAGTAGAAACAAACAAAATACTAAACTTAAGAAAGTGGGGATATTCAGGTAAAATTAAAATAGCATAGTCGATATAAATATTGTCCTGATATTGAACTACTTTCCCGGAGAGTGTCCTCTCAAGTATCATCGTCGCTGCAGAGTTTAACAGCCAAGTTCGGAATGGTTTGGAGTGGGTCCACTGCGCTATGAATATCAAGACATAAATTATAATACTTATATATAATATATATAGATATATATATTAAAAATTTTTATACATTAAATCAAATTTTTGATCTATTAGTACGTCTTAGCTAAATATATTACTACACTTACACTTAACGCCTATCAAACGGTTAATCTTACCGTGATCTAAAAGAGTACTCATCTTAAGGTAGGCTTCCCACTTAGATGCTTTCAGCGGTTATCCAATCCATACTTGGCTACCCAGCGTATACTGTTGGCACAATAACTGGTACACCAGCGGTATGTTTCTCCCGGTCCTCTCGTACTAAGGAGAAATCCTTTCAATACTCTAACGCCTGCACCGGATATGGACCGAACTGTCTCACGACGTTCTGAACCCAGCTCGCGTACCGCTTTCATGGGCGAACAGCCCAACCCTTGGGACGTGCTACCGCCCCAGGATGCGATGAGCCGACATCGAGGTGCCAAACCTCCCCGTCGATGTGAACTCTTGGGGGAGATCAGCCTGTTATCCCTAGAGTAACTTTTATCCGTTGAGCGACAGCCTTTCCACTCAGAACTGTCGGATCACTAAGGCCGACTTTCGTCTCTGCTCGACTTGTAGGTCTCGCAGTCAAGCTTTCTTATGCCTTTACACTCTACGACTGATTTCCGACCAGCCTGAGAAAACCTTTGCACGCCTCCGTTACCTTTTAGGAGGCGACCGCCCCAGTCAAACTGCCCACCTGAAACTGTCTCTTGGCCGGATAACGGCGTCATGATTAGAATTCTAGTTTAATTAGAGTGGTATCTCACTGATGGCTCCTTTATATCCTCAAATATAAAATCATAGCCTCCCACCTATACTGCACAAAATAAACCCAAATTCAATTCCAGGCTACAGTAAAGCTTCATAGGGTCTTTCTGTCCAGGTGCAGGTAGTCCGCATCTTCACAGACAATTCTATTTCGCCGAGTCTCTCTCCGAGACAGTGCCCAAATCGTTACGCCTTTCGTGCGGGTCGGAACTTACCCGACAAGGAATTTCGCTACCTTAGGACCGTTATAGTTACGGCCGCCGTTCACCGGGGCTTCAGTCGTTAGCTTCGTATAAAAACTAACCAACTTCTTTAACCTTCCGGCACTGGGCAGGCGTCAGCCCCCATACATTGTCTTACGACTTCGCGGAGACCTGTGTTTTTGATAAACAGTCGCTTGGGCCTATTTATTGCAACCCTACAAGGGTACCCCTTCTTCCGAAGTTACGGGGCTATTTTGCCGAGTTCCTTAGAGAGAGTTATCTCGCGCCCCTTAGTATACTCTACTTACCTACCTGTGTCGGTTTAAGGTACAGGTATTTATTACTTAAGATATGATAAGATTTTCTAGGAAGCATGACATCAATCACTTCAATACCTTAGTATTTTGTATTCGCTGCTTAGCTCAAAGTATTTTCACTACTTATCTTAACCTTGCTAGCTTAAACCGGTAACCAACATCCGGATGATTTAGCCTTCTCCGTTCCTCAATATCAGTAATAAATAGTACAGGAATATTAAACTGTTATCCATCGACTACGTTTTTCAACCTCGCCTTAGGTCCTGACTTACCCTTCGCGGACGAACCTTCCAAAGGAAACCTTAGGTTTTCGGGGCATTGGATTCTCACCAATGTTTTCGCTACTCAAGCCGACATTCTCACTTCTGATTCGTCCACACTCACTTTCGTTAGTGCTTCAAACTAAAACAGAACGCTCCCCTACCGATGTAAAACATCCCACATCTTCGGCAAATTACTTAGTCCCATTCATTTTCGGCGCAAGATCACTAGACCAGTGAGCTATTACGCACTCTTTAAAGGATTGCTGCTTCTAAGCAAACCTCCTGGTTGTATAAGCATTCTTACTTCCTTTACCACTTAGCAATTATTTAGGGGCCTTAGATGGTGGTCTGGGCTGTTTCCCTTTTGACAATGAAGCTTATCCCCCACTGTCTCACTGGTTGACTACACACTTAGTATTCAGAGTTTGCCTTGATTTGGTACCGCTTTCGCAGCCCGCACCGAAACAGTGCTTTACCCCTAAGTTATAGCATCAACCGCTGCGCCAAAACGCATTTCGGGGAGAACCAGCTAGCTCCGAATTCGATTGGCATTTCACCCCTAACCACAACTCGTCCGCTGATTTTTCAACATCAGTCGGTTCGGACCTCCACTTAGTGTTACCCAAGCTTCACCCTGGCCATGGTTAGATCATTCGGGTTCGGGTCTATAAACAGTGACTAACGCTCTATTAAAGCTCGCTTTCACTATGGCTCCAATATTTTCTATTTTAACCTGCCACTGCCTATAAGTCGCCGGCTCATTCTTCAACATGCACACAGTTAAACGATAAAGTCGTCCTTCTGCTGCTTGTAAGCTTACGATTTCATGTTCTATTTCACTCCCCTCCCGGGGTTCTTTTCACCTTTCCCTCACGGTACTAGTTCACTATCGGTCATTTAGTAATATTTAGCCTTACGAGGTGGTCCTCGCTGATTCACACGGGGTTTCACGTGTCCCATGCTACTTGGGATACAGTTAAGATCATAGTTAGTTTTCGGCTACAGGACTTTCACCTTATATTGTTCAATATTCCAATTGATTGACCTAACCTTCTATTTTCTTTTATTACTGTCCCTCTACCCCACTAAAACGCATTAAAGTGGTTTAGGCTGTTCCCATTTCGCTCGCCGCTACTAAGAGAATCGCTTTTGCTTTCTTTTCCTTTAGCTACTAAGATGTTTCAGTTCGCTAAGTTTGCTCTTATCTGCCTATATATTCAGCAAATAGTATAAAAGAGTTACCTCATTCGGGAACTTCCGGATCATAGCTTACTTCCAGCTCACCGAAATATTTCGTTGGTAGTCACGCCCTTCATCGCTTCTAAATGCCAAGGTATCCGTCGTAAGCCTTTAATTATTTGATCTAGTATTAATATTATAAATTTTTTAACTAATATGTACAAACTTAATAATAAGCTTGAATAATTTAGTTTTGGAGATAAGCGGACTCGAACCGCTGACATCTGCCTTGCAAAAGCAGCGCTCTACCAACTGAGCTATACCCCCTTGGTTTGGGTTATCCAGGATTTGAACCTGGGACCTCACCCTTATCAGGGGTGTGCTCTAACCAACTGAGCTAATAACCCTAATTATTTAACGATCTTGAGATAGATAATTTTTATTATATCCCTAATAAGGAGGTGATCCAGCCGCACCTTCCAGTACGGCTACCTTGTTACGACTTCACCCCAGTCACTAGCCCTACCTTAGGTACACTTCAGAAGTAGTAACTTTGGGCATGGCCAGCTTCCATGGTGTGACGGGCGGTGTGTACAAGGCCCGGGAACGGATTCACCGCCGTATAGCTGACCGGCGATTACTAGCGATTCCACCTTCATGTAGGCGAGTTTCAGCCTACAATCCGAACTGAGAATATGTTTAGAGATTAGCTTGACTTTGCAGTTTAGCAACTTTTTGTCATATCCATTGTAGCACGTGTGTAGCCCAGAACGTAAGGGGCATGCTGACTTGACGTCATCCTCACCTTCCTCCGGTTTGTCACCGGCAGTCTTTTTAAAGTACCCAACTAAATGATGGCAACTAAAAACAAGGGTTGCGCTCGTTGCGGGACTTAACCCAACATCTCACGACACGAGCTGACGACAGCCATGCACCACCTGTGTTTGTGCTCCCTAAGGCACTTTCTACTTTCGTAAAAATTCACAACATGTCAAGTTCTGGTAAGGTTCTTCGTGTTGCATCGAATTAAACCACATGCTCCACCGCTTGTGCGGGCCCCCGTCAATTCCTTTGAGTTTCACTCTTGCGAGCATACTTCCCAGGCGGGATACTTAACGCGTTAGCTACGATACTGCACGGATCGATACGCGCAACATCTAGTATCCATCGTTTACGGCTAGGACTACTGGGGTATCTAATCCCATTTGCTCCCCTAGCTTTCGTCTCTGAGTGTCAGTGATGGCCCAGCAAAGCGCTTTCGCTTCTGGTGTTCTTCCCAATATCTACGCATTTCACCGCTACACTGGGAATTCCCTTTGCCCCTACCATACTCTAGCTTAATAGTTTCCACTGCTTGCTTAGAGTTGAGCTCTAATATTTAACAGCAGACTTATTAAGCAACCTACAGACTCTTTACGCCCAATGATTCCGGATAACGCTTGCATCCCCCGTATTACCGCGGCTGCTGGCACGGAGTTAGCCGATGCTTATTCATTAGGTACCGTCATTATTTCTTCCCTAATAAAAGAAGTTTACAACCCACAGGCATTCATCCTTCACGCGGTATTGCTCCGTCAGGCTTGCGCCCATTGCGGAAAATTCCCCACTGCTGCCTTCCGTAGAAGTCTGGACCGTGTCTCAGTTCCAGTGTGGCTGGTCATCCTCTCAAACCAGCTACTGATCGTCGCCTTGGTAAGCCATTACCTTACCAACTAGCTAATCAGGCGCAAGCTCATCTTCAGGCAAAAAAATATTTCACTTTACAGCATATGGGATATTAGCAATCGTTTCCAATTGTTATTTCCCTCCTGAAGGTAGATTCTTACGTGTTACTCACCCGTTCGCCACTAAAGCAAAAGCTTTCGTTCGACTTGCATGTGTAAAGCATACCGCCAGCGTTCATCCTGAGCCAGGATCAAACTCTCCATAGT